TCTGCTGACCTAGTCGAGATCCGGTCATTCTCAAAGGCACGGTCAGCAACAAGCGAGCTACACGTGCCAGAAAGGACCGTTTAGCTCGTCCATCGAAAAACAGAACCCGTTCAGCGAAACGCTGGATGGGGTTCGAAGGCCACCCATCCGACTGGGTTAGGGGCAGTTGCTTTGCATGGGAGTTGCTTTGCGTAGGTAGGCCTCATAGGGAGTTGCATTGCAAGCAATGCAACCCCCTGTGAGGCCTACCCCCACGCAGAGCCCCCCCTCGATGGCCTGGCCTCACAGGTGTTCCCGGGGGGGGCCTAGCCCCCCCAAGGCGTTCCGTCGGACGGGCTGTGGGGGCGTGCATTGCTTGATTGCAAGCAATGCAACCCCCCATCCCCACGAACCCCACGCCCCACAACCCCGACCTTGGCCAGGCCTCCCAGGTGTTCGGCTGTGGGAGGCCCCTGCCCCCCAACTCGCTGAACGGGTGGCCCTCGAACCCGTGCATTGCAAGCAATGCAAGGCCGTCGAGGGGGGGATGGGAAACTTACCCCAAACACACGGTAAAGGCCGTAAAATAGTTCAGAAAATGTTAAAACTTCGCCATCTTGCACAGCTGGATGCTATGAATAGAGATGACAAGCTAACAAAAAGACGATGGTCATCATTGTGTTGGTATCTTGCAAATAAGAGAAAACAGTTGCATTGACAACCTGCTGGTAGTGGCCCTATAGTAAGCAAAAGAATCTTTAAAATTTAAAAAAGGTTCTATAATTGTGGGTCTCCTTTCCCATTCCAACGAGCCCCCTCGATGGCCTTGCATTGCTTGCAATGCACGGACTATGGGGGTTGCATTGCTTGCAATGCAAGCAATGCACGCCCCCTCGTTGGCCGGGGGTGGCCTTCGAACCCCATCCCAACGAGCCCCATTCCAATGTTCTATTATATATAAGTGGGTGCATCGAACGGCAATTCGCTGAATGGAAATGTTGAACCTGGGTGAAGCTGTGCCTATGAGAAATAGAGCTACCAACTGTTGTTTGTCTCCTCGCTAGCTGTATTGGGTTATGGTTATTGTATTCGCCGGACAAAAATGATAGAATACTTTAGCCGATCCATTGTCGATAGTGTTGCCTTCCAACGGCATAGACGAACCGCTGGTTTGCTACTTACCAAAAGGACAAATTTGCTCGATGAGGGAAGAAGATCGTTTTGAAAGGAAGGTGTTGCCTTCCAAAGGTGTAATTAAGGAGCCCCTGGGGTTGCTTTGCATGGGGGTTTTTACCCCCACGGCCCAGCCCCCCCCCGGCAATTAAAAAGACGATAATTTGGGCTATTAGCTCAGTTGGTTAGAGCGCACCCCTGATAAGGGTGAGGCCGCTGGTTCAAATCCAGCATAGCCCACCCTCCACTGAAACATAAAACCCAATTCAAGAGGCGGCACATTTTGTTCCAAGAAGGTTTCTAATGGTTAGAAGCCTCAAGGTGTTTAGCGAAACGCCGAATACCTATGAGACCTGAGAGGCATCTCTTAAGGGGGTATAGCTCAGTTGGTAGAGCGCTGCTTTTGCACGGCAGATGTCAGCGGTTCGAGTCCGCTTACCTCCACCCCTCTCACTTCGTGGAGGGACACATGCACATGGAATGACGGAAGGCCTGTGAAATTAGGGCGTTCTCTCTAGTGAAACGCTGAACATCTATAAGGCCTGAACAAGTCCGCTAATCTATCTCTTTAGCTCTGGTTACTTTGACAAGTGATTTGACAAGGTGGTAGGCTAAGAAAGAAAGGTTGCCTCCCAGGGGCTCTTGGGGGGGGCCCAGCCCCCCCTTCGGCGTTTCGCTGAACAGGAGGCTTGACTTTCCTGTTTCTTTATTATAAAGTGTTTGTAACAAGGTCAAACAATGTAAGGCTTACGGTGGATACCTAGGCACCCAGAGACGAAGAAGGGCGTGGAAACCAACGAAATGCTCCGAGGAGCTGGAAACAAGCTTTGATCCGGAGATCCCCGAATAGGGCAACCTCTAGAACTGCCTATTGAATTCATAGATAGGAGAGAGACAACCCGGTGAATTGAAACATCTTAGTAGCCGGAGGAAAAGAAAGCAAAAGCGATTCCCCGAGTAGCGGCGAGCGAAATGGGATCAGCCTAAACCGATCCTACATGTAGGGTCGGGGTCGTGGGAGGAAATAGCCCCGTTCAACGAAATGCCGAACTAATGTGAGGCCTCGTTGACGAGAAGGGCGGTATGCACACATCAACGTTTTTACTTGGTTAAAATGCATCGTTCTGCGATGCTAGACTAAGTGTAAAGTCGCTTGTGAAATGTGACTTGCCTAGACGAAGCAGCTGAATCCTGCACCAAAGATGGTGAAAGTCCAGTAGTCGAAAGGCCAGTTGCTGTGCTATTGGTATGTAAGTTGTCTGATTCAGTGGTCTTTAGAGACCTTTGAAGCTTAGGCACTGGTATCTGTTTCTTATCCCGAGTAGCATGGGACACGTGAAACCCCGTGTGAATCAGCGAGGACCACCTCGTAAGGCTAAATACTCCTGGGTGACCGATAGTGAAGAAGTACCGTGAGGGAAAGGTGAAAGAGAACCCCTGAAGGGGAGTGAAATAGCGCATGAAACCGTAATCTGACAAGCAGTGGGAGGGGCATTAGCCCTGACCGCGTGCCTGTGGAAGAATGAGCCGGCGACTTATAGGGGGTGGCAAGGTTAAGGAGTTTCTCCGAAGCCAAAGCGAAAGCAAGTCTTAACAGGGCGATAATAGGTCACTCCTTATGGACCCGAACCCGGGTGATCTAACCATGGCCAGGATGAAGCTTGGGTAACACCAAGTGGAAGTCCGAACTCATCGATGTTGAAAAATCGTGGGATGAGCTGTGGTTAGGGGTGAAATGCCAATCGAACTCGGAGCTAGCTGGTTCTCCCCGAAATGCGTTGAGGCGCAGCGGTTGACGAGCCATGAGCTGTCTAGGGGTAAAGCACTGTATCGGTGCGGGCTGCGAGAGCGGTACCAAATCGTAGCAAACTAAGAATACTAGGCATGTCTTTCCGTCAACCAGTGAGACAGTGGGGGATAAGCTCCATTGTCAAGAGGGAAACAGCCCAGATCACCAGCTAAGGCCCCTGAATGATCGCTAAGTGGAAAAGGAGGTGAGAATGCCGAAACAGCCAGAAGGTTTGCTTAGAAGCAGCCATCCTTTAAAGAGTGCGTAATAGCTCACTGGTGGAGCGTTCTTGCGCCGAAAATTTACGGGACTAAGCGATCTGCCGAAGCTGTGGGATACCGGCACAAAAAGCTGGTATCGGTAGGGGAGCGTTCCGCCTTAGGGTGAAGCATTGGTGTAAACCGGTGTGGACGAAGCGGAAGTGAGAATGTCGGCTTGAGTAACGCAAACATTGGTGAGAATCCAATGCCCCGAAAACCTAAGGGTTCCTTCACTAGGTTCGTCCATGGAGGGTTAGTCGGGTCCTAAGGCTAGGCCGAAAGGCGTCGTCGATGGAAAACAGGTTAACATTCCTGTACTTCTTCTTGGTTGGCACCGAGGGACGAAGGAGGCACGAGGTGACCAAAATTGGATTTTGGTGGAAATGGCTGAGGCGATGAGAGATAGAAAAGAAACTATTCTTGAGCTGAACCGTGATACGGCCCCATTATTAGCTGCAACCTCCGGGGAGTGGCTTTGTGGGGTTCACTTTTCTCTGTCAAACTTCCTAGAAAAGCTCGAACTGCTGCAACACCAAGAAGGACCCGTACCCGAAACCGACACAGGTAGGTGGGTAGAGAATACCTAGGGGCGCGAGACAACTCTCTCTAAGGAACTCGGCAAAATGGCCCCGTAACTTCGGGAGAAGGGGTGCCCCCGCAAGGGGGCCGCAGTGACCAGGCCCAGGCGACTGTTTACCAAAAACACAGGTCTCCGCTACGTCGCAAGACAAGATATGGGGGCTGACGCCTGCCCGGTGCCGGAAGGTGAAGGAAGTTGGTTATTCTTCGGAAGAAGCTGGCGACCGAAGCCCCGGTGAACGGCGGCCGTAACTATCTCGACGGTCCTTAAGGTAACGACCGTTAAGGGCCATAGACCGAAGTAGTTGTAAAATTTGGCTATATGCTGGAATATCTCGTTACTCTTGTACTACTCGGTTTCTTTAGAAGAAAACCAGTCACAACGTCACAAGTAGAGACAATCAGCAGGAAAGAGCTTTCTGTGCCTATATGAACTTTGACGCAAAGAAAATTAAACTTGAGGTTGGGTTCTATTTAGCAGGATTTACAGACGCAGAAGGGTGTTTTCATGTTGGATTTTCGCCAAAACGAAATCAAAACAACGAGGTCACTTCTTGGCAAGTAAAACCATTATTTGCTATATCCCAAAAGGAAAGACACATTGTAGCGCAATTTAAAAAACATTTAAAATGCGGAACTGTAAGTACGAATGAGAAAACTCACGTAAGTACATACAGGGTCTCAAATCTGTCTTCTCTTCGAGAATACATTGTTCCCTTCTTCAAGAAGTTTAGTTTTCAGTCTGCAAAGAAGAAGAGAGATTTCTCAAACTTTATACAAGTTTTAGAGATTTTAGAAAATTCAATAGATCCTTCCTGTCCAAGCAAAGAGGACATTGAAAGAATTCTTGCATTACGTGTCAATACAAAAGCGATTGTCGCAAACCGTATTTACAGTGATGAGGTTATTCTTTCTAGCTTAGAGAAGACTATTCATATAGATGAGATAAAGCAATCCTCAGAGACTAATACGCCAAACTCAGAAGAATTACAGGGTAATGTGATTCTGAATGAGATGATAGAGTCCGATCTTTATGGTGACATAAAGGCTGAAAATGCGCTAAATGTTTATATTGCTGGATTTGCAGATGGAGATGGTAGTTTTAATGTATCCTTTCGTAAAAGAGACGACTATTTTATTGGATGGAAAATAAACCCGTCTTTTAGCATAGCACAGAGAGACAAAATTATTTTACAATTGTTTCAGAAACAATTAGATTGTGGGAAGATTCGAAAAGGAAGTCAAGAAGGTGTCTATTATCTTGAAGTTCTTGATCTTAATGATTTAAGAAACAAGATAGTACCGTTTTTTAAGACGCATCCTTTTCTTTCAGAAAAAGGAAGAGAAAAGTTTCAAAAGTTTTGCAAAACACTTGATCTACTCTCTATCCACCCAGTGTCTCGAGTGAATTTAGAAGAGATTCTACAACTTCAACGAAACGAAAACAGCAAGACTCGATATACACCACAACAAATTCTAGACCGATTTGATGAGTACGCCCTGCAAAAGGAGATCAAGACTCAGCAAAAAACAATATAAACTAAAGCAACAGAAATGAACGGTCCTAAGGTTAAGAGAGCTCAGCTGTTCTTACAGAATCGCTAGCCTTAGTAAAACCAAACTATATGCTGGAAACTCCTCAACAGCTTCACAGTACTCGTGGGGCCCTTAGGGTTGCTTTGCATGGAGGTTTTTACCCCCACGGCTTAGCCCCCCTTTAAAAGCCCACCCTCAGCATCGCATAGCGATGACCTTCCTTGAAGGCCAACTGCAAGAGGAGGACTCAATGGTTTTACCATTGAGGGTAGGATGCGCCACCGCAGTAAAAATCTGGAAGACAGGGGGACAATCAGCAGGGAAGACCGGCGGCATGCCGCCGGAACCCTCAGAGACTATACGTTTGGGGGATTGAGACGCACTCAATTTCGAAGAAATTGATTGAGACCACTGGGAGACAAAGTCTCCCATTGAATTGGAGGAGCCATGAACCTAGATCCACAATGGATTGTGGGATTCGTAGATGGCGAGGGGTGCTTCTTCGTCGGCATCAACCGGCAACCCACCATGAGAGTAGGGTTCCAGGTCTTGCCGGAGTTCGTCGTCGTCCAACACGTCCGTGACGTGCAGCTGTTACACGCCCTTAAAGCAAAGTTCGGCTGTGGATCGGTGGTACAGAACCATGGCGATCGATGGGCGTACAGGGCAAGAGGGCAAGCCAACCTGATGAACAAGATCCTTCCCTTCTTCGAGAAGCACAAGTTGAAATCGAGGAAGCGTCAGGAATTTGAGAGCTTCAGGAGGGTGATCCTCATGATAGAAGATAAGAAGCACCTTACCCTCGAAGGGCTGGAAGAGATACGAACCATTGTCGGGCAAATGAGACCACTGGTAGACAAAGTCTACCATTGAATACCGCTCGGCCGTGGAGCCTTGAGCCCACCAATCCCAAGATAGAGTCCAGCCCCGGTTGAAAGGCCGGGGATGAACTGAGCGAAATTCCTTGTCGGGTGAACATTGCCCGAGCAGAAGCGTGAGCATCTGCAAGCACACCAACTCATAACGGTGAACCCTAAGGCAGATAGATAAATGCTATGGGAATACCGCGGGAACTCCAGAGGGAGGGGCAACCAGTGATGAACATGCAACGCAATCTCATCAATGAAGAAGGTTGAGCCAAACAGTTCAATCAACAAGATTCCCCCTGGCGACCTGTAACGACTGACTCGAAAGAGGAGGCTGGGAGCAATCCCGGCAACACGTTGGCACTTCTTAGCCCAAGGCAACTATGGGTATATCACACATCAATTCGAACTCTTGCCGTGAAACAGGATCAACCTAGGTCCAAACAGGCAGAGCCGTCGCAATGAGCCGATCGAGTATTGGCTGAAGATGTTAGACGATGCATCCTAAAGTTGTTAGGAAGTTGAAGGTATAGTCTGATCAATATGGAAACATGTTGTTAACACAAATGAAGTTCCGACCCGCACGAAAGGCGTAACGATCTGGGCACTGTCTCAGAGAGAGACTCGGTGAAATAGACATGTCCGTGAAGATGCGGACTTCCTACACCTGGACAGAAAGACCCTATGAAGCTTTACTGTAACCTGGAATTGGGTTTGGGCCCCTTTTGCGCAGCCTAGGTGGGAGGCTATGAGAGCTCTCTTCCGGGAGAGCTGGAGCCATCAGTGAGAGACCACTCTGGAGGGGCTAGAATTCTAATGGTGCTCCTTGAAACAGGACACTTGACAGTTTCAGGTGGGCAGTTTGACTGGGGCGGTCACCTTAATATGGGGCTCACGAGCAGCAATGCGCGTGGAAGCATCTGGCTATATGCTGGGACCTCCGTTCCCTAAACTCAGCAACAACCGTTACCGTTGCGAGTCGAAGGGATGAAGCATCCAAGGGTACAGAACCACTTAACTGGGTGGCTGTAATAATCCCTTGGTGCGGACAATCAGCAGGGAAGTTGCACTGGGGGGGGCTAGCCCCCCCCCAGTGCAACCCCTCAACGACTACACGCCGGACATCCAGACAAGTGCTGGATGATGATAGAGTCTGAACTGGTGGGCGACCATCAGCCGCGCGTCCTGTCCTTCTCGACAATACAGAAGTGCAGCACAGATAAGACGGAATCTCAAAACACATGCCAAGACAGTCAACCAAGGTTTCCATAACAAGACAGCAGAAAGAGATCCTTTTAGGGATCCTGCTTGGGGATGCCCACATAGAGGTCTCGCCTAATGGGAAATCCGCAAGGCTCAAGATTGAGCAAGCTTCCAAAAAGCGAGACTACGTAGAGCATTTACACCAAGTCTTCTGTGACTGGTCTCCTGGAAACATAGTAGCTGCAACCAATTCCAACAATATTAAGTTCTCGACAGCGTTCTGCACATCGATACTCTTCTATCATTCTGCATTCTATGGTGACGAAGGCCGCAAGGTGCCACGATGGATAGAGCACTCCTTTACCTCGCGGTCGCTGGCTTACCTGATCATGGATGACGGTGGGACAAAATCTAAGGAATCAAAAGCTCTATACATCAACGTGTCTGGCTTGCCTAGGAGAGAGCAGGAGTCACTGTGTGGAATACTGATAAGGAAGTTTGGTCTTCAGGCGAAGGTGGTGAAGGATCGGCAGTACTGCCGCATCTTTATCTCTGGCTACAGCTATGAAGACTTGGTTGCATTAATTGATCCCTACATCCTGCCATCGCTAAGGTACAAGATACCACCACCCCGGAAGGGGGGCATCAGTAAAGCCTCGCAGGAGTTCGGCGTTTTGTCGGACAGGAAGGACAAGAGTTTGGATGAGACAACAGAATTGCCTAAAAGGTAACGGAGGTGTGCAAAGGTTCCCTCAGGCTGGACGGAAATCAGCCGTAGAGTGTAAAGGCATAAGGGAGCTTGACTGCAAGACCTACAAGTCGAGCAGGGGCGAAAGCCGGCCTTAGTGATCCGACGGTGCCGAGTGGAAGGGCCGTCGCTCAACGGATAAAAGTTACTCTAGGGATGAGAAAAGTTGTCCCGCTTGGTGGCGACACCAAGGCAAGAAACTGGGTGAATTGCAAGGACAGCTAACCATCATCACGATGTATGCCAATTTGCAGCGAAGACCGCCGAATCATACAGCTATCTTCATTGAAGATAACAGGTAAGCGGTAACGTTCAACGACTAGGGGGTGCGGATATGACACCTATAAACTCCCCACGAGTGCCCGGCAACTCAGATCTATTCCTTACACCGCAGCAGAAAGAGAAAGGAACGGAGAGTTGATGACATAGTCTGAACTCTTAGGAAACTAGGAGAAGCGAGGGATAAAGAGCCCTTGCGATAACATATTGAACAGGCTGATCTTCCCCAAGAGTTCACATCGACGGGAAGGTTTGGCACCTCAAATCGGGGTCTGGGTCCAGCAATGGGCCCATGGCAATTTGGCTATATGCTGGAACATCCGGGCATCTCCCTAGACCCCCCCACCCCCAGCAGAAAGGGGGTGGGCATGGTGAAACCGAGGGAGTGCGGACAATCAGCAGGGAAGTGGTGCAAAGCAACCGGCGAGGTTGCAGGCGCAACCCCTCAACGACTACACGCCAAACATCCGTGCCCCAGAACGGGGCCAGGCCTCACAGGGGCCTTTGGGGGGGGCCCTGCCCCTCCTTCGACGTTCCGTCGAACGGATGATGATATAGTCTGATCTTCCAGGCGACTGGGAGGTGGCGCTGCCTGTGGAAGCTGGGCTTGATATTGAGGCCTTCGAACTCCCATACGGGATGGCACTTAATACTTCCAGCTGGCAGACGCCGCGTTAAACAAGGTTGAACATGGCACAGAAGTTGACATTGGAGCAGCGAGAGGTCCTGGTTGGGATTCTATTGGGAGATGCGAACCTCCAAACAGAGAACAATGGCAGGACATACAGGCTAAGGGTAACGCAGGCTGAACAGAACAAGGAATACTTGTTTGCGCTCTATGAGCTGTTCAAGCCGCTTGTTAACACGCCGCCGAAGCTGTACACCTACAGCCCCGACAAGCGGACGAACAACATTTCGAAGCGGTGGGCCTTCGCTAGTACACAGCACGGCTGCTTCCGCTTTTATGGGAAGCAGTTCTACGTAGATGGCAAGAAGAGGGTTCCACCAATCATTGATAAGTGGTTGACGCCCCGCAGTTTGGCATATTGGTACATGGATGATGGTGGACAGAAGTGGAAGGGCCGATCTCTAGGAGTCGTACTCTGCACGGATGGGTTTGGGTCAGACGAGGTGCATAAGTTGGCAGCGATCTTGACGACTAAGTATAATTTAAAGACTTCCGTCCAAGTGAAAGGCAACGGGCTTCGGCTCTACATAAGCACCATCTCATACAGTAACCTCAAACGCCTCATCTATCCCCACCTATTGCCCTCTATGCTGTACAAGTTCCCAGTGCAAGTTGCAACCACCTCCTCTGATGAGGGGGCAGAAGTTTAATTAACATTATTGCGATGTCGGCTTAACCTACGCGTTTGGGCCCTTGAGAGGGTAACCTTTCAAGCAAATTCGGCTTATAACGGTGAACCCTAAGGTGCATACCAGCAGCACTATGGCGATACCGTGCGAAGTTTTAAAGGTGAAATATGCTAACTTCAGACCAGCATGAATTGCTTATTGGTGGGATACTTGGAGATTGTTATGTTGAAAAAAGTTATGTAAATTCTAGAGTTGCTTTTGATCAATGTTATATTCCATATAACAGTGGGCGCATAGTATTTTGCAATTAGAATATGTAGAATGGAAGCATTCAGTATTGCAACCTTATAGTAGTCAAATTGTGAAATATTGTGTTGTAGACAAAAGAACTCAGGAAACTTATTACAAAGCACGTTTTAAAACAGTAACAAATGAGATCTTTAATCCATATCATAAGCTTTTTTATGCAAATAAACTAAAAATAGTCCCAGCGACTATTAAAGATTATTTAAAAACAGAAATAGCATTAGCTGTTTGGTATTTAGACGACGGAGCATTACGGACAGATTGTAAAGGTTTACGGCTTCACACTAATAGTTTTTCCTATGGTGAAGTTGTTCTTTTAAGAGATTCTCTTTTAGAGAATTTTAAAAGAGATTCGAAACCTCATAAACAAGGCAAAGGTTGGAATTTGTATATTGGAGCTTTTCATAAACAATCAGAAAAGTTCTGTGACATTATCAGACCTTTCGTAGCTTCGAAAATACCAAGTATGCTCTATAAACTTTTATAACCGTGTAACGACTGAGGAAATAAAAGCATAGATCTAGATGTTTATATAGGTCTCTGTCTTTAAAGTACGAGATGGAACAAATTTTTTGATTCATAACACGCCGAACGCTTGTAGTTTGTTTCTACAAGATGATGATATAGTCTATGCCTTAAGAAATTAAGGAATCACATGCATCGCAACCTGGGGCGGTAGTACGTCCCAAGGGTTGGGCTGTTCGCCCATGAAAGCGGTACGTGAGCTGGGTTCAGAACGTCGTAGAATTTGCGACCATAGGGAGTGATCCCTCTGACAAAATCGACTCATAACGGTGAAGCCCATAGGATTGGACACCTGTGGGGAATACCGTGGGAAGTCGGCTGCTGTAAGAAATCCATGGTCAAGGTAGAGGGGGCAGGCAAAGAAAGGTGGTTCCTAAGGGAATCGGCGGCTTGCTTGATCCTGTTTCTCTTGCAACTTGGTAGATGGATGATGGTGGGAAAGCTCAAAACATACCGAAAGGGGCTTATATTAACGTTTCAAGTTTTAATGAGCCCGAAAGAGAGCTTTTACAAGATTCGGTTTATGAGGTTTTTGGGTTAAAGGCTAGGCTCCACAAGGCGGGGGAAACGACCGCAGGAACATTTATGTTCCTGCGGAGTCGTATGATAGATTCATAAAGATTGTTTCTCCTACAGTATCTAAAATCCCATAAATGCTTGACAAGATTGGGGTTTGAGATTCTAAAGAAAGCCTTAGCAGGAGCACGGTCGCAGCAGCTTGACCCCGTAACGACTTCATCCGAAAGGATGGGATGTCTGTTTGTTGGCATAGAACAGACATAACACGTCGACTCTCGTTCCCACAATTAGCGAGATGAAGGTATAGTCTAACCCCTTGAGTAATCAGGGGAATTCCTCTGGCAGAGACTTTGCCACAGGGTGTTTCAAAAGCCCTGGAGTGATCGAGGGCTCCTGACTTGCGGAGCTGAGAAGTCCTCCGCAAAAGGAGTAGTTGGAGACAGTTCGGTCCATATCCGGTGTAGGCGCTAGAGCATTGCGAGAAGCCTTCCATAGTACGAGAGGACCTGGAAGGACACACCTCTGGTATACCAGTTCTCCTGCCAAGGGGACACGCTGGGTAGCTATGTGTGGAGCGGATAACTGCTGAAAGCATCTAAGTAGGAAGCCCATCTCAAGATGAGTGCTCTCTGCCTCGACTCTGTCGAGGCTATGGGTCACAGCAAGACAAGCTGTTTGATAGGTGTCAAGTGTAAGGCCAGCAATGGCTGTAGCTGAGGCATACTAACAGACCCATCGAGTTTGACCTCGTTGAGTCCGTTGTCGCAAAACAAATCTGCACCCCTTGCGGGTGTTAGTGGCAGTAGCCACCAGAAACGAGCAACAACGGGACGTGGGGGGGGGATTCCTCCCCCAAAACCATTCTGGGTGTATTCAACACCCCAGAACAGAACAGAAACTGCCCATGCGGAAGCATGGGGCAGGCAAGTTGCTGGATTAACTTCTTGGTGCACTTGTTGCAATGGAACCACGCCGATCCATCCCGAACTCGGCCGTGAAACACTGCAAGGGTGACAATACTCCCTGGGTAACTGGGCGGAAAGATAGCCTTGTGCCAAGAAGATCCAAGTAATTGCCGTCAATGGCAGATCTAATAGAAATTAGAACAACAGAAGTCAGAACTAGAGTTGACCTGAGATGGGCATTGACCCACGGGAGTAGTGGCTTTTCCTTCTCTCAGGCTTGCTCCAAAAACGTCAGAGGGCCAGTAAAATTCCTTAGGCATCGAGTAAGCCATTAATTAGAACATAAGCAAGTTAATAGGCAACAATATTAAGATCTGGTTGTATCCCGATGTTAGGGACCCCAGACACGGAAAGCTTACACAACGACGTGGTTTCTTGAGAATTTCTATCTAAGAAAACAAGTGGTGTAGGGTGTCTTTCCATTCATCGATCGATTTAAAAATCTCATCAATGCTAGGTATATTAGGAGTTTTTTGTCTATTTCGTCCCTGTGGCCCTCTGTTTGGGTTTTCCAAATAGACGGTGCGAATGTTGTTTTATGGTAGAAAACTGCTGTTTCTCTGCCTTGTGAAGCGCAGGGTGATAAGACACGCGGGGCAACATGCGGCCTCACCCAGGATTTCTTAGACATATTTTGTTGCTCTAATTGTAAAGATTTAATTATTAGCGTTGACGTATGAACGGAGTGAGCGGCCGAGAAACAACAGCAAAATTTTTCAAACCTGGTCGGCGCTGCCCGTTCAGCGAAACGCCGAAGGAGGGGCAGGGCCCCCCCCAAGGGCCCCTGTGAGGCCTCGTTGTCCAGGCCTTATAGGCACAGGCCTCATGGGTGTTCGGCGCTCCGTCGGACGGGCTCGATGGGCCCACTGTTCTATATAATAGAACAGTGGCCAAGGTCGGGGTTGTGGGGCGTGGGGTTCGTGGGCCACCCCCGGCCATCGAGGGGGGGGGCTCTGCGTGGGGGTAGGGGTAGGGGCCCCTCCCCCAACCCATGCGAAGCAACCCCCAATTGCCCCATCCCAACGAACCCCAACTCATGCAACGCAACTGCCCTCAACTCGCTGAAAGGTCGACCGTCAAAATCCCAAACCAGGTCCGCAGAGCGTCGACTAGGTTAATGAGCAGAGCTCTGTAGGTGACCGTTGTCAACCTTCATCCGCGCCACTGGTGGCTGCTAAACAACAAATGAATTGAGCACACCTACCAAGAAAACTAGCAAAACCCATAAGCCGAGGCCAGAGAATACTGTTCCCTTGTTCTCGGTCCAACCCTGTGGTGAAGCAAAGGCTACAGGCACTCCTACAACCAAGAGAAAAGAAAGTGCGATGAATGAAAACAATGTCAACTGAAATAGAAGAGTCATAAACTTTGTTTTGAAGTTGGATACTGTCTGTTTTGTTATGTGACCGATTGAGGCAGCAGGCTGGCTGCCTTTACAAAACGGCTCAAAGCAAGGTGGCACACCCGCACGCCCCTCCCCCTTTGCCACGGGAGCATCAATGCTGTAAGTTTAAAGAAACAAAGAAACAAGGCTATTAGTAACCCACATAGGCACAGGCCTTTTGTTAGCCATTTCGATGGCTTTGGCTTCGTCTTACAGGTGTTTGGCTGTAGGGGTCCCTTCCCCCTCGATGGCCTGGGCCTGGCCTCACAGGTGGTTGCATTGCTTGCAATGCAACCACCTGTGAGGCCTAACCCAGTCGGACGGGTAGCCAATGAACTCCATCTCTTCAAATCACGAAAAGGCAGGTGTCCACTTTAATTTCACAGGGAAAGAGAGTGATACCTATTAGCCACTTTGGTGGTATAAACAGCATAGATGGGGTTGCGCGCAACAGGGGGTACCGGTCCGACAAGGTAGCAAAACAGATCCTTTAATACTTGTTATTATACACAAACCAGCCCTAAATCCACACCGTTTTTAGCAAGACAGGGAACTTACAAACAACTAGGAGTGAAAATTGGTAGTTAACTGAATAGCTACTTTAGGAGAAAGAATGATCAAACTGTCTATTTCCAGTCTGATCATTTAAGATAGACCATCTTTTACTAAGAATTGCATCTGTTGGCTCGAGCTCTATTTCGTTGGAGTCTGCTTTTGTTGTTTTTACAAAAAACGGTGTGTAATTCGGCAAACAAGGGGGGTAGAAGTTTTCCACCTTGTTGTTCTCTCCTCTTACCCATTGCCTATTGCCTTGTCCAAGGGGATTGGGACTTGTTGGTCACCCGTTCAGTGAAACGCCGAAGGGGTTCGATGGGATGGGGCAGTTGGGGGGCTCTGCGTGGGGGTAGGCCTCACAGGGGGTTGCATTGCTTGCAATGCAAGCAATGCACGGGCCCTGCCCCTCCTTCGGCGTATCGCTGAACGGGTAGGGGCGTGGGGGGGCTCTGCCCCCCCAACTCCCCCAACCCCTCTCACTTCGTGGAGGGGCGCATGTGAAGCAACCCCCAACTCCCCCAAGGCCCCCACAGCTGAACCGGTTCATCGAGTTGGGGGGTTGCATTGCTTGCAATCAAGCAATGCACGCCCCCACAGCCGAACCCGTCCGACTGGGTTAGGGGCAGGGGCCCCTTCAGCCGAACCCTGTGAGGCCTGTGAGGCCAGGGGCACCTATGAGGCTAGGCCATCGAGGGGGAGGGCTAATAGAGAGGGTCGATAGCGGCCCGTTCAGCGAGTTAGGGGACAGGAGGCGTACAGCCGACCAAGAGGGTGCAGGGCCACAACCCAACGAACCCCCAAATCACGAGGGGATGCTATTAAATGACAACAAACAAGCGGTACAGGGGAATCGAACCCCTGGCTTCAGTTTGGAAGACTGAGGTATTACCATTATACGAGTACCGCGATGACTTAATATACAAATATTACGCAGGTGGCAACCTCCTGTCAAGGGCCTAGAAGGAGCAGAGACTTTTTGAAACAATTTTGAATATTGTTACTAGGTATGAGCTCGGCTTTGCAAGCTTTTGCGAGAGCGGCAGTTGCCTCTCGAGACAATGAAAGAGCATTGTCTTCTCCAAAAATCTCACTAAGGGTTGGAAGCTTGTCAGCTACGCTCCCTCTCCTCTCCCGCTGTAAAACCCGCTGTAAAAAAGGATGTTAAACTGCCGTTAGAGACAGAACTTGGGCGAACGACGGGATTTGAACCCGCGAGTAATGGAGTCACAGTCCAGCGCCTTACCACTTGGCTACGCCCGCCATGAAGGACAGTATACAACATGTAATTTGTGGTTGTCAATTTTGAGATTCGATGGCCAGATTGGGCTTGTTACACAGCATTGGGGGTTCTTGGGCCTTGCAAAAGCAGGTCGATAAGGGTAGTATTGTTTAAGATAGGGTTGCTAACTCAATGGTAGAGTATTCGGCTTTTAACCGACTAGTTCCGGGTTCGAGTCCCGGGCAACCCAACCATTTAAGGAGAGCAAAATAAATCACCAATTATGCGAACAAAAGGGACCAGGCTTCGCAGGCCTTACAAAACTCCTCTGTAAGGTCTGGCCAAGGTAGAGGTTCGTTGGCCAACTAACTCCAGGGCATTCCGTCAAATGGGTTCGGTCTTTCGTCCGGTGGGCGCGGGACGTCTCGTATGGCCCTTCCCAAGGCGCTCAGTCCCTTCCAAGGCGCCCTATGAAACGGGCTTTTTAGAACCCGATTGGCGGCCCATTAAATGAAATTAGTGCGAGGCTTATACGGCTTGTAATAGTAAGGCTTTTAGGTGGAGTGTATTTGATCGAGTCGTTCTAAGGTTGCTTCGCAACGGGCTTGCCTGTGCCCAAGTAGGGGAGGAGGCAGAGAGGTGCTATAATAAAAAGAGCAGACACAGTTAGAAAGCAAAGCAAATACCAATTCTGCGAACTCTTGGTAGACCCCATAATTTCTCTATTATGACCCTTTTAGATATTCAATATATGTTAGGCAACTTGTCATTTGCTTGCCTTCTTGCAATGGTTGTTTGGTATTGGATAAGATTAACATTTTCCCTCAACCCGTCCCTCGTTTCAGTGGGAACTATTGGGATGGCCACAGCAAATTTGTCGTTGGCTGGTCTGTTGCTAGCCCGTTGGTTTACATCGGGCCATTTCCCCTTAAGCAATCTTTATGAGTCTTTGCTATTCTTGTCGTGGGGTTTTACAGCTTTCCATTTGATTATGGAGATAATAAGCCGGTCAGATCTTTTCGGGATTGTAACATCGCCTGTCGCCTTGCTTACTCACGCCTTTGCAAGCTTTAGCTTGCCGAAAGAGATGCAAAAAACAACTGCCCTTGTACCTGCCCTCCAATCGAATTGGTTGATGATGCATGTGACGGTAATGATGATTAGCTATGTCGCCTTAATCTCTGGGTCCTTGCTTGCTCTTGCATTTCTTGTGGTAAATTACCATGACAAAAGGACGTTAAAAAACGCATCACCCATCCTGGGAAGCCTAAAAAACCACTTGCCAGGTTCTGAACAGGGCAGTGCCAGAGACCGAATTGGGGAAGGAGGCCACTATGTTTTAAGCCCTGCTGGCTCCACTGTTGAAACAAACCTATCACTTAAGGCTTCAATAGGGCCGAGGTCTCTACCCCTTGGTGGGCTGGGTCTCACAGGCGTAGGAGCTCCGTCAGTCGGGTTGGATGGCTCGACCCGCGGGGAGGGGGAAGCATCTCGTAGCTATTTGTCATCCAACCAAGCCGACGGAACGTCGAACAACGGTGAGGTCTTATCCGTTCCAGGAGCTCCATTCTCCCCATTTGCTCAAACACTCGACAACTTAAGCTACAGAACCTTAGGTTTAGGTTTCCCTCTCCTCACCATTGGGATACTTTCGGGGGCTGTTTGGGCAAATGAGGCCTGGGGGTCATATTGGAGTTGGGATCCGAAGGAAACCTGGGCCCTTATCACTTGGCTAGTGTTTGCCATCTATTTGCACACTCGATTGAGCAAAGGTTGGAGAGGTAACAAGCCAGCTCTCATTGCTGTTGCTGGTTTCTTTCTGGTTTGGATCTGTTACCTTGGTGTTAATCTCCTAGGGACGGGGCTCCACAGCTACGGTTGGTTCCAAGCTCGAGGGTAGATTACTTTGTATTAGCCGCCTCACCCGTTCTCTCCGTGCATCCCCTCGGGATGCAAGGCCCGGCATTTATGGTGTGAGGGGGAATTAAAGCACCGACCCTGTTGTGGGTGTTTCCTTTCGCAGGCCTCACAGAAGTTCGGCTGTGGGGGCCGTGGGGGTGGTGGGGCAAGGGCGTGGGGTTCGTGGGGATGGGGCAGTTGGGGTTCGTGGGCCACCCGTCCGACGGAACGCCGAACACCTGTGAGGCCAGGCCATCGAGGGGGGGGCTCTGCGTGGGGGTAGGCCTCACAGGGGGTTGCATTGCAAGCAATGCAACCCCCTGCGAGGCCTGGGAGGCCAAGCCATTGATCGACCTTTCCCCAGATTTGACACCAAATTACCAAATAGATTATATATAGATTGCAGTGCAATCGAAACTAAATAGGGTGTCGCCAAGTGGTAAGGCAGCGAGTTTTGGTCTCGCCATTCGGAGGTTCGAATCCTTCCACCCTAGAATAAATGCTCTAAGATAGATGATTTCTCAACAAGACATTGATGAGGCTCAGCAACAGTTAAATCGAGACCAAGTAAGCAAGAAACACCTAAGCAGGAATTATATTTACTCCAGGTAGCAAAGCTAGATAACCTCTATCTCACAGTTGATATGCCTTAAAATGCCCCCTGCCGGATTTGAACCGGCGACTTTTGGCTTACCATGCCAATACTCTACCTACTGAGTTAAAGGGGCACAAGATTGATCTATATGTTACACCTTATCACAGGGGGGAGGGGTTTGTCTATTGACATGCGGCGTTTTTTGAACAAGAGACTCGCCGATCAGGGAACCGTATTAGTTACCTGCTGCAATGCCGTGATTCAGACACTCTATTATTTGCAGCTACTACTCGTGATATTTATTATTACCATTTAAAGATTTCTCATTATTATGGGATTAACGAGTTCAAATTATGCTGAGCGATACCTTCTTGAAAATGTAGCAAGGGCCGATGACTCTTCAGTGAGATTGTCGGGCAGCAACTCCCTCTCTGATTCAGAGAGGGAGTTGTGACAGAGAGGGAGTTGTGACAGAGAGGGAGTTGTGACAGAGAGGGAGTTGTGACAGAGAGGGAGTCGTGCCGTTGCCTCGTGATGATTTCTCTAGATCCGTGGAAATGTTTGCAGCAATCCACAATCCACTTTAGGATAGCTTTTGCAAAAAGAAGGGATAACAAGAAGGTTGTCTTCAAAGGGTTGCAAATCAAGCCGGGGAAAGACACTATCAACTAGTCAAAGCCAATTAATAAAGATCAAGCTATGCCAGTTAAGCTGCTTATCTTAATTAGATGTTTGGTTGGATTCATGTCTGCAAGGATTGCCTTGAGACAAGATATATTTACAAAGTATGGGCTGTTTAAGTTTATAGCAATTCTGATTCCTTTTACTTGGTGCTTGTATGGTCTGTAGATCATATTTTATTTATCTCTTAAAACAAGACTTCTCAAAAAAGCACTCGCTGCGTATACTCTAAGAGTAGGTGGACTTGCGCACTTCTTGTGATACTCCTTGTTTATAATTAGAGAAAAGGCTTCTCTCGCTACAACCAATGGTAGACAAAGTCTACCAGTGGTCTCCCTCTTTCTTTGCCAAGAACCAGACTTGAACTGGTGACACGAGGATTTTCAGTCCTCTGCTCTACCAACTGAGCTATCCCGGCTATTTACCTTTCTCTATTCTATCACAAGGTGCGCTTTGCTAGCAAGTCCCTTTTTCTCTCCAACAGTTGTTTTAACGCAATTAAATTACAAAACATTCTTGTCGATGCTAACTCCAATCCGTTTCTTTGTGACTATTTGTCTTATTGCCCTGATTGTGCCACAAACCAATACAGAAAATGCCTTGTTACGGGCATTTAACAGCAGCAATCTATTTAAAAATTATGGTGAGGCAAAAACCTTTCTTCGGTCAGTAACTTGGTTTTCTATTTTCCTCTACATCGTGTTAACATATCTGGCGACTATTACATAGCTAGACTGGTGTATAACGATTAAGTGTGTGCTTATAACAAGTTTACCTCTTACATTGTACAATGGTGATCTCTGCTCTTCCCTCTTTGATGTGTCACCCCCCTCGACGGCCGGGCCTTACAGAGGCTTTTAGGCCTCACAGGCCTCACAGGGGGTTGCATTGCTTGCAATGCAAGCAATGCACGGGCCCTGCCCCTCCTTCAGCGTTTCACTGAACGAGTGGCCTGTGAACCTCAATGGGGGCCTATTCAAGATGGAGGGAGCAACTTGGTAAGGGGAAAATAGATGGGAAAGGATTTTGAAAAGAGCATAGAATTGGTAAATCAGGTTCGAACCATCTTAAAAAGACGGAATGCCTTGACAACTAATAAGGCTACAATGCTAGCAATTTCTGGGGGTCAAGATTCGGCGTGTTTGATCGCCCTGGCCGTTCAAATGCGTGACCAATGGAAGGGCCCATTTGGCATCATCTCATGCAACCATCTTTGGCAGCACGATTCTTTCTATGGGTTGGATCATGTCTGTAGGCTAGCGTTTCTCGTTAATCAACCCCTCTACTTCGTCGCTGCTCCCTTTGATGTTTTCAATGAGGCTGATGCACGAAGTTGGAGGTACAATACCATACATCGAATAGGTGGCTTGTACCATTTTTCAACGATTTGTACTGGCCACACAGCCAGTGACCGGGTAGAAACTATTCTCTTTAATTTCGTAAGGGGAAGCGGAATACGGGGGCTTTCCTCACTTGGTTGGAATAGGTGGTTTATTAGTAGTTATCCAAATTGGTACTATTCTGCCAATTTCGAGGGCACGGCTTCTAACCAGAGCAGTGCCTTTTTTGATCCCAAGCCCCTTCCCTCTCGATGGCCTGGCCTCACAGGCCTCCCAGGGGTTCGGCGTTCCGTCGGACGGATTCGGCGTATCGCTGAACGGGTTCGATGGCCCCCCCCTCGATGGCCGGGGGTGGCCCACGAACCCCACGCCCGTCCCCATCCCAACCAACCCCAACCCGCGCTTTCTCTACTAGAGAAGCAGCAGCGATTTAAGTGGTATCTCCTCTTGGCTCAGTTTTTTCAAGAAGGACACCCTATTTAAGGTTGAGTTACTTAAAGTGAGAGAAGAGGAATACTAGTTTGATAATATAATAGGGAAATGTGGAGAGAAGCCGGGTAATGCTTTGAGAAGGGCGAGTCTTGCTAATAAACGCCGGACTAAGCAAAGAGCAGACAGAGAGTTAGTGAAATCTTTCGGTCGGTCGCAGTCCCTTGTCTCGCCATTGTGGCATCGCAATCTACCAAAATTATATAGAAGCAAGGAATATGAACGGCAAATCTATGGCCCTAGAGTTGGGGAGAGCACGGGATGCAAGCCTTTGCTCCTTCCTCGTCTTTAGTACGACATTTTTTGGTCTCAATAGGTCTTTAGCAAGTCGAAGAATGGGTTCATTGATTCGACCACTACTGTCTATAAACCGAAATGATGTTAAGAAATTGTGTCGATTTTGGGGATTGCCAATCTACCCAGATGTTACAAACCAAACGGTTGCCTTTTCTCGCAATCGCATCAGGAAACAGTTGCTTCCTGCCCTAAGGGTGGCCCTCAATCCACAAGTAGACAGCGTATTGTCACAATCAGCCGAGATTATGCTTGCTGAACGATTGCAGCAAGATCTTTTGGCGTTGAAGCTTTTGCGAGCTTATCATTATGTTCCAAGGTTCGAGCGCGTTGGGGGGTTGCATTGCTTGCAATCAAGCAATGCACGCCCCCACAGCCCAGGAGAGGAAGAGGGGAATCAAGCAAAATGGCGATTCCGTATTATGGAGCGTCAACTCGGCCAATGGAGCACCGGAGCCCTTATCGGGCATATCAAGCCCCGGCTTCCTTGGGATGGGGTTCGTTGGGATGGGGCTCGTTGGGATGGGCCCCGCAGGGGCCCACAGCCCGTGCATTGCAAGCAATGCAAGACCATCGAGGGGGAAAGGGCCCCACAACTCGTACATTGCAAGCAATGCAAGGCCATCGAGGGGGACGGGGTCTTGCAACCAGTTGAGCAAAACGCCGAACCACTGGGAGACCTTCGCGGGCTATGGGTTCCTTGGAATGGGGAAGGGGCCCCACAGCCTCCGGAGGAGCCAAAGAGGTCTCTGACGTCAATCGATATGTCTGTTGTCCGGGCCGCGCGGGCCGACTATGGCCCGACATTGGCCGTCAAGTCCCGCGATCTTCAAGCTGTTTGGTTTGGATTCGGGAAAACTGGTGCCATTTTAGGTGCGAAAGACTCCTGCCATCGCCAGAAACAATGCATACGTCTGCTGCACAAACGGCGAGGGTGTCTTTTCCTCCCACAGGTAGGCATCTTTTTTACGAATTCGATTTCACCCCCATCCCCACGAACCCCCTGTCAATGTTATTCAAAGTTTTTTAAATAGCCAAGGATTTCACATTCGTTAGCGAGTCCCTAAACAGTGGCCCTCAGCCCCAATCTTGCTTACCCCCTAGACTGGGCTGGCAGGCCTTCAAACTCGTTTAGCGAAACACTCTGGGGTTGACGGATTACTCGTTCAGCTAGTTGGGGGGTTACATTGCTTGCAATCAAGCAATGCACGCCCCCACAGCCGAACATCTGTGAGGCTTTCGTTGACCAGGCTTCCTAGGGGGTTGCATTGCTTGCAATGCAAGCAATGCACGCCCCCTCGTTGGCCGGGGGTGGCCTTCGAACCCCATCCCCAGCCCACCCTTCGGTGTTTAGCTAAAGGGTTTAGCGTTTCGTTGAACAGATTCGTAGGCCACCCTCGACCTTCGAGGGGAGAGGGCTGTGTGTCCCTCCCCTATCTGAGCGAGGGGGCTGTGGAGCCCCTTTCCCATCCCCCGGCCCCCACGTGGAAAGGCCTGCCCGTCTGATAGAACACCAAGCCCGTTGTGAGGCCTGTAAAGCCTGTGGGCCTTGCTAGGTTAGCAATTTACAATTATAATTGTAAGGAAGAACTAGTACCTTTAACCACAAATTAGGCGTTGCTTATTCTGTACGATAAGATGTGCGTGTCCCTTTTCTTGTCCGAGCGCAGGGAAGCTAATTAAAGCAGTAAGCGTAATCAACCCAGGTTGACAATTAATTATATGACAGTTCCATGCCACCACTCTTGGCACCCTAGTGGCACTAGCCAAGCAAATACAACTGAGTCTTACACCCGGTAGTCATCAATTGGCTGCCTATTTTGCACAGGAGTAACAATGAACGTTTAAATTCATTAACGCGCGAGACGAATCAGGGAGAGGCTTCTCGGCGAAAGCAACTTGTAAAAAATCTGGGGCCTGGGGGGGGGGCCAGCCCTCCCCTGATGAAGGTTTTGTAAGGTTTTGAGATTTTGTTTTAGTCGGCCATCCCCCAAATATTTTCTATTTGTCTGCCCAGTTCACGGGGTTCAAATGCCACCCCCCGACGGAACGCTAAACGGGTGGCCAACGAACCCCATACTAACGAAGGGGTGGACCCCTGTTGAGATAACAGTCATCGGCTTGGTTACACGGCTGCTCAGCGCCGCCATAGGCTTCGCCGAATTTCCGCCAATAGGGATTTAGGGTAATCTTGCACTTGCTAGTTCAATGTCATTGAAGTAGACTTTAAATGTGTAAACCAATTCTTTACAATGGCAATAAGCACGGTTTCTTTGCTCAACACCGTCTCTTCTACCCGCGAATCGACGCCCTTTTTACGGGGTACAGCGTAGCCGTAAACTTGTATCGTTCATCTTGATGAGTTACACACCCGTCCGACGGAACGCCTTGGGGTTCGATGGGATGGGGCAGTTGGGGTTCGTGGGCCACCCGTCCGACGGAACGCCGAACACCTGTGAGGCCAGGCCATCGAGGGGGGGGCTCTGCGTGGGGGTAGGCCTCACAGGGGTTCGGCGTATCGCTGAACGGGTAGGGGCGTGGGGGGGCTCTGCCCCCCCAACTCCCCCAACCCCTCTCATTTCGTGGAGGGGCGCATGCGAAGCAACCCCCACGCCCCACAACCCCCGGCCATCGAGGGGGGGCTGGGGATGGGGCCCCCCAAGGCGTTCCGTCGGACGGGCTGTGGGGGCGTGCATTGCTTGATTGCAAGCAATGCAACCCCCCATCCCCACGAACCCCAACCCCTCTCACTTCGTGGAGGGGCGCATGCAAAGCAACCCCCAGGGGCTACTATAACAAGGGAGAAGGGCGCACCGTTTTGCCCACTGCAGCAAGCTGTGCCCCCCATTTCGTCTCTGCAAGTGACAGATGTTGTTTATATTTAGCTTATGGGTATCTTATTTTTTGCACACTGGCTCATCGGGTAATGCTCTATAGTGCTATACACTACAGTCGCCTAGCGATTGCATCGCGAAGCAATGCGAAGCATCACCTGATACAAAGCCTTTGAAACCGTTTAGCGAGAAGCTTGGGCCTTACAGGCCGGACAAAAACTCTTAGTTCACACAATAGCAGGCCACAGAGGTCTCACATAGGTTTGGCTCTGGTGCCTGAAGTGGTTCAAAGGCAGAATGGCTCCTTCTAGGCCCAGGCTTATGAGGCCAGCGGAGCCAGCCCGTCTGATTGATAGAAAAGAATTACCAAAAATTCTAAATATGAACATAAATTTCTTTGCTAACTTATTTAGGCTTTCCCGCTTATTGGGCAAAAGCGGCCATTCTTTTTTGGTAACCACCCGGAGAAGATCAAGAGATTTCTTAGTTACAACGGTTACGGAAAGCTTCTATCTTGCAATGTATTTTACCTTTCTGGTCTTTATTGTAGGACTTGCGGCGTCATTGAAATGGCGGTATAAAGACCAGCTTGTTTCAGGCTTTGTTCGGAACAATTTACCAGCTGTGGGCAATCCTTCGAATCAGATCACCTGGGAGACATTTGAGCACATTGGAAGCAAAGAGCTAACGCCGCAACAACGAGGCCCCCTCTCCCTTGTGGTTGATAGCCCATTTGTGGAGCGGATCGATGTATACAACGACTCGTTGATTATAAAACCACAAACTCCTTGGGAGAAGTTGAAGGGACAGAGGTACATAGGATTTTATATGCCTAGCCCTTCTCCGCACGCACAATCAGCCTTCAACATCTCGTCGTCCACAACTGATTTAAGTCACCCTCCATTGGGCGGCGAGGCATCTCGCCCGTTGGGGCCGTCTTCTGTTTTGGACAGCTCGGCCCGACTTCACGTGCCGGCTCGTGGATTTGTGGAATTTTCGCCCTTGGCTCATACCCTCCCTCTCGTTGACCACGCATCACAGGGCTGTGTCTCACAGGCTTCACAGGTGTTTGGCGTTCCATCGGATGGGTCCGGCGTTTCGATGCAAGGGCGGTCTTCGAACCCTCTCGCTCCAGTTTCCAAATTTGAAAATCCTGCAGGCTTGACAAAATCCTTTAACGTGGGCTCTTATCCCCTTACGACTAGGCCCACATTGATGGTAACAATAAGCGATCAAGACATGCTGGATGCAGCAGCAAGCCACTCGCATGGTTTAAGCGGGATCTTGGGCTCCGCTCATCGCAAAGTAGGTGTATTCTCCTTGTCACCAATTAAGAAATGGTTTTACCAATTTTATGGCCAGTTAGATGAGATACCTTATAAGTTAGGCTCGACCAAGCTGTTGCCTGATAATTTTGCTGTTATTGAGAGGGCAAAACCCATTCAGCGAAACGCCGAACCCCTGGGAGGCCTGGAAGGCCTAATTGAGAACTCTCGAAGGAGCTCGTTGGCCGCCCCCGGCCATCGAGGGGGAGAGGAACCAACTGCCGATAAACTTGTTCAACGAAACGCCGAACCGGTTCAGCGAAATGCCGAACTCCTGGAAAGACTCCCGGGCGCTCTGTCAAACGCGCTGGGCGATAGTTACCACCAGTTCCAGGTACCGCTGGACAGATTACAGGATTGTGGTGCGGGGACTACATCCGCAAGCCTCCAGGTCGGGACTTCAAAGTTGAGCAAGAGTTGGATGCGAAGAGTGGAACCAATTCCTGGGTATGCGGATAGCTTGATCGGAGTTAAATCCATGGGCCCATTTGGCCAGGAGCTCCAGGGGGCCGGGGTACGGAGCCCTCAAAATCTTGGGGGGGCAACGGCGGCCCGTAAGGCTTTGCCATCGTCGCACGTGCATCCGGTGCATCCCGAAGGGATGCAAGGGATGCAAGAGCAAGGAGTGGAGCCTTTCCGTACCAGATCCCACGCGACTGAGGTGGCTCCACCGCGATTAGTAGGATTGGCGATGAAGCGACAGGCCTTTACAAAAGAAGCTCTTCTCTTACTTGGGTCAGACGGTTTGGTTGGACAACGTAACCAAGATTGGGAACCTTTGCCTCTATTACTCAACGAGCTAAATTCTACTGAGGTGGCAACCGCGGTGGAAGAAGGAGTCAAGGCCTTAGATATGGGCTGGGAAGAGGTGCTTGCGCTTCTAAGTGACTCAGTTTCAGGCTTCACAGGCCTCACAGGGGTTCCCGGGGTTGCATTGCTTCGCAATGCACGCCCAGCCCCCCCAAGGCGTTCCGTCGGACGGGTTCGGCGTTCCGACGGACGGATGTTGCAAGCAATGAAACAGGCTCCCACTCGCTTGATGTCTGGATACAGCTATCCAGATTCAACACGGACAAAGCTTGTGCGCGATCTTACCCATTGGGCGGTAAGGTATGGGTTTGACTTGCGTAAAGCAGCCACAACTCTGCTTCTTGCGGAGAAAGAGATTCTTCTTCCAGCTAGCCTCTCGTTGCCTCTCGCTCACTCCGCAGCTCAAGATTCAACTGGTGCTAAGCGTCGAACCGATCGGCAGATGATGCCACTCCCTCTAGTAGAGATCGACTATAGGCCAATTTCCTTAAGTGGATTAGCTTCTCTCCGGGACGTGTTGTCTGGGTTAAAGATTGAAAGCCTTGAGAGCGAGCTTGATGATATTCCAATGCTGGAGACAACCTATCAGGGACCTGCCGTAGCAAGAGACAAAATCACTAATGACCTTGTGGGAATTGGGAGGGAAGAGTTGGCAGCGTGGGTAGCTAAAGCAATCCAGGGCTATGGACGCAGTCTACCATCAGGTGTCTTCGTTGACCCAGAGGCGACCCTGTCCTTGCGCCAAAGCAACCGTCTTGGAAAGAAAGAGGTGCTACGGGGTGAGCCTTTAGTGCACGAAAAGGTTTTAGCTGCGGTACGCCCTCGTCTAGGCGTTGACACTGGGATCAGAAGGGACAAAACAGAGGAGGCCGATAACAGTATTGAGCCAGCCTCATCTTCTTTGCAGCCAATGAAAAGCAATAAGATAGGTCCAGAGCAGTTTCTGACTGGCTCGGGTCCGAAATTAAAAGACCCGTCCCAGGTTGTTGCATTAGAAAGGGGTGACGAGGCACCACTTTATCCTTTAGAGATTGTTTTAACGAAAGCGGCGCCCCTCTTTGAAGAGGAACAAGAGGTGCTCTCCTTGGAGCCAGATGAATGGCGCAACATCTTCAAGGGTGTAGTTGTCCAGGCAATCGAAAACAAGGCAAGCTTGGACAAGATCGAGGTCTTGCTACCTTCTATTGCGATGGTACAGAGAGGTCCTGGGATGCGGCTAGAGGGCGAAAACCGGGCAGGCCTTTCGGGCCTTGGGGTTCGTTGGGATGGGGCAGTTGGGGGGGCAGAGCCCCCCCACGCCCCACAACCCCCGGCCATCGAGGGGGGCAAGGTAGGGGGAGGAGCGTGGGGTTCGTGGGGATGGGGCAGTTGGGGGGGCGAAGCCCCCCCACGCCCCACAACCCCCGGCCATCGAGGGGGGGGCTCTGCCCCCCCAACTCCCCCAACCCATGCAAAGCAACACCCCAACTTTGACAATCAATTGCAAAAGAGCTATCTCGTCGATAAACATGATTGCCATTTGGGCCAGCATACAGATCCACCTGTCAAAGCCGACGAGCTAACGAGGGTACTGACTTCTCAGGAATACGCCAACCTTGCTGTCTTGATTGCACAGAGCAAGCGATTTGTCGGAGAATGTAACTACTGGCCAATTGCCGATCCCAGACCTGCTGAAGGCCTCCAAAAAAGGTTCCCGGGGTTTATTGGGATGGGGAAGGGGGATGGGGAAGGGCCCCTACACCACAGCCCTTTGGGGCAGGGGCCTCAAAGGCCAGCGAGGGGGGTGGGAGGCTATCGCTCTCAAGCTAGTGGGTATTCCAGTGAGCACGAGTTGATGAACGACCAAGGAGATGGCACAGTAACTCGTTCAGCGAAACGCCGAACCCGTCCGACGGAACGCCGAACCCCTGTGAGGCCTGTGAGGCCAAGGTTGCTGTGCCACTACTTGCCTTTAAGCCAAGTAGCGATCCCTGAATCTTCAACGAAGCAACCGATCTCTGCTGGTAATTACCATAAGCGCCTCACGTCATTCACGGCGCGCTATCCTTTCAATCGCCAACCATACTCTTCATCAACGTCAAGCTCTTTCCGTCTGACAGAACAGCCAACAGCTGTGTGGCCTGTTGTAGAAAGCAAGCAGCAAATGTTTTATCAGCTTTGGGAGCCAGTCACCGCGAATTCTTGGATGATGTTTTACAAGCTGTGCTTTGCATTTTGGATTCAAGAGATGGGGAAAGATTTCTACAAACGATACGGCAAAGAGATTATCCTCTACGCAGTGAATCTTCTTGTGGCCCTAGGATTTGACGCACAAGGCATAATTGAAGACCTAGGGTTAGAAGAGTCACCCATCCGAGTTATAACCAATGGAAAACGCAGATTTGGGGACATTGCAGGTATAGACTCCATCTTGCCAGAATTAGGGGAAATAGTTTGGTTCCTTAGAAGTTCCGGTCGCGGTGGCCAGGTGCCTAAGGGGATCCTGCTTGTTGGCCCACCAGGAACTGGGAAGACTTTCGTGGTGCAGGCCATTGCTGGGGAGGCAAAAGTGCCAGTCCTCGTCCAATCAGCGAGTTCCTTAACGGATTCGGGGCAAAAGCAATCTGGGTCCCAGAAATTGCGAGATTTGTTTGACCGAGCAAGGCAGCTTTCCCCTTGCATACTCTTTATCGACGAGATTGACACATTGGGGGTGTCGAGGCCGCACGTTATCGGGAACACCATGGGTGCCGATGAACTCCTTGAATCTATAGAAGGGGGTGGCAGCCAACAAGAGGATGCCACCAGCTTGACTGGAGCTGCAAGGGGATTGGGGCAACTCAATGACGCCACCCCTGAGCTGGACCCTTATCTCTCTTTCCCTCCTTCGCCAAGAGCGAGCAGCGAGAGCATGTTAGACGGAGATGAAGATGATCGGCCAAGGGATGAAGCCCCCGTTTTCCGAGAGGGGGAGGGAGATCCACAGGATTCACCTGGCTTGGATCCGTCTGTGATCGAAGTGATTGAGTCTCACAATGAAGAGCGCCGAACTAGACAGGAGCGATTGGCCCTCCTTATGCAATTCTTGATGGAAATGGACGGGCTACGGGCTCTTCATGGGGTTGTTGTTATAGGAGCAACAAATAGGCCAGCGGTTTTGGACCCCGCGTTTACTAGGCCAGGACGGTTTGAAAGGATTCTTTGCCTCCCGCTTCCTGGAAAACAGAAGCGGATTGAGGTCTTAAAGCTTTACAGCAAAAATCTGGGCTTTACCAATGTCATTCCATCTGTTAATGTCAATCAATTGGCTGGTGGCGCATGGGACTACCTGGCCAACAGAACGGCTGGGTGGAGTGCAGCGCATTTGGCAGCAGCAATGAATCAATCCGCAATACGGGCGATAATCCAGGAGACGGCGCACACAATCGAGACGGTGGAGCATGGCATAAGTGCCATTGCAAGGAGATCGTTTCAAGCAAGCTCAGACCAATCGCCTCACGCACTTGCCGGGGAGGCGGAAGCAACGGTAAATGGGTTGCTTAATCCTGACATGCCATTCCTGACAGTGACAGTATTCCAGCAATCATCAGATTCCATGGCGGGGAGTTCGTTGGGATGGCGGAGTTGGGGGGGCTCTGCCCCCCCACGCCCCAAAGGCGATCGAGGCCTCACAGGCCTCACAGGGGTTCCCGGGGTTGCATTGCAAAGCAATGCACGCCCAGCCCCCCCAAGGCGTTTCGCTGAACGGGACGATCATTGGTCAGCGAATCTCTCCGTAAAATTGTCGCAAACTTCCACTGGGTCACATAGGCAAGGGACTGGCTTGGCTGGAAACCGGGGGCCTTTATCAATCGCTAGATGGGCCTATTATCAAGCTGGCAAAGCTGTGTTGCAAACTGCCCTGCCGCTCCACCCACCTGCAGCCTTCTTTCCGCTTCGTCCTCAACCCTTTGTCAAGTCCTCGTCTGACTTGGCCAAGCTGGTTGCTTCGACCTACCAACAAAGAAGCCTCGAGCCCCATCGTCGGGTTGTGCTCGAGACAAGGCTGATCGGGTTGTACGCTGGGAAAGCGTCAGAGATGCTGGCTTTATCAGCCTATGCGCGAGCTGGTGAAAGGGCCAATGCCGCACTTTTTGAGTCGTGTGGGGAGGGGACCTCCCCACACCCATCCTTGCCAAGCCGCCAGAAACAGAGTCAAGGCACATCAATCTCTCAATCGGATCTTGGGATTGAAGAACTCACATTCGCAGGAGTTGTCGCGAACTTGATGATCAGTTCCTGGTATCTTTATTCAAAACGCGTTGCACTGCAGAGGTTGAATTTGTCTACAATTGCTCGCAACACGGAGGAGATTGATGACCCTGTTCTCCTTGACCTTTTTCGGCATCTCGAGGAAGACCAGGAACATCAAGTGGAAAGGGCAACAAGACACTCGCAGAGATTTCAACAGTGGTCATCCCCTTCTTGGTGGCAGACGCAGGTGATGGTAGAGGCGGCGTTAGTTGAGCCCGGATATTCCGAATGGTATCGCATCTATATACCTGATCCGGAAGAGACCGAGCGAAATATCGATTGGGTACCGCCTGAAGACCATTACCATGCAGCAACTGCTAATCAGTTGAGAAATGTCGCCAAAAGGGCACGGACGGGGGTTCGTTGGGATGGGGCAGTTGGGGTTCGTAGGCCACCCCCGGCCATCGAGGGGGGGGCTCTGCGGGGGGGTAGGGGCCCCCATGCGAAGCAACCCCACGCCCCACAAACCCCGGCCATCGAGGGGGCGACGAAGAGCACTCTATCCCAGGCTCCAACTAACACCAATCGGGGAATTCGGCACCGATCAATGGGTTCTCTTACTGCAATTACATGGAATGACTTGTATTTGATAAACCGAGACTACATCTATCACGGTTTGATAAATAGCTGTTTCCAGAAAGCTTTTCTGCTTTTAGACAAGCGTCGGGAACTTGTCGATTTCCTTTCTGATCATTTGATACGATATGATCTTCTTCGTCAATACGAAATCGAACAGATTTGTAGCAATTTCAGCTTAGACGAGCGCCCCTCTACTGATACTACTGGAAATGCTCACCCGTCTGACGAAACGCCGAATCCGCTTATCGAAACGCTTGGGGGGGGGCTGGGCCCCTGCCCCCAACCCCCGTCGGAAGAGATGAGGAGTCAACTTGACACCTCGTTGCCCGCTGATCGGAAGCTCAGCTCTTTTGAGAATTCCCCACGGATAGCTCAATCGCTCCAGCATTCATCTTATATAGTTGAGGCTGATTGGGGTTCTACCTCACGTCGACAGATTTCTCGTTTTATCGATTTTGATTTTGTTAAGCCGTGCTATCTAAAACGCGTGAGCTGATATCTCTCTGGGTTGTATTTAAAGCTAGGCAATCGGGAGAGTTTAGAGAGCTATTTGGGTTTGAAGATGATTAACTGTTAGAGGCTATTGACGGTCAAACCCTATTAGGCGGTTGTTAATTACCACCAAGATGGCAACATTTGTTTTAAACAATGACCTCCTGATTGACATGGCGAGTATTAGTTGACTAAAGAGATTGCAGCTAAATCCGTCAAAGTTGCTCCAACCTGTCTCTGTTGCTCATGTGTTAGAAACCCTTTAGCGAAACGCAGAACCCGTCCGACGGAACGCCGAACCCCTGTGAGGCCTGTGAGGCCTGGGGTTGCTTTGCATGCGCCCCTCCACGAAGTGAGAGGGGTTGGGGGAGTTGCTTTGCATGCGCCCCTCCACGAAGTGAGAGGGGTTGGGGGAGTTGGGGGTTGCTTCGCATGGGGGCCCCTACCCCCACGCAGAGCCCCCCCACGCCCCTACCCGTTCAGCGATACGCCGAAGGAGGGGCAGGGCCCCCCCCAAGGGCCCCTGTGAGGCCTACCCCCAAGACCCCTCCCCCTACCCTACCCCCACGGCCCAGCCCCCCCTCGATGGCCGGGGGTTGTGGGGCGTGGGGTTCGTGGGCCACCCGTCCGACGGAACGCCGAACACCTGTGAGGCCAGGCCATCGAGGGGGGGCTCCGCCCCCCCAACTGCCCCATCCCATCGAACCCCTTCGGCGTTTGGCTAATGTTTTAATAACAAGGTCCATTACTGAGCTCAGTAGGAATCGAACCTACATTCGAAACTTAGAAGGTTTCTGTCCTGATCCGTTAGACGATGAGCCCACTCACCCTTACAAAGCAATCATGTGTTAGTTAGCATGGTAGCAGCATGTGTTTTAAAAATCAAGGTGGTTGGGGGAGGGAACCTCCCCCAACCCCTCTCACTTCGTGGAGGGGCGCATGCAAAGCAACTGCCCCCTCGATGGCCTTGCATTGCTTGCAATGCACGGGCTCGATGGGATGTGGCAGGAGCCACATAGCCTCTGGCCCACGAAGGCCTCACAGGCCTCACAGGAGTTCGGCTGTGGGAGCGTGGGGTTCGTGGGCCACCCGTCCGACGGAACGCCGAACACCTGTGAGGCCAGGCCATCGAGGGGGGGCTTTGCCCCCCCAACTGCCCCCAACCGCTGGACGGGTTCGGCGTTTCGCTGAACGGGTTGTGGGGCGTGGGGTTCGTGGGGATGGGGGCAGGGGCCCCCACAGCCCGTCCAACGGAACGCCTTGGGGGGGCTAGGCCCCCCCGGGAACACCTGTGAGGCCAGGCTATCGAGGGGGGGGCTCTGCCCCCCCAACTGCCCCCATCCCATCGAACCACTTACCGGCAGGCCGGCGGAACGGGTCGCTCTATTCAGGCAAGCGACTCTCCAAGCTTATTACAGTCGGTCAGCAGGTCGCCCTTGTACTGACCTCTTCCCGAACCGTACGTGAAAGTTTCCCCTCATACGGCTCTCCAGATTATCTCTAAGTCCGATACACCTCTCCTCCGTGGGGGCCGTGGGGTAGGGGAGGGATCCCTCCCCCAACCCCTCTCACTTCGTGGAGGGGCGCATGCAAAGCAACTGCCTCCAATTCAACTGTTTTCTGGTTCGTTCTCTGCTTCCCAATCTCTTAGGAACTTCTCTTGAAACCCCTGTAATTCTGAATGGGCTCGAATGTCTGGTAGTGTTGGATCCTCCTGTTTTGCTTTCTCATAAGCCTCTATGTATTCATCGTATACGGAATACTTTCCTCCATCTTTGCCACACCAGGGACAGAAGTTCACGTATGTAAAGACTTGGGGTATAGTTGAGCTCCTTATTAGGTAATTTCTTGTGTACCACTTGTAATCGATTATGTCGCCCCTAGACAGTTCATCTTCCATCTGCTCGCAGCAGTAAGATATTGGTTTTCTCAGATCCGGTTTAGAGTCATTCATTTAGGTGTTTGATAGTTGTTTCAAAAATTTGAGTTATAAGTTATTAAGTGAATTAAAACTTACAGTTCGTTAAATTTTCTTTTCATTGGTTGGCTCTCGCGCAATGCCTGTGTGGTTACTAATCTCCCCTACACAGGCCCAATCGTCACCTCTAGGCATATGAAGATCTGCGTGAGTACTGCTGTGTGGATCGCCTGTAGAAAAATGTTTTCGTGACTTCTCAGAAAGTATTAAACCTTCAATTCTCTCAGGATCTTCAGGGTTTCCCAGAACCGCAGAATTTCATTTATGACCTTGGTTGTCTCGAGCTAATCTTTCGGGTCTTGTCCAATGATTTATAAATGTGAAAGCTTCGATGCAATGCCCTTCAGGAATAGTATTATCAAAGATAAGTTTTTGGGGGTTGTAAGTAGTCCCTATTTTTAGGTTTACTGGTGCCTTTCCCTTTCCCTTCTTACGACTTTTTTTTGTAAGAGGTTCGGGTTATGAAGCTGCTAATTTTTGTACGTGTTCCTTAATACTTTCTCGGTTGTCCTCGGAGAAAACATATTGAGGGTCGGATGCGCCAAAGATTAATTGCTTTTTACTCTCGTTCTACTCCTCTAAGTTTCCTAGAGGTAGTGGTTTGTATTCCTTTGGAATATGCTTGTGAAGCATTTCATTCCATTCTCTTACTTGTTCTTTTGCTGTAGGTAAATCGAAATGAGATTGTGTAGCTGATACAGAGAATTTGTATCCTGGTAGTCTTCTACAACACCAGTAGTTAGACTTTATTGTTAAATTGCTGAAGTCTTGAGATTGTATGATGCTTAAACTGGCCGAACCTAAGGCGTATTGACTTCCCCCAGAACCTCCGGGACCAGAGTAGCTTGGAGTGCGTCCCTGTAATCCTCTCCTTTGCGCTGCTGTACCACTAGGTGTACGTGATTGTAGACTGTATGCTGAAGCACTTGAACGCTGAGGTAAAACAGACTGTGGTGGTAGAATTGGGGTATAACGTGGCAAACCACTTGGGAGATCTTGGAAAGTACCTGTAAGATCTTGGGCAGATCCAGAAGAGGCAGGTATCGTTTCTGGATCGGTTTTTTGTTGTAGTCCGTGTGGTTGTTTTGAAATGTCTGCTGTTTTGACGACTGTTAGAGTTCCAGATACAAATCCCTTACTTGTAGATGCCCCCTCGTCTTTTGGCATGCATTCTGCTACTGGGTGTGGTTGTGGTGGTAACTCCATTGAGAAAGCCTTCCGGGGGAAAAAAACTTGCCACTCCGAGAAGAACAATAGCCGCAAGTGCATATGCTCATTTGCTTCGTACTTTCATATATAAAATTGCAAATTTCCCTCGTTGGCCTTTGGGGCCGTGGTGTTTGTAGAATCTACCTCGATTTTAGACCTAGTAGAGGTAGCAATCATAATTTGAAGGGCAGGCTGTTGTAAATCATGGAGCTTCCCGTATAATGTGGAAACATTTCATGACTGCTTCCTCTAATATAAGAATCAACTTTGGTGCTCAGGCACAGCCTAAAAGTGTAGACGGTCTAGAGAGAGTATAAACTCTAGAATGTGTTGGGGGAAGTGCACCTTACCTTTTACCCCCCCACGTAGTAAGCGCTACCTATTCTAAGGGGACTTTTCAGTAAAAGGTAACTCCATAAAAAGCTGTCCTGTGCGCTCTTAAGTTACTAGGAAGAGATAAGGTTACCGTTTGTTTACAACACCAATCACAAATGGTTTGCTAATGGCAGACAATTCAAGGAGTTAGTCGAGAACCGGGGTCTAATTACTGGCTTGTTGGGCGAAGAGATCGCCAACGCTGTAAAAACGAAGATTGAGTCGGCCCCTTTCCTTTGCATCCCGTGCATCCCGTGCATCCCTTCGGGATGCAAGGGCGGAGCCCTTCGGGATGCAAGGGCGGAGCCCTTCGGGATGCAAGGGCGGAGCCCTTCGGGATGCAAGGGCGGAGCCCTTCGGGATGCAAGGGCGGAGCCCTTCGGGATGCACCACCCGGAAAGTTCCCTCAAATAGTTCCTTACCTGTGGAAAGAAGAGGCGAAAGACGTATCCGTCTCGGCCGCGACTCAAGGAAGGAGGGCAGGAAATACGTTGTCACACACCTTAAATACTGTTATTGAATGGTATAACTCAGCTGATATTGATTGGTATAACCCAGCTGATAAAGCTTATGGAGTCCAAAATGAGCCTCCTGAGCAGCCTCCGCCTCTAACAGAACTTGACAATACGGTCCCCGACCTAAATCACGGGAGTTATGCCTCTGAATCGCAACCTAAAGGGGAGGGGGTATTAAGCCCATTCACGGGAGTTGTTCGACGGGGATGACGCCCTTACAGAGGCAGTTACGGGGGTTTCATCGGCCCCGTCGCCTCCTTCCCTGTCGTTAGGGGACGTAAACAAGTCTGGATTGGGGGAAAGGTTAACCCAAGCCCACGAAATGATAAAAGGCTTTAGCAATGAGGTGGAGGTGGAAGTGCTTAGTCCTGAAGATCCTGCCTCAGAAGGAGAGATAGAGGGGCTGTTGCTAGAGATCAAGAAGTTAGGGATCTCTGTCTCACAGTTAAGCTCGCTGGTAGGTGTAGCTCGTCGGCAGAAGAGGGGGCGTCGGGCCGGTAAGACGATTCCTCAACGAGATCCTTTGACATACGAGATGTTCCGGAAGATGGGTGGCCTGCAGCCCGTCCGCCAGGGCCTTAGAAGCCGCCGAACCCACGCCCAGGTCCGGATAACCTTTGCTCTCCTCTATTACACGGGCGCCCGTGTCAACGAATTAAAAAAGGTGACACGTGAGCAGATAGAGGGGATTGTCCAGAATGGCTCCATCTCCCTCGTTTTGCAGAAGACCAACAACACCCGCACCTGTGTAATCCCTCCCTTGCATCCCGAAGGGATGCACGGCCAGGAACAGTTTCGGGCCCTTCAGGAGGACTTCCAGTTCTGGTTTGAAACTTGCCGATACACCTATTTGGGACAGACTTTCAAGACGAAGCGTAAGCCAGACACCGGGACTCAAGCTCCTCAATCAGAAGACAGTAAGCTCTCTGACAAGAAGTCTTGGATTCGATTGGTAAATAAGCGAATCGATGAGGCAGTCGTACGGCTTGAGCTTCCTGGTGTTTACAACTCTCACTCCTTTCGAATCAACTCCATCACCCAGTTGAGAACGAAGATGGATGCCCCTGCTGTCGCACAGGTCATTGGCCATAAGAGCGCAGTCACAACCGAGAGATACAATCGATATCAGCCCAACAGGGAAGAGCTTCAGGGCATTTTCCAGTCGGTGCTTGGCCCTGACAAGGATTTTGCATTGGAAGAGGTCCTTTTAGAGAGCTGAGTTGCCACTCCAACACGCCTAAGACACGTTTTAGGGGAGCCTGAGAGGCGTGCCAAGCCTGGGTGTCGGCCAAGGGCCCAGCCCTTTCAACTCGCCGGCAAAGCTCTTGTTTGGAGGAGGCATAGGCTGTGGGGGCGTGCATTGCTTGATTGCAAGCAATGCAACCCCCCAACCACCTCCCTTAGGCTTATCCCCTTGATGCTCGTTTTTTAGGCTTATCCCCTTGATGCTCGTTTTTGTTTGTTTTTAGACAAAAAGCACGTCTTAACCGCAACTAACTTTGCATTCGTCCCCGCTCCAGCCTTGAATTCAGCGGGGTAAAGTAGGAAAGATATAATCTTTAATGCAGATATTTGGCCTCCAAATATCCTTTATACTCTTTATTGTTCTTTTCTTTATGTCCTGTTTACCCTACTAACTAACCCACTAACTAACCCCTTCTAGGAAGGGGGCCACCCTTCCCCACATCGTGATCGTGGGAAGGAGGGGGTAGGGCTAGGGCTGTAAGGTTTGATAGCGAAGAACCCCCTGATGGGGCTAGGGAGCGCAGGTTGAGCTTAGGCGGTGTCGGTGAAGCTTAGGAAGCTTCGGTTGAGCTTAGGCAGTGTCGGTGAAGCTTAGGAAGCTTCGGTTAAGCTTAGGCGGTGTCGGTGAAGCTTAGGAAGCTTCGGTTAAGCTTAGGCGGTGTCGGGGAAGCTTAGGAAGCTTCGGTTGAGCTTAGGGAGCGTGCATAGAGCGAATTGTTGGTTGACAGTGCGCAAGAGTGATTATAAAATCACCGCTTTGCATGTCCCCAAGAAGTGTTAACAAGGAGAGAGAATCTAGTTGTTCAGTAGAACCTTTCCCCCTGGTCCCTTAGGGTTTTGAAGTCTGCTAGGCCTCCCACGACCTCTCTGTTGCCCCTCCTGGGCCCAGAGCGCACCGTCTAGGCCTCTTACCTCCCCGTCACACCGAGGCTTGGCACGCCTCTGAGGCCCCCTAGGACGTATCCTAGGCTTACCAAGCAACCCGCGCTTGCGTATCAATGATAGACTTTGTCTCCCAGTGGTCTCCTAGGCTTGTACCCGCTTGCCTGTTCTTTACCTCTACAAGTTTCCTCAGTGGGATCGACTTCAGTCATAACAAGGTTGTTTCTACTTCTTCTTTTTCGTATAATAGATCCAGATAAACAACAGCTTTTAGACAAACGATTTACCTCTTACGGGATAGAAAGAAATGAGAGGCGTAACAGGTGTTTGGTGTTCCGCTTGGCGAGGGCCCCATATTTTGAAACATTGTAACGTCGTGTTATCCGTGCATCCCGAAGGGCTCCGCCCGTGCATCCCTTCGGGATGCAAGGGCGGAGCCCTTCGGGATGCAAGGCCCGGCATTTGTTAGCTCCATAAACTGGCAGTGGAAAAGTTAAGCACAGCTAAAAATTTGCAAATTCGACAGTAAATTTAACAAGTGAGGGAGTGGTGTCTGAGTGGCCGAAAGAGCACGATTGCTAATCGTGTGTGCAGGAAACTGTACCGAGGGTTCGAATCCCTCTCACTCCGTTTCTCAAAGCAGCGGGGGTTCGATGGGTGTGGGGTTCGTGGGCCACCCGTTCGACGGAACGCCGAACACCTGTGAGGCCAGGCCATCGAGGGGGGGGCTCTGCGTGGGGGTAGGCCTCACAGGGGGTTGCATTGCTTGCAATGCAAGCAATGCACGGGCCCTGCCCCTCCTTCGGCGTATCGCTGAACGGGTAGGGGCGTGGGGTTCGTGGGCCACCCGTCCGACGGAACGCCTTGGGGGGGCTAGGCCCCCCCCGGGAACACCTGTGAGGCCAGGCCATCGAGGGGGGGGCTCTGCGTGGGGGTAGGCCTCACAGGGGTTCGGCGTATCGCTGAACGGGTAGGGGCCCCTCCCCCAACCCATGCGAAGCAACCCCCAACTCCCCCAACCCCTCTCACTTCGTGGAGGGGCGCATGCGAAGCAACCCCCAAGACCATTTAGGCCTGGCACTATACTAACTGCCCCTTTGGCTGTCTTTTCGATGAAGCGTTAAATCTACAATACCAAGCCTCACAGACCCCTGCTGGGAGGCCTGTGAGGCTTGGTATTGTGGTTAGAAGGCCTTTGAATCTTAGCTTGCCCTGGAGAGGATTTGAACCTCCACGCTCATCGCAGTTGATTTTGAATCAACCGTGTCTACCATTCCACCACCAAGGCGTGCAAACATTATAGGTTAAATTATTGATTCTGTAAATTCTAGAAACGCAGATAGCTTCCCAATGTTATATTATATATAACAGTGGGCGCAATCGCTTCCCCCGTCAATTAAGGAAGATGAGAAGCTCCTCTTAATCAAAAATGGATGTCCTCCCACCCTTGATGGCCTGGCTTCACAGGTGTTCGGCTGAAGGGGCCTTGGGGGCAGTTGGGGGTTGCTTCACATGGGGGCCCCTACCCCCACGCAGAGCCCCCCCTCGATGGCCTGGCCTCACAGGTGTTCCCGGGGTTGCATTGCTTCGCAATGCACGCCCAGCCCCCCCCCCCTCGATGGCCGGGGGTTGTGGGGCCCCTACCCCAGAACCCCAAGGCGTTCCGTCGGACGGGCTGTGGGGGCGTGCATTGCTTGATTGCAAGCAATGCAACCCCCCAACTCGCTGAACGGGTTGTGGGTGTGGGGGCCCCTGCCCCCATCCCATCGAACCCCTACCCTACCCCCACGGCCCCTTCAGCCGAACACCTGTGAGGCCGCTTTGTAATTAGTAATGTTTATATAGAAAGCTGTTATGCCTAGATCCCAAAGAAACGACAATTTTATTGATAAAACCTTTACGGTTGTTGCCGACATTCTGTTAAAGGTGTTGCCTACCTCATATCGTGAGAAACAGGCTTTCATGTATTACAGAGATGGGATGTCTGCGCAAGCATCCGGGGAATATGCCGAAGCATTGCAAAACTACTATCAAGCTATGCGTTTTGAAACCGATGCCTATGACCGCAGTTACATTTTGTACAACATTGGGCTGATACACACCAGCAATGGTGAACACGGTAGAGCGCTAGAATATTATTACCAAGCTCTTGAAAGAAACCCGTCGCTTCCGCAAGCGCTGAACAACATAGCTGTTATTTATCACTTTCGGGGGGAGCAAGCCATTGAAAATGGCCAGCCAGAAGTTGCTACCATGCTCTTTGACAAGGCAGCTGATTATTGGAAGGAGGCAATTCGATTAGCACCCACCAACTATATCGAAGCGGTGAATTGGTTAAAGATGAGCCAACGGTTTGATTGATAAAAAACGGGGGGGGGCAGGCCCCCCCAAGGGTCCCCCTCTGGGGGATCCTTCTCCTTCGCGAATGAGTGTTGTTGGCTTGGCACATCTCACACCTAGGTCCCCGGCACCAACCTGGTCGGTCTCTCACCTTTTGCTTATGTTTATCGCGAGCAAGGAGACCACTGGTAGACAAAGTCTACCAGTGGTTCAGTTGTCAACACCGTGTGTTTCACCTAACGAGCTTGTAAAAATAAGGAAACGATTGTCTTTTCTCCCAGTTGAGGTATAATAAGAGCAACCCTCTATCTTGACGAGAGAGGCGAAGAACCTTCAATCTTGAATTTAAACTATTTCTTGGAGTGCCACACGGTAACCGTTTATGTCTCATTCTGTAAAAATCTATGACACCTGCATTGGATGCACGCAATGTGTTCGTGCGTGCCCAACCGACGTTTTAGAAATGGTCCCTTGGGATGGTTGCAAAGCTAGCCAAATCGCGTCGGCTCCCCGCACAGAAGACTGTGTGGGATGCAAAAGATGTGAATCAGCCTGTCCTACTGATTTCCTTAGTGTGCGTGTCTATTTAGGCTCCGAAACTACGCGAAGCATGGGATTGGCTTATTAACTATTTATTGCATTGCCACCGAGTAGCACGGGGTTCCAAAGACCTCACATGTGTGCGGCTATAGGGGCCCTGCCCCCAACCCGGTCGGATGGTTGGGGTTCAAAGACCCTCCGTCCGACGGAGTTGGAGCAGTTGCTTTGCATGGGTTGGGGTAGGGGCCTCTACCTGTTCAGCGATACGCCGAACCCATGTGAGGCCTATCCCCAAGGGCCTAAGCTAAATATCTCTGAGGCCTTCGAACCCCTAGCCAACGAGGGGAGCCCATAGCTAAAAATGTTGGATGTTCCGTTGGATAGATTCAGTTAATAGAAATGATTAGCTTATTAATACCTGATAGTCAGTTCGCCGTGAGATATGAGAAGGCAATATCGATTGCAGTTGCAGCGCTTGTCCAGCCCACCGATGTGTTTTTAACTGCATAACAATTTATTGGAGAGAGGGGGGGGGGCAATAACTGTTCAGCGAAACGCCGAACCCCTGTGAGGCCTGTGAGGCCTGTGAGGCCTGTGAGGCCTGTGAGGCCTGTGAGGCCTGTGAGGCCTGTGAGGCCTGTGAGGCCTCAATGGTGTGGTGCTTCATCTGTTCGACGGGATAACCTGGGGTTGAAAGGCCTTACACTTGTTCAGCGAAACACCGAATCCCGGGGAAGCCTATAAGGCATGTACCTGTGAGGCCTTAGGCCATTGCTCGAAGCCTCATGGCCCTTGGCTATGGAGCTGCGACGGAACAATCGCAGCGCCTAATAGAGAGCCCTGCGCTAATCCAGCCTGCAACAGATTAACTGCCGGCTGGATTAGCGCAGGGCTCCTGGGCCAAGAAACGGCCCACAGACCCGGTCAATATACACCGACATGGTTGATGCGAAAAAAAAACTATGCTTCTTGACTTGCTGTTTTCACATATAGGATCAAGAGGAAAGCGGTAGGTATAATAATAAACAGGGCAGTAGCCATTAATCCAAGAATGTTGACTTCCATACCAGTCTCCAATTTTCAATTGTTTTGTGATCTTTTAAATGGAGAGTTATTTTCCCCATCTATCAATATCATTGATGCGGTGTCTCTTCGTTGCCTTGCACCACATTATTATATTGCTTATCTTTTCTTTGAGAGGGTTTTTTCTACCTTTTCCTCCTCCGTTCAGCGAGTTGGGGGGTTGCATTGCTTGCAATCAAGCAATGCACGCCCCCACAGCCAAACCCGTCCGACGGAACGCCGAACCCCTGTGAGGCCTGTGAGGCCTCGAGGGCCGTGGACTCGAACGATTGGGGACAGGGCCCCACAGTCTTTTCGATGGCCTAGCCTTCCAGGTGTTCGGCGTTCCACCGGACGGATCACTGTATGATTTGACAGTTCAACCTAGAAAAGAGCTTCTATTTTTCTATTTTATAAAACAGAAAAGGGCACAAGCTATCTTTGTTTCGAAGAATAAGCGAAATTGCTTGATACAAAAGGAACATGTTTTGAAGAGACACTCTATATTATAAAAGATGTTCATCCTGTTGTTCAACCATTTCAAAAAATCTGTAGGTGTTGCAAGCTACGAGACGTCGGCCTGTAAGGCCTCACACGACTCCCAGAGGTTTGGCATTTCTTTGAAGGTTGGGCTTGGAATTCCAATTCTGTCAATTTATCAATCGAACAGAGGATAATACTTTACGGTGTACCTTGCCGTTTCAAGTGTGATCAACGTATTCTCGGTCGGGTTGCTGATCAGGCCTCGTCTGCCTCGTCCAGGTTCGTCGTTTGGTGGGGTTCAAAGGCGCCCCGTCCGATAAAATACCCTGTGTGCTTGGTTGGTCATCCGTTCAGTGAGTTAGGGGCAGTTGTTTTGCATGCGCCCCTCCACGAAGTGAGAGGGATTAGGGGAGTCGGGGGTTGCTTCGCATGGGTTGGGGGAGGGGCCCCTACCCGTTCAGCGATACGCCGAACCCCTGTGAGGCCTACCCCCACGCAGAGCCCCCCCCTCGATGGTCTGGCCTCACAGGTGTTCGGCGTTCCGTCGGACGGGTTGTGGGGCGTGGGGGGGCTCTGCCCCCCCCCCCCAACTGCCCCATCCCCCCGAACCCCACGCCCTTCTCCTACCCTCCCCCCGCTCGATGGCCTTTGGGGCCTTGGGGGGCAGGGGCCCCGATGCAAAGCAACTGCCCCAACGGGCTGTGGGGGCCTCTCCCATCCCAACGAACCCGTTCCGCGAGTTGGGGGGTTGCATTGCTTGCAATCAAGCAATGCACGCCCCCACAGCCGAACCCGTCCGACGGAACGCCGAAGGAGGGGCAGGGCCCGTGCATTGCTTGCATTGCAAGCAATGCAACCCCCTGTGAGGCCTGTGAGGCCACGGCCCCTACAGCCTCACATCACAGATGTGAGGCCAGGCCATCGAAGGGGCACATGTGACCAAGGGCGTTTCCTGAGATAAGCTCAAGGGCCGCCTCTTAAATTCTGGTGAAGAGCTGCCCTTGATTGCTAAAAAGATTTTCAATCTCTGACCAAATGCAAATTTTTATGGCCCCTACTCGATCATGTTGTGATATGTAGCGACCGTTGAGGGAGAAATTTTGTTGAGATACCTAAAGATCCAATACTTAAAGATTGTGTCTAAGAACACAGGGAATGCCGCGACAAACAGAAATATAAAGTCTTGGTTTTCTGGCAACCCAAAATGTCGCAAGAGCATCTCTATCCCTATTTCCCACCCCCTAGGTGAATGAAACCCTACAAGCAGGTCAGTCACAAGTATTAAAAGGAAGGACTTCGTCGTATCACTGAGACTGTAAATCGATTCGGTTAAGAAGGACTTTAAGATTACGATCTGGGGGCGCATCCAAACAAATAGGGAAGCTATCGTTACAAATGTGACGAAATCGCCCAAGACATTTGTAATAGCCAACATGCTTTCTTTGTTGTAAATGAGCGCCAATTCCACAGCCTTGTCTTGGAATTGGTTCGCAACTGCCTCCCCCTCGTTGGCTGGTTCTGGTCTTCGAACCCCCACAGTGTGGTCGAATAGATAAGCCGAGGGTTCGTTGGGATGGGGCAGTTGGGGGGGCGGAGCCCCCCCACGCCCCACAACCCGTTCATCAAAACGCTGAGCATCTGTAAGGTCGGTCTTAGCTAGGGGCTGTGGGGCCCTTTCCCCGTTCAGCGAAACGCCGAATCCCTGTGAGGCCTGTGAGGCCTGTGAGGCCTCGATGGCCTTTGGGGCCTTGGGGGGAACCTCATCCCATCGAAGGGGCCGTGGAACCTTCTCCCCAATCTTTCGATCCTCTGGCCAATAAGGGGGTCGAGGCCCGTTTAGCGAAATGCCAAACCCTGGCGACACCTGCGCTTGTGAGGCCCGTGAGCCCTGGTTATCCTGTTTATGCATGGCCATGATAGTAGGGGCCGGCTCCTCACCAAGCAACGATTCAAAGTACACCTTCTCAGAGAAGTCGTGTATTTCGCGCAGTGCACGATCTTCTTGATATGAATTTAAGAAGATCTCATTCTGCTGGGTATTCCAAAGGTATTCCGTCGCAGGATTTAGAAGGAATGTTCTTGCCAAGAAATTGATAACGAGTGGAACAAGTACCAAGCTTAACAAGGACTTTACTGAAACTAATACCTGATATCGTGATATGCGGAATTCTTGGACTGCTGCTGCCTTGGTCTCTGGCAACAGCTGTTGCCGAAAGCGATCAAAAGTTCTAATAATTGATCTTGGTACCAACCCAGTCGGTTCAAAAGCTTGTCGTTCCATACAGATTCTAAATGCTAAAAACTAGGCTATTACAGATGAGACCACTGGTAGACTTTGTCTACCATTGGTTTCGGTCTCTGGGCCTTTTTAGCTGTTTCGATTCAATGGTAGACAAAGTCTACCAGTGGTCTCATTTGCTTACCTGCCTCTCTTAAGGATGCTTAGACTTATCAAGTTTACAAGGAGGAGGTTTGAAAGCTCGCGCATTAGCGCGCGTATAAGTCTGCTGCGAAGGAATTGATCTCTGCCTCAAATTCCTGTACACTTGTAACATATCCTCAGTAGCTCAGTGGTAGAGCGATCGGCTGTTAACCGGTTGGTCGTAGGTTCAAGTCCTACCTGGGGAGGAAGAGTCACATTAATTTGTTGCCCGCGTAGCGTGAAAGGTTTTAGGGGGGGGCTGGGCCGTGGGGGTAGGCCTCACAAGGGTTCGGCGTATCGCTGAACGGGTAGGGGCGTGGGGGGCTTTGCCCCCCCAACTCCCCCAACCCCTCTCACTTCGTGGAGGGGCGCATGCGAAGCAACCCCAGGAGCTTTAACGGTGATACGAGTCTTAAACAGTGTGAGGCCTATCCCAATGAGGCCCGGTCAACGTGGGGGCATGGCAATTTCTCCTCTTCGTTTGGGTCCCCATAATGGATACTGGCTTGATATAATTCACCAAGAGTAAACTGGTCTTAATTTCGTTGCCTTGCATTTGGTGAATAGAAATGGTGATAGATGTCTTGAGGAGGTCCCATTTGTTGAACGTGGCCCCTGTCAAGGACCACTATTTCGCTTGCCACCTCCATGGCTTCTTGTTGATCGTGAGTGACAAAAACAGTTGTCACAGGAACTTGCTCATGCAATCGGCGTAGCCAATTGCGCAATCCCTTTCGCACCTTACTGTCTAAAGCACCAAAGGGCTCATCAAGCAACAAGACCTTTGGTTCAATGGCAAGTGCCCGAGCGAGGGCAACTCTTTGTCGCTGTCCACCTGAGAGCTGGCTTGGATAACGAGATGCAAACTCCTCTAATTGGATCAACTGCAAGAGCTGTTTTACTCGATTGGTTATGGTTGTGGATGTTAAATCTCGTATGCTTAAGCCAAAAGCTATGTTTTCATAGACCGTCATGTGTTTAAACAAAGCATAGTTTTGGAAAACAAATCCGATTTCACGCTCTTGGACAGAAAGCGAAGTCGCGTTTCTCCCAGCTAACCAAATCCTGCCTTGATCGGGTGCATCTAATCCTGCGATAATCCGCAATAGGGTTGATTTGCCTGAGCCCGAACCTCCAACCAATGCAACTAAACATTCAGCTTTGATCTCCAAATTGATATGATCCAAAGCTTGGAATTCCCCATATGTCTTGGACAAGTTTTCAACTAAAATACTCATGCACTACAGATGGTCGGCTCCTTAAACCTGTAATTAAAACTATGCATTCTCCGCGACCCAGAAGGGGGCAGTTGCTTCGCATGGGTTGGCCTCACAGGGGGTTGCATTGCTTGCAATGCAAGCAATGCACGCCCCCTCGTTGGCCGGGGGTGGCCTTCGAACCCCATCCCCAGCCCCCACCTTCGGCGTATCGCTGAACGGGTTCGTTGGGATGGTGGGATGGGGCAGTTGGGGGGCAGAGCCCCCCCCCCTCGATGGCCGGGGGTGGCCCACGAACCCCACGCCCCAGAACCCGTCCGACTGGGTTAGGGGCAGGGGCCCCTTCAGCCGAACACCTGTGAGGCCAGGCTATCGAAGAGGTAAGGCCCCCATGCGAAGCAACTGCCCTTAACTCGCTGAACCAGTGGCCAACGAACCCCATTGCAGAGTTGCCGGAATATGTCCATTTCGACCTAAACCCTTGAATTGTTTAGAATCATTCTATAAAAAAACTTCTTCTCTGCCGCTCCCTTCCTGTAAAGTGCAGATTTACTGCTTTCATCTGGCGAATCTATCGGACCTAAATGGTTGAGAAACGTTACCTTTGGTGACAACGTCTGGTTTGTGTAGAAAGCACGCCAAGCAACACCTTCTTCAGTCCCTATGTCGAGGGCTAATTCAAGGAGAGGGGACGAGTGGGTCACAATCGATTTTCTGCTATCTTGCTGACTGCCTGTGTCTGTGGCCATGTCTCTCCCATCCTGATCAGCAGGCGCCGAGCTCGCTACCAAATCGGCAGCCATGGGTATACCATCTAACAGGGCATCCTGCGAAGCCTGAGAGAAATCACCAAGTTCGTAGACTGTCTCTTGCGATATACTAGCATTAGGCTCGCTAAGATGTGAGACTGCTCCAGGTTGGCCCTCCGGGCTTGTTTGCGATTGCTGTGTGGTCGGTGTTTCGCTGAAGAGCGGAGAAGAGCCCGAAGCTGCATTAGCTGCAAACAAGCTGAACATAGTTTGGAGAGATACCAGTATCTGCCGATATGGTTCATCCTGCGAAGAATCTTTCAACCAGGTAGCGAGAGTCGCTTTAAAGGTGGTGTCCTTTAGCGACGGTATTTGATGCTCATCGCTCTCCGCCTCTCCTAATCTTCGATCGCCTGGGCTATCTACCGGCAACCCGTTACTGGTATTGCTTAAAGAAGCTGTCCAATGGTGCCACTTGCGGCGGGCTTTCTCTTCTGTAAGAAAGTAGAGACGGTTTTGAACACCATATGGAATGCTACCAATGCGTTTGAAGGGAGCATCTTTATAAAGTGTTATCGTCTCCGAAAGAGCTTGCTTCAAGAAGCAGCGTGGAACAATTAAATCTAGCAGGCCATGGTGCAAAAGATATTCTGATGTCTGGAAATCATCTGGTAAATCCTCCTGCAATGTTTGCTCAATAACTCTCCGGCCTGCAAATCCTATTAAGGCCTTTGGCTCGGCAAATATTAAATCACCGAGCATTGCAAAACTTGCTGTTACACCACCCGTAGTTGGGGAAGTTAGAACAGAAATATAGAGTAAATTGGCGCAGGATTGATAAATTTGTAGGGCACTGGAAATCTTTGCCATCTGCATTAAGCTAAAGATTCCCTCTTGCATTCTGGCACCACCTGATGCACACACCAAAACGAGGGTTAACCCTTCTTGCGCGGCATATTCTATTAACCGTGTAATTTTTTCTCCTACCACTGAGCCCATACTCCCACCCATAAAATGGAAATCCATGACCCCTAATGCAATTGGAATTCCATCTAGCATCCCCGTTCCAGTTTGGACGGCATCTTGGAGGCCGGTTTTCTCTTGCGCATCCTTTAATCTCTCTGTATAAGGCTTCTGGTCACGAAACTCTAACGGATCACATGGCGAAAGGGTTTCATCCAGCGGCCGCCAGGTGCTCTCATCAATTAAATGGTCGATCCTTTCCTGGCTGTCCATTTGGAGGTGGTAGCCACAACCAAAGCAAACCCGCTGATTTTCTTTAAGATGTTTTATGTAGAGAATAACCCCACAATGATCGCACCGTGTCCATAATCCCTTGCTCCCATCGGACGCAGGATGGTTGTATTTTGGAGCATTGAGGAGTTTTAGTTTACGTTGATCTTCAATCCAAGCTAAGATAGACATCTTTTGACTCCGTTTTGTTGCAAATTTTGTTCGTTAAGATTGTTCAGCTCCAGCTCCTAGGGAAGAGGTAGTTCTCTTCTATTAAGCTTCCCCTCTTTATGTGGACAAAGCGGAGATGGGTAGTTTTGTCACCCGTTCGGCTGTGGGGGCGTGCATTGCTTGATTGCAAGCAATGCACGCCCCCACAGCCGAACCCGTCCGACGGAACGCCGAACCCCTGTGAGGCCTGTGAGGCCTGTGAGGCCTGTGAGGCCTGTGAGGCCTGTGAGGCCTGTGAGGCCTTTCTTCTATTTTAGCATCTTTTCAATAAACGTCGAAGCGGGGCAGCTGTTCAGCTAGGGAAGCATCAAATGATGCTTTGTACAAGCGCAGGGCATGGAGATGGAGGAGCTACAAGTCTAAACTCCATAGCCGCGTTCAAATCTGTTTCATGATTACAATCAGTAACAAGTCGAGGCCTCCCTTTCTCATGCTCGACCCCGCTTAGTCAAAAGGCGTGGGGTTCGTGGGGATGGGGCAGTTGGGGTTCGTGGGCCACCCGTCCGACGGAACGCCGAACACCTGTGAGGCCAGGCCATCGAGGGGGGGGCTCTGCGTGGGGGTAGGCCTCACAGGGGGTTGCATTGCTTGCAATGCAAGCAATGCACGGGCCCTGCCCCTCCTTCGGCGTATCGCTGAACGGGTAGGGGCGTGGGGTTCGTGGGCCACCCGTCCGACGGAACGCCTTGGGGGGGCTAGGCCCCCCCGGGAACACCTGTGAGGCCAGGCCATCGAGGGGGGGGCTCTGCGTGGGGGTAGGGGGAGGGGCCCCTCCCCCAACCCCTCTCACTTCGTGGAGGGGCGCATGTGAAGCAACCCCCAACTTCCCCAACCCCTCTCACTTCGTGGAGGGGCGCATGCGAAGCAACCCCCACGCCCCACAACCCCCGGCCATCGAGGGGGGGGCTCTGCCCCCCCAACCCAAATGGGTGTGTTAGGATCAATTAAGCTACACGTTAGCGGGAGTAGGATTTGAACCTACGACTTCAAGATTATGAGCCTTGCGAGCTACCAGGCTGCTCTATCCCGCAGTATTACTTTTGTTTTCTTCATATAGGGCCACGAAAAATAGACCTTGCACGCGAGTTGCCCCCATTTTCGGCTTCTCGACAATTGCCAACCGGTTAGCAAATTTAGTGCGGTTAGTGTTTCCTCTTCTTTGTAAGGTTACACCTAAATCCTGCCATTGTCAATGTCGATGACTTGTTATCAATTCAGCTGAAGAAGAACTGTAAAGAAAGGGGGTTTTTTGCACAGCATACCTTTTCAACTTGAGCATTCCAGCAAGTAAAAACAACATGGGTCGTGGTGGAATAACAGTTTACCATAGTTTTCCCACAGTAAGTCAGTGAACGACTTGCACAGCACCTCCTCAATCATGTTTTACCTTTCTCCACCCTCTCGCCACTTTAAACAAAGAAAAAGAGGGAAGATAACTCTTTGGTAGGCCATTTGGGAGTCTGGCCGCTCCTGCAAGTCTATAGCTAAACTCTATACCATTATCTTGCAGAGTCTAATGAGATATGTAATCTCTTCTAAGCCAAGCAGGGTGTTACGGCGTATAAAACATACCCCCAGGGGAATTCGAATCCCCGTCTTCTCCATGAAAGGGAGATGTCCTAGGCCTCTAGACGATGGGGGCTTGGGTTGTTTCCACGCGATAAGTATATACAAATTAGTGTTTGCTGTCAACCAAATTGTTTATGCGAGACAATGCTGACCCTTCATTGGCCTAGACTCACATACCGCATTGATGTTCGATGTTTCGCTCAAGGGTTGTGGGGCCCCTACGCTCCATTCGTCCGACCAGATTCAGGGCAGTTGCTTTCCCCCCCTCGATGGCCTTTGGGGCCTTTGAACCTCAGCTTGGTGAAGGTCTGTAACAGGTCAACTTTGGGTTGAAATTGTTAACTCCTTTATCAATTTGTTGAGAGAGAAACCATAAATCGTTTGGCTTCCCCATAGACTATGGATTGCATATCCAGAAGAGATGCATTATCATTTCCATGCAGCTCACAAAGAAATGTCCTGCCTTCAATTAAGAGCGGGCTTCCCAGAAAAAAGCAGTTCACTGATTATTGTGGGCGGAAAGTAATTCTTTACGGCTTTCCAATCTCTTCAAAGATTCCAATGAGGCATTTGTGCGGCACTGCTCCCTTCCCTTCCGTTGAACGGATTGACCTTTAAAGGGATGGGGCTCGTTGGGATGGGGGAGTTGGGGGTTGCTTCCCATGCGCCCCTCCACGAAGTGAGAGGGGTTGGGGGAGTTGGGGGTTGCTTCACATGCGCCCCTCCACGAAGTGAGAGGGGTTGGGGGAGGGGCCCCTCCCCCTACCCCCACGCAGAGCCCCCCCCTCGATGGCCTGGCCTCACAGGTGTTCCCGGGGGGGCCTAGCCCCCCCAAGGCGTTCCGTCGGACGGGCTGTGGGGGCGTGCATTGCTTGATTGCAAGCAATGCAACCCCCCATCCCCACGAACCCCACGCCCCACAACCCCGACCTTGGCCAGGCCTCACAGGCCTCACAGGCCTCACAGGGGTTCGGCGTTCCGTCGGACGGGTTCGGCTGTGGGGGCGTGCATTGCTTGATTGCAAGCAATGCAACCCCCCAACTCGCTGAACGGGCGGCCAACGAGCCCCTGGCCATCGAGGAGGATAGCCGAACACTTGTGAGGCCGTCGAGCCCCGGTCAACGCGAAGAAGAAGCCTTCTGCCCCCGTGAGGCTCGGCTATCGAGGGGGTTTGAAGGCTACACCGGTCTCACAGCCGTTCGGCGTTTCGCTGAACGAGTTGTGGGGTCTGTGATACCTGGAATCCATCGAGACTTTCACCGTGTAGGTCTGCGGTGACTAACTAGAACACATATATTCAAAGAAGAAGATGACTAGAGTAAAGCGTGGTAGCGTCGCTAGAAAGCGGCGCCAAAAGATATTAAAACTTGCTCAGGGATTTCGTGGCTCTTCATCTACCCTGTTCCGTGTCGCTAATCAACATGCATTAAAGGGATTAAAAAACTCGTATCGTGACAGGCATCAGCGGAAGCGCGAATTCCGAAGCATATGGATTGCAAGGATAAATGCCGCTACAAGGGCACACGGTCTAACTTATAACCAATTTCTTTATTCATTAAAGAAAGCCAAGGCAGCCCTCAATCGCAAAGTATTGGCCCAACTTGCTGCATGTGACAGGTACGCTTTCCAAGAATTGATAGAGCTTAGCAAGAAGTCAATTTAAGGGTTAAAGGACCGCATTTCACTTTCCCATAGGCCGCCTATTCCATTGGCTGTACGAGATAACAAATCTTTACCCCATTTGTTAAATGAAACGCCGCATCGTTCACCGCTCCGCCCAACCGGTCCGACGGTGCATTGACTACGTCTGACAGAAAGCCCTGCGGTTCGAAAGGACAGGGCGCAGGGGTTCGAAGGCCACCCGTCCGACGGAACGCCGAACACCTGTGAGGCCAGGCCAACAAGGGGGTTCATTGGGATGGGGAAGGGCCCCCACACCACAGCCCGTTGGGGCAGTTGCTTTGCATGGGGGTTTTGACATCCACCTATCCGCCGGAAGGACAAACACCTGTGAGACCTTCGCAGGCGATCAGATAATAGGTCCTTCCAAGTTTCGAGCCGTTTCGCGTCAGCCTTGGCATCCAATTCTGGGCAGTTCTAGACAGCTTACAATTATGAGATTTGCAAATCGTCGTTTTAAATCTAAATCATTTCAAGAATCCCCTGTGATTGCTATTGTTCAAAAGAGATCGCGCCCAAAATCGCCGACTTTTCAAGGAACAATCGATTACAAAAACATTGTATTATTACGTAAATTCATTACTGCAGAAGGAAAAATCTTGCCCCGACGGAGCAGCCAATTAACAGCAAAGCAACAACGTTACATGGCCAGAGCAATTAAGAATGCGAGGATTATGGGGTTGCTTCCGTTCATCAATAAGAATCAACCTTCGGCGACATAGGCCGTTCAGCAAATTGGGGCAGAGAGGTCCCACAGCTAAATCTTTTTGAGGTGGTGACGAGGACACTCCGTAAGTAGACTTAAACAGACAAAATCCCTATGGCAAAGAAAAGTATGATTGAACGCGAGCGTAAACGACAGCGCCTCGTAATGACTTACAAAAACAAGCGAGATGAGTTAAAGCAACAAATCCGCGAGACAGAACTATTCGAAGAGAAGCTTACTATCCATAGAAAATTACAACTGTTACCTCGAGATAGCAGCCCTACAAGGTTGCACAATCGCTGTCTCTTGACAGGTCGACCAAAAGGCTATTTCCGAGATTTTGGCTTGTCACGACACGTTCTCCGTGAAATGGCACATGATTGCTTGTTGCCGGGTGTGACAAAATCAAGCTGGTAACTCTAGGTGTTGCGTTTGGGAGCTAGCCACGCCAGCCCCTTCGATGGCCTGGCCTCACAGGCCTCATAGGAGTTCGGCTGTGGGGGCCTTAGGGACAGGGTAGGGGCGTGGGGTTCGTGGGGATGGGGGGTTGCATTGCTTGCAATCAAGCAATGCACGCCCCCACAGCCCGTCCGACGGAACGCCTTGGGGTTCGATGCGATGGGGCAGTTGGGGGGGCTCTGCGTGGGGGTAGGGGCCCCCATGCGAAGCAACCCCCACGCCCCACAACCCCCGGCCATCGAGGGGGGGCTGGGCGTGCATTGCGAAGCAATGCAACCCCGGGAACACCTGTGAGGCCAAGCCATCGAGGGGGGGGCTCTGCGTGGGGGTAGGCCTCACAGGGGGTTGCATTGCTTGCAATGCAAGCAATGCACGGGCCCTGCCCCTCCTTCGGCGTATCGCTGAACGGGTAGGGGCGTGGGGTTCGTGGGCCACCCGTCCGACGGAACGCCGAACACCTGTGAGGCCAGGCCATCGAGGGGGGGGGCTCTACGTGGGGGTAGGGGGAGGGGCCCCTCCCCCAACCCCTCTCACTTCGTGGAGGGGCGCATGTGAAGCAACCCCCAACTCCCCCAACCCCTCTCACTTCGTGGAGGGGCGCATGGGAAGCAACCCCCAACTCCCCCAATCCCTCTCACTTCGTGGAGGGGCGCATGCAAAGCAACTGCCCCCAACTCGCTGAACGGGTTTGGCATTTCGCTGAACGAGTAGCTATCGAACCCCAAGTATAAACCTTACCTTTGCCCCCTCTGTTGTATAAGAAGTGGCCTAAAAGATTGGTTTTACAACTTTAAAGCCTCGGAAAGAGGAGATAAGGAGAATTTAACTTTTAATTCAAACATTGCACTATATAGCCGTGAGTGGTGCCATCTACACTAGAGCTGTGAACAGAACTAGGCTAAATCTACGACGCCTGAAGCGAGAAAGGATAGACCTCAATGTTCTTCCCATTAGGTTGGCACTAGTCGGCATTAACACATCGATTCACATCTGTTTGTGCTTGAAGTCACTGCAACGGAGTGCATTCATTTGCAACACTTGTAACAGCACATGTCTCACAGATGTGCGGCTGTGGGGGCGTGCATTGCTTGATTGCAAGCAATGCAACCCCCCAACTCAATGAACAAGTACCCTTTTCTGTAGGAAGAAAGCAAATCTACGGACTTGTTGCCGTTGTTGAGCGGAACGCAAAACGGTATGAAATACAAATAGGATTATATCCCGGAGCCATCAGGGATTGTTGCTTTAAGGAAGGCTCGCAAAAAGAGGTTCTTGCCTTTTCGCTCAAGACGTTTTCACACATTCCACTATGATCATCGAATTAGTAAAATACCCGGTCTTAACTGAAAAATCGGTTAGGCTGATGGATATGAATCAATACACTTTTGATGTGGATCTAAAGCTTACAAAGCCACAGATAAAGACACTTGTGGAGCAGCTATTTCAGGTGGAAGTTATTGGTGTTAATACTCACCGACCACCGAGGAAGAAACGACGTATGGGTTATACACAAGGGAAGAAGGCGTCGTACAAGAGAGTCATTATTAGTGTTAAACGTGGACAATCTATTCAGATCTTGCCAACCGAGAAATAGATCAATACTTGATCGCCGCGAAAACTAGTTACTGTTTAGAGAGTTTGTGTAGAAAGCTTTTAAGGCCCTGCTGCTCCCCCATGTGCCGAGAGGCCACACAGGGGAGCAGCAGGGCCTTCTGCAAGGGTTCGACTGCGCGGCCCCGGTCCCAATTTGTTGGAGGGGGCTCTAGTTTTCAAGTAATGTGAGAAAACATTTTATATAATTACGACGCCATATGGGAATACGTTTTTACAAGTCCTACACACCCGGTACACGAAATCGTTCTGTTTCTGAGTTTGTTGAGGTGACTGCAACCAAACCTGTCAAGAAATTGACCCACTTTATTCATAAGCCGTCGGGCCGAAACAGCAGAGGTGTCATTACATGTCGACATCGCGGGGGCGGGCATAAGAGGCTCTACAGGAGTGTTGATTTTTATCGAAACAAAATTGGGGTGGTAGGAAAGGTAGCAGCTGTGGAATATGACCCAAATAGAAATGCTCGAATAGCGTTGTTGCATTACGAAGATGGCGAGAAGAGATACATTGTCTACCCGCGTGGCTTAAAGGTGGGAGAAGCTGTTGTTTCAGACATAAAAGCCCCTGTCGCTGTTGGGAATTCAATGCCGCTTAGCAGCATGCCACTTGGCACAGAAATCCACAACGTGGAGCTTCGCCCTGGCTCGGGTGGTCAAATGGTGCGGGCGGCAGGCACGGCGGCCCAGCTCATTGCGAAAGAGGGGGATTTTGTTACCCTTCGTCTTCCGTCGGGCGAGGTTCGATTGATCTCAAACACATGTTGGGCAACTGTTGGGCAAGTTGGTAACGCCGATGCAAGCAACTTAACTATTGGGAAGGCTGGGCGTCAAAGATGGCTAGGACGTCGACCACGAGTGAGGGGGGTTGTGATGAACCCAGTAGACCACCCGCATGGTGGCGGTGAGGGGCGTGCACCAATTGGTCGATCACACCCTGTATCACCGTGGGGCCGCCCAGCCCTTGGCGAACGAACACGAAGGGCAAAGAAATACAGTGGCAGTTTAATTATTCGACGCCGCAAGTAAAAATCTGCCCCATTTGCGGAGTAATCCTTTGTGTGGTCTGTGCGGCTATGCCGGGCAGCAACCGCCGCTGCATTGTCATTCTGGCTGCTCCGCGTCAGGATGGGATTCGCTGGGATGGGGCTCGTTGGTCACCCGTTCAGCGAGTTGGGGGGTTGCATTGCTTGCAATCAAGCAATGCACGCCCCCACAGCCGAACCCTTGTGAGGCCTGTGAGGCCTGTGAGGTCAGGCAGTTGCTTTGCATGGGGTAGGGGAGTTGCTTTGCATGCGCCCCTCCACGAAGTGAGAGGGGTTGGGGAGTTGGGGGTTGCTTCCCATGCGCCCCTCCACGAACCCCACGCCCCTCCCCCTCCCCCTACCCTGCCCCCCTCGATGGACGGGGGTTGTGGGGCGTGGGGGGGCTCCGCCCCCCCAACTGCCCCATCCCAACCAACCCCAAGGCCCCAAAGGCCATCGAAAGGGCGCGGGAACGCCATTTAATACCAGAGAGAGAAGGTTTATGTCACGTTCATTAAAGAAAGGTCCATTTGTAGCAGATCATTTATTAAAGAAAGTTGAGCATTTGAACCGACAAGGTGAGAAAAGAGTGGTTGTTACATGGTCACGTGCCTCGATGATTGTTCCAATTATGATTGGTCATACAATAGCTGTTCACAATGGTCGCGAACACATTCCAGTTTTCGTTACAGAACAGATGGTAGGTCATAAATTGGGTGAATTTTCACCGACCCGAACATTCCGGGGGCATGTAAAGACCGATAAGAGGTCAAGAAGATAGACTTTGCCCTAGCGTAGCTAGGTTTAGTTGAAGTTATGAAGTGAGATGACTTCGTTTTCAACGCAGCTGGCTCGAGAACTGCCTGACTCACGACTTTTGAGCCGCCTCGATGGTCGGGGATTGGCTGGCCACCCGTCCGACGGAACACCGAAGGGGGTTCGTGGGGATGGGGCCCCCCCTCGATGGCCGGGGGTTGTGGGGCGTGGAGGGGCTCCGCCCCCCCCCCCCCCCCTCAACTGCCCCATCCCCACGAACCCCAGGGGCCCCACAGTGCATTGCTTGCATTGCAAGCAATGCAACCACCTGTGAGACCTGGCCCAGGCCAGGGTTGTGGGGCCCCTGGGGTTCGTTGGCCACCCCCGGCCATCGAGGGGGGGCCCCATCCCATTCAATCCTAAGCAATTCGTCGGACGACTTCGGCAATAAGACCAGCGGAGAAGTGATTGACAGGGGGGGCTGGGCCCCCCCAGGCAAAAAAATTACGAGACAACGTTTATTACACCTTTATGGGACAAAAAGTGCACCCTTTGGGGTTTCGTCTAGGCATTACACAGCACCACCGTTCGCAATGGTTTGCAAAACCAAAACAATACTCATTGTTAGTAGTTGAAGACCATTTCCTTCGGCAAGCAATTCTGGCAAAATTCCCCGAAGCTGGGATTGTTTCAGTCGGTATCCAACGTAAGGTGGACCAAATACGAATTGACATCTGTGCTGCGCGTCCACGTGCCATTGTTGCCTTTGGTGGTCAAGACCTTGACAACTTGCGTCGGCATCTGGCACAGAGCCTACGAGCTCATCGAGATGCCACCCTCCACACGGCACTACTTAGCTCCAACACTACTAAGCCGACGGCCCAGCTCGCAATTTATATCACCAAACTATCAAATCCTAACGTCTCAGCTGGGTTCCTTTCCGATTTCCTCGTGGAGCAGCTAGAGAAGCGAATCCCCTTTCGCCGTGCTATGAAATCAGCTGTTCAACGGGCGCAACGAGCGCAGATCAAAGGGATCAAGATTCAAGTAGCTGGTCGTTTAAATGGGGCAGAGATCGCTCGAACCGAATGGTTGCGGAAGGGACAAGTGCCGCTGCAAACGTTGCGTGCCAATGTGGACTACAGCTATCGGACTGCAAGCACAATTTATGGGTTGCTGGGGATAAAGGTGTGGACATTTCATGGGTTGGCTGATTCCAAATCTAACCAGAAGCCGGTGACAAACGGATAATCAATCTTTTAAACACACGGCATAGGTGGCCAAGTGAAGACGTAGCTTACTCCGTGTCAAAAGGAATCGATCTTGCCTTATTTTTAAGCCTTTTAGTCGAGTTTTCCTAACTGTACCCAAATTGGCTATAAAAGAGGAGCAGAACCACAAATCCGTGTCGGGCATTGGATAAAGCCAGGCATGCCGAGAGGCTTCTGCCCCCCGGGCAGGCTTTTAAACAGTTGGGGGCAAAGCCCTGGCCAGCCCCGTCTTATTGGCCTCGCAGGCCTCACAGGCCTCACAGGCCTCACAGGGGTTCGGCGTTCCGTCGGACGGGTTCGGCTGTGGGGGCGTGCATTGCTTGATTGCAAGCAATGCAACCCCCCAACTCGCTGAACGGGTTCGGCGTTTCGATGAAGGGGTTGTGGGGCGTGGGGGGGCTCTGCGTGGGGGTAGGGGGAGGGGCCCCTCCCCCAACCCCTCTCACTTCGTGGAGGGGCGCATGTGAAGCAACCCCCAACTCCCCCAACCCCTCTCACTTCGTGGAGGGGCGCATGCGAAGCAACCCCCAACTGCCCCATCCCAACGAATCCCATCCCATCGAGCTCCAAAGGCCATCGAGGGGGCTTGACAGGGCAATTTAGCGGTAATGCTTGGTCAGTAGTGGGTAAACAATCTATGTTCTGTATATTGTCATGCTTAGTCCAAAAAGAACTAAATTTAGAAAACAGCAGCGTGGTCGAATGAAAGGGAAGGCTCTGAGAGGGAACAAGGTTTCGTTTGGGGATTTTGCTCTCCAAGCATTGGAACCTTGCTGGATCACTTCTCGTCAAATTGAGGCGGGACGGCGAGCTATGACTCGGTATGCTCGTCGCGGTGGTAAATTATGGATTCGCATCTTTCCGGATAAGCCGGTGACGATGCGCGCAGCCGATACCCGAATGGGTTCGGGGAAAGGATCGCCTGAATACTGGGTGGCAGTAGTTAAGCCTGGTAAGATTCTCTATGAGATGAAGGGGGTGTCGGAAACCGTTGCAAGAGCTGCAATGAGAATTGCATCGTATAAGATGCCGATAAAGACACAATTCCTGGTAAAACCATAAGTTAGTAAGCCGGGCGTTTCCCTATCCGCTTAAAGCTAGGAGGGAACCAGTGGATGTTCTGCTGCGCCTCTTCGCTGGCCCCTTGGGGTTGCATTGCGAAGCAATGCACGCCCAGCCCCCCCTGGCCATCGCCATCAAACCTCTTAAGCAGGATTTGCCAAGCTATCTAGCAATGTGTACAAAAGTTTATGATTCAACCTCAATCTTACCTTAATGTAGCGGACAACAGTGGTGCTCGTAAGCTTATGTGCATTCGGGTCTTAGGGAGCAATCAGAAGCAATTTGGGGGCATTGGAGATGTCATTATTGCAACCGTTAAAGAAGTGCTCCCAAACATGGCAGTGAAGAAATCAGACATTGTTCGAGCAGTAATAGTTCGAACATGCAAGGGGTTACGACGGGAAAATGGTATGAGCATCAGATTTGATGACAACGCAGCTGTGATAATTAACAAGGAAGGGAATCCGCGCGGGACACGGGTCTTTGGACCAGTTGCAAGGGAGCTTCGTGACCGGAACTTTACAAAAATTGTCTCATTAGCCCCAGAAGTTGTGTAACCTTCTTAACGCATTAGAGTTCACAGATCAATTCCGGTAGGACAGAGATCCGTGGCTGGAAGGTGTTCGTTAGCCACCCGTTCCGTCGGACGGATGGCCATCCAACCCGTGCATTGCAAGCAATGCAAGGCCAACGAGGCCTCACAGGCCTCACAGGCCTCACAGGCCTCACAGGCCTCACAGGGGTTCCCGGGGTTGCATTGCTTCGCAATGCACGCCCAGCCCCCCCCAGGCGTTCCGTCGGACGGGTTCGGCTGTGGGGGCGTGCATTGCTTGATTGCAAGCAATGCAACCCCCCAACTCGCTGAACGGGGAGGCATACCCAATTTGGTAAGGGGCATTTCAATAACTGTTGATCTGGCCACTCAATTGTTTGATCTATTGAAGGTAATGGAGGCGGCCGACCATATGGCACAAAGATTAAAAACTTTCTATAACACCAGTATTGTTCCCAAACTTATGGGAGAATTCGAGTACAAAAACAAATTGCAAGTTACTCGCATTGAGAAGATTGTTATCAACCGCGGGTTGGGGGATGCATCCCAAAATGCCAAGATTTTAGAATCGTCTTTAAGGGAGCTCAGCCTAATAGCTGGCCAAAAGGGAGTCGTTACTCGATCAAAGAAGGCTATTGCAGGGTTTAAGCTCAGACAAAAGAATCCGGTTGGTGTTTCTGTAACTTTGCGCGGTGAACGGATGTACAGTTTCCTCGATCGATTAATCAACTTGGCCCTCCCACGCATTCGGGATTTCCAAGGAGTTAGCCCACGAAGCGTTGATGGGCAGGGCAACTTTAGTCTAGGATTAGAAGAACAATTAATGTTTCCGGAAATAGATTATGACAAGATTGATCAAATTCGGGGAATGGACATTTCCATTGTCACAACGTCTCCGAGTGATGCAGAATGTCTCGCCCTTTTAAAAGAATTCGGAATGCCCTTTAAGACTGCGTAATGGGGAAGGGACCCCACAGCCCCGACCTTGGCCAGGCCTCACAGGCCTCACAGGCCTCACAGGCCTCACAGGCCTCACAGGGGTTCCCGGGGTTGCATTGCTTCGCAATGCACGCCCAGCCCCCCCCAGGCGTTCCGTCGGACGGGTTCGGCTGTGGGGGCGTGCATTGCTTGATTGCAAGCAATGCAACCCCCCAACTCGCTGAACGGGTTGCTTTGCATGGGGGTTTTTACTCCTACGGCCCAGCCCCCCTTCGACCTTTCGCTGAACGTGTTCGGCTGAAGGGGCCTTGGGGGCAGTTGGGGGGGCGAAGCCCCCCCCTCGATGGCCTGGCCTCACAGGTGTTCGGCGTTCCGTCGGACGGGTGGCCCACGAACCCCACACCCCATGCAAAGCAGCTGCCCCTAACCCAGTCGGACGGGCTGTGGGTGTGGGGGCCCCTGCCCCCATCCCCCTGCCCCCATCCCAACGAACCCCGTGGTGTTTTAGTGATTGGGAGGAACCCTCCCAGACAAAGGTGTAGGCAGTTCCCTATTTTGAAAAGAGAACAGATAGATGGTGAACGATACTATTAGTGACATGTTAACACGCATTCGAAACGCTTCTTTAATAAAGAAGAGAACTGTTTCGGTGCCACTTACTCGATTAAGTCAAAGAATCTGCCAGATATTGGAAAGAGAAGGGTTTATTGAGTCTTTCCAAAGAGATGCAACCCACGAATTGTCTATTTGTTTGAAGTATCGCGGGCTTGAAAGCAAACCTTGCATCACTAACCTTCGGAGAATTAGCAAGCCGGGGCTCAGGATCTATACTAATCAGAAGGAAATACCAAAGATCTTGGGAGGTATGGGGATAGTGATATTATCAACTTCCATGGGAGTGATCACCGATCGGGAAGCTCGTTTTTACGGTGTCGGTGGAGAAATTATCTGCTCCATTTGGTAAACGATCTCTACGGTTAGATCGTAAATTATTCAAGCCTACCACTCCTCGAAGAGAACCATCCTGCGGAATGCCAAACTGGTGTGAGGCCTGTTGCAATGCAGACTCGGCCCGCCCGTTGGACAGTTTCTACCACAACGGGCCTAAACTCGATACGTAGTATGCAAACTGCAGAACGGTTTCAAGTCGGTGTATTCTGGTGTCTGTTGCGTAATGCATTCGTAGTCTGTTTCTTCCAATGGTAGACAAAGTCTACCAGTGGTCTCCTAAACAGAAATTGTATTCCATAGATCGCTTCCTGTAACACCAGCCCAATGATTTACAATGAGGAATAGCAATCAAGAAAAAGAGAACCTTATTGAGATGCAGGGCGTTGTAACGCAATGCCTCTCTAACGGACTATTTCGCGTCAAATTAGAGAATGGCTTTCATGTGCTAGCCCATCTCTCTGGCAAAATACGGAGGAATTATATCCGCATCTTGTTAGGCGATCGGGTCGCCATAGAATTGAGCCCGTATGACTTAACTCGTGGCCGAATAATATACAGGCTGCGCCAAAAGAACTTGTCGGCTACGCCCTAGCGCTAGCGCTATGCTCTCCCATTAACGAGACCATAAATCGTTGGGAAGGGTGCATGTCCCAAGCGTAGAAAGGTACAGTCTATCTAAAGAAGATCTATTAGCTGCCGTAAAATTCAGTAGAAGCTTTGAGTTCTGGCTCTGTCCGGCAGCAAAGATGTTGTTAGACGCCCTAGCGGACCTAAGTTACAAGCTTTCTATCTCTCCCTCTTTTGTATGAAAGTACGTCCATCTGTTCGCAAGATTTGTATTAATTGTCGTTTAATACGACGAAAAAGAAAGGTTATGGTTATATGTTCCAATCCAAAACATAAACAGCGACAAGGGTAAACACACAGGTAGGAGGATATTTTAGTGGCGGTTTAGAAGGTCTTTCGCCTCGTAGACCTCACATGCTCCCTCTCCCTTGCGGGCCTTCTTGAGAGGCGTGCGCCCCAACTCGATAAGCAAGTCCTCTACTAAAATCGAACCGGGCCTTGCATCCCGAAGGGCTCCGCCCTTGCATCCCAAAGGGATGCACGGGATGCACGGGGAGACTTCTTGTCAAGACCGTGCCATGTAAGTGCATCGCTAGGCGAAGATAGGCTTGGTTACAAAACAGTACAGAATTTAGACATCTATGGCACGACAGGTTCAAAAAACACTCCCAAAAAAGGCCAAGCGTAAGGTGCCACGGGGAGTTGTTCACATTCAAGCTAGCTTTAACAACACTATTGTTACGATTACCACAGCAAATGGAGAGGTTATATCGTGGTGTTCAGCTGGCGTGTGTGGCTTTAAAGGGGCCCGGAAAGGCACCCCCTTTGCTGCCAAAACTGCGGCAACAACCGCGGCAAAACAATCTATCGCCCAAGGAATGCGCCAAGCGCAGGTGATGGTAAAGGGTCCTGGTCCGGGACGGGAGACGGCTATTCGAGGCTTGCAAGAAGCTGGCTTAAGAATTACAGCAATACGTGACATAACATCGATTCCGCACAACGGCTGCCGTCCACCGAAGAAACGGCGGATCTAATTCCCACATTGCAACTCTGTTACATCCTGCCCTCTGTTTACACCCCTGATTACTGGTTAGGGCTCCCGCCCGACCTCGGGCCAAACCAGCGAATGAAATGCCGAAGTGGTTCGATGGGATGGGGCAGTTGGGGGGGCTGGGCCGTGGGGGTAAAAATCCCCATGCAAAGCAACCCGTTCAGCGAGTTGGGGGGTTGCATTGCTTGCAATCAAGCAATGCACGCCCCCACAGCCGAACCCGTCCGACGGAACGCCTGGGGGGGCTGGGCCCCCCCCCCGGGAACCCCTGTGAGGCCTGTGAGGCCTGTGAGGCCAGGGGCTCGTCCGACTGGGTTTGGGCCCTACCCTTCCCACAAGGCCGCTACAGTCGAACAGCTGTGAGACCTTAGAAGCGATGGGAAGCCTTGCGGGACTTGCGAGTTGGGGGCAGTTGCTTTGCATGGGGTGGGGGGTTCCTGGGGATGGGGCAGTTGGGGGGGCTCCGCCCCCCACGCCCCACAACCCGTCCGACGGAACGCCGAACACCTGTGAGGCCAGGCCATCGAGGGGGGGGGGCTTCGCCCCCCCAACTGCCCCCAAGGCCCCCACAGCCCGACGGCGGGGCAGGAGGTCCACAAGCATTTTAAGGAGCGCATCGAAGACCATATGGAGCATCTTGTCCTTTCTTGTTTGGAATCTAGGTTAGAGGAAAATGGGTCTATCTATGGCCGGTTCTTGTTGGGGCCTTTCAAGGTTGGCCAGGGGACAACTATAGGGACGGCATTGAGGCGAACTCTCCTGTCAGAGCTGCAGAGCTTAGCCATTACTGCGGCAGAAATCAAGGGTGCTACACATCAATACTCCTCGATACCAGGTGTGCGAGAGTCCACGCTAGACATTGTCTTGAATTTGAAACAGATTGTTCTGACGGGTGAAATTATAAACGGGTTGCCTGCGGTTGGATATTTAACTGTCCAAGGGCCGAAGACAGCTCGAGCACGTGACCTAAAACTGCCAAATGGGATTTGTTGCGTTGATGAAGATCAACACATTGCTTCCGTTTCTGCCAATGGTGTATTGACAATCAAGTTTGTTGTTTCGGCTGGCAAAAATTATGTTTCGCCTCATTCCCCATCTGCCCAAACTTTAGCGCCTTCCCTGTTTCAACCAAAGATGCGCGAAGGGAGCACAATCCCCTTGGCATTGCGGGCAAGTGGTCAGCCATTTCATAGGTTAGTCGAGATGGTAGGACGGAACTCGCCTCAAGACGTAAGGCATGGGCAACATCCCTTGTTTCGTGAGAAGAGGCTGTTCCGCCTTACAGGTGGCATTGACGACGTTGTTGTCGCCAACGTTGCGCGGCGTGGAGCTTATGCCGCAGCACTAAAATCGGTGGACTCATCCTCTGCCCTTATCACCAACGCAGAAGCGGCACGATTTAGTGCAACGCCTTCTATTTTGTCCAGCCCAAAACCGGGTTTGGGCCCTTTTTGGCTACGAGACAATACTGGGTCTGAGGCCACTGGTCAGCAAGAAGACGACAAACCATCACTTTTGGCATCGCGTCACATCGTTGAGACATCTCAATCTCGTTTTACGGAGCACCGTGAAGCGGGGCAAGCAAACCGCTTCTTCTTAGGGAGGGACCAAGCTCCTCGTTTTCGTTCAGTAAAAGCCACAAACCTCTTTCCGGGGATTGAGGAAGGAGAGGGGGGCGTCTTTGCCGCGGGAATTCAACAAGTCTCAACCGATAAACCAGGCAACACACAAGAATCTACCCAGTTGGGAGATGATAATCGATTTATTGAGATGACGCTTGGTGAGACACAAGCTTCCAGCACAGCGCCCAGCGATGGCCAAGTGTTGGCTGGCTTAGCACAACGTGGTAGGCAATGGGAAGCAAATTCAGCACCGTTACCAATTGATGCTGTCTTTATGCCAGTAAAGAAGGTAAACTTCGCATTACAGATAGATGATCAGTGGCAAGAACCTAGGGAACGTGTGATTTTAGAAATCTGGACTAATGGTAGCATCCATCCTCGCCAAGCAATTAATGAGGCGGCAACTTCTTTAGTCTACCTGTTCTCCCTCTTCCGCCAGGCGGATGCACGGTCTGCCCCTATCCCTCTGGCCCGCCTTCGGCCCCGTTGGTCGGGCTGGGGGGCTGTTGACCAACGGGGCCGCGGGAGCTTGAAAACCCTGGAGAGCCAAAAGCAAGAAGACGAAAACCGGAATGGGGACTTGTGGCCTTCTAGCCGACAAAATACCCTTAGTCGGATCTTACAAGATCAGGCCAATGGGAGAATGATCCCCCACAAGGCACCTTCCTCGATGGACGGGGGTTCGATGGGATGGGGCAGGGGCCCCACAGCCCGTCCGACGGAACGCCGAACATCTGTGAACCCTAGCCAAGGTCAGGGTTGTGGGGCGTGGGGTTCGTGGGCCACCCCCGGCCATCGAGGGGGGGGCTCTGCCCCCCCAACTGCCCCATCCCATCGAACCCCAAGAAATAGTTCCGCGGAGGCTTTAACAGATAACACGAGGCACAGCTCCATTGATGTGGCTAACCTTGACCTTTCAGTTCAAGCCTATGCAGTGCTCAAGCGCGCAGGAATCAATACCCTTGGGGATTTGATGAACTCATCACTTGACAGCGTGTTGCTCAATCCATCTATTTCACGAGAAATAGAGGCAACGATAAACAGTCTCGGTTAGAGCGAACAGCCCACGCAAAGCGTACCCATAAGGCCCCTACAGCCGAATCCTTCCTCGAAAGGTCGAGCAGTTGTGCGGCCTGGAAGAGGAGGCAGAATTGTTTCTTATTAGAAGGAGGACAGCAATTGTCTCAAGAATTTTCTACAGTGTTTACAGGCCGAAGAAAGTGTGCAATAGCACAGGTAAAGCTTATTGAGGGGGGTGGTGAGCTTGTTATTAATGGCAAGCCTGCCTCAGTTTACATGCAGGAAAATGCGTTTGCCATTACCTCAATAGAGGCGCCGTTACGGGTAGTGAAATTGCAAAAGAAATGTGGTATTATTGTAAATGTTGAAGGCGGGGGCCTTACTGCGCAAGCCCAAGCAATTAAATTAGGAATTGCTCGTGCTCTTTCCGCGTTGAAGCCGTCCTATCGCGCCTCTCTCAAGGAGAAGGGTCTCTTATCAAGAGACGCTCGTTGCAAAGAGCGCCGCAAATACGGTTTAAAAAAGGCACGGAAAGCCCCGCAGTTTTCGAAACGTTAAGAAACAGCTTGCAATTGCAACATCTTACAGTGGTGTCTCGCTCCTGTTTCTGTTGCAGGCAAGCAGCCTGCACTAGCTCTCTCGTTGGCTTCACAAGGCCTCACAGGTGTTCGGCGTTCCGTCGGACGGGCTCGGCTGTGGAGGCCTTAAGGGCAGGGTAGGGGGAGGGGCCCCTACCCCCACGCAGAGCCCCCCCAACTGCCCCATCCCATCGAACCCCAAGGCGTTCCGTCGGACGGGCTGTGGGGGCCCCTCCCCCCATCCCAACGGGGCATAAAAGCAAAGTTTTTGGAAAGTTATTAAGATGTCTACCACAACTGAAGAAATCATTGAGAAATTGAAAACCATTACCCTCTTTGAAGCAGCTGAGCTAGTCTCGCGCATTGAGGAGACCTTTGGCGTTGATGCAAGTGCGCCTTCAGGTGGCTTCGCAGGTGCTCCGCTAACTGCGGGAGAAGCACCTGAAGCCCAAGAAGAGAAAACAACATTTGACGTTATCTTAGAGGACGTGGCAAGTGACAAGCGAGTAGCCGTGCTCAAGGTTATTCGTAACTTAACATCGCTTGGGTTAAAAGAAGCGAAGGAGTTTACTTCGTCTCTTCCAAAGGCAGTAAAGGAAGCAGTCTCTAAAGATGAGGCTGAGCAAGCAAAACAACAACTGGAAGAGGCAGGTGGAAAGGTGAAAATTAGCTAGGGCACAAACCCTCTGCTCTCTCCCCTCCGCATTGGCTAATGAGGGGGGGGGGGGAGACGGTTTCTTATCTAAATGAACAATGCATGTAGTGGTTTTGATGGGCCACCTGGGGGTTGCTTTGCATGCGCCCCTCCACGAAGTGAGAGGGGTTGGGGGAGTTGCTTTGCATGCGCCCCTCCACGAAGTGAGAGGGGTTGGGGGAGGGGGCCCTACCCGTTCAGCGATACGCCGAAGGAGGGGCAGGGCCCGTGCATTGCTTGCATTGCAAGCAATGCAACCCCCTGTGAGGCCTACCCCCAAGACCCCTCCCCCTACCCTGCCCCCTCGATGGCCGGGGGTTGTGGGGCGTGGGGTTCGTGGGCCACCCCCGGCCATCGAGGGGGGGGCTCCGCCCCCCCAACTGCCCCATCCCAACGAACCCCCACGGCCCAGCCCCCCCCCAAGAAATGCTTTTGATTAGATCGAAGAGGCTTATCGTCAAGGATCGAGCTAATCCATGGGGGCCCTGCCCCCAAGGCCCTCATTGTCAATGACCTTTATAAATTGGAATAAGGAGATTCTTCTGTGGCAGTTACTATTGACGAAATGGTCGAAATGGGCCTTCATTTTGGGCATCAAGCCCGGAAATGGAATCCCAAGATGGCACCCTACATTTACACTAAACGGAATGGGGTCCACATTATTGATTTAATACAAACTTGTGTGCACATTAAGCAGGTGGTAAGCTTTTTAACCGAATCGGCCTCACAAGACAAGACATTCTTGTTTGTGGGGACAAAGAAGCAAGCCGCTGGATTGATCGCGAAGACTGCTTCTGACAGCAATTCATTTTACGTTAACCAGCGATGGTTAGGGGGAATGCTGACGAATTGGAACACAATGAAATTGTCTATAGCTAAGTTAAAGGAGCTCGAGGCTCGAGAGCGGGATGGTGGGCTTGACAGGCTTCCAAAGAAAGAGGCGGCCCTGTGCAAGAAACAAAAGGAACGGCTGGAGAAGTATCTGGGCGGCGTAAAAGACATGATGCGACTACCGGATGTTGTCGTAATTGTTGGACAACCTGAGGAAATGAATGCCGTGCGGGAATGTCGAAAACTCGGCATCCGTAGCATTACCATTTTAGACACCAATTGTGACCCTACTGTTGCAGATCTCTTTGTTCCGGCAAATGATGACTCAGTCACTTCATTGCGATTTCTTTTGCAAATCTTTTCAGATGCGATCGTAAAAGGGCAACATATTACCGGGTAAAACGGCACTAGGGGTTCGATGGGACGGGGCAGTTGGGGGTTGCTTCCCATGCGCCCCTCCATGAAGTGAGAGGGGCGCATGGGAAGCAACCCCCAACTGCCCCGGCCCATGCAAAGCAACTACCCCTACCCCGGTCAAACGAGTGGCCAACGAACCCCATCCCTTCGATACGGGCTTAAGCGTTCCAGCGAATGCAATCTCACGCTTCTGGTCAGATTCGGGCTACTGCCCCCCCTTGGTGCGAGGGGCTCTGGAGCCATTAAGCAATTTACATCTAGTTAATACAAATACTACAATGTCATTTCAGGAACGATAGGAATAACCTTACTTAACAGACACAATGCATTGCTGCCGTATTAGAGGTTCTCCAGGTTGTGTGTAATTAACACTCTGTTATGTTGTACAACTAATTACTTTTACACAAAAAATAAACTTGTAGAATAAGAATATGGCCTTAAGAAAGGCCCTAAGAGGTAACGGTCTTTTTATGATAGATACCCTTCCAACAAATTTAACGACGGAGACGAAGAGATGAAATTAGCTGTTTATGGAAAGGGTGGGATTGGGAAATCTACAACCAGTTGCAATATTTCTATTGCCTTAGCAAGAAGAGGACGGAAGGTCTTGCAAATTGGTTGTGATCCAAAGCATGACAGTACTTTTACGCTGACTGGCTTCCTGATTCCTACTATAATTGATACCTTACAATCAAAAGACTATCACTACGAGGATGTTTGGCCAGAAGACGTTATCTATCAAGGATACGGGGGTGTTGACTGTGTAGAAGCCGGTGGTCCACCCGCAGGTGCTGGATGTGGCGGGTACGTTGTTGGTGAGACGGTGAAGCTGCTGAAGGAATTAAACGCCTTCTACGAGTATGACATCATACTATTTGATGTTCTTGGAGATGTTGTCTGTGGTGGATTTGCTGCCCCTCTCAATTATGCAGATTACTGCATCATTATTACTGACAACGGGTTTGACGCGTTGTTTGCAGCAAACAGGATTGTTGCGTCTGTGCGCGAGAAAGCTCGAACCCACCCGTTGCGTATAGCTGGCTTGGTTGGAAACCGAACATCAAAACGAGATCTTATTGACAAATATGTCGAAGCCTGCCCGATGCCTGTTCTCGAAGTTTTACCCTTAATTGAAGACATCCGTGTTTCGCGAGTAAAGGGAAAAACTCTTTTTGAGATGGCGGAATCTGAGCCCCAGCTCTGTTATGTGTGCGATTTCTACCTTAACATTGCGGATCAGCTACTATCCCAGCCAGAGGGTGTAGTGTCTCAGGAGCTAGCTGACCGTGAACTTTTTAGCTTGTTGTCGGACTTCTATTTGAATCCGCAGAGCACGCCGGCCACATCAGCTGTAGAGGGGCTTGATTTCATGATGATATAAACGGCTTCAGGGGGGGGCTGGGCCGTGGGGGTTCGTTGGGATGGGGTAGGGACCCCACAACCCCCGGCCATCGAGGGGGCAGGGTAGGGGGAGAGGTCTTGGGGGTAGGCCTCACAGGGGGTTGCATTGCTTGCAATGCAAGCAATGCACGGGCCCTGCCCCTCCTTCGGCGTATCGCTGAACGGGTAGGGCCCCCTCCCCCAACCCCTCTCACTTCGTGGAGGGGCGCATGCAAAGCAACCCCAGGCATATAAATCCGAAGAGCCTACCATTGCTTAATAAAGTCGACGCGCACTATAAATGCACCTGTAACCGACAGGCCAACTTGCCCTATTGAAGTGGACAGGTGCGGCCTCCCCCTGTGAAGCCTGTGAGGCCGGGCCATCGAGGGGGAGCGCCCTCGGGCTTTAAGACAGCGAGGTTGTTTCGGTGAACCAAGTTGCGTTGTTCGGGTAGAGAAGACCGTCAGGAGAAAGACTAAGGAGAAACAAAGATAAACCATATGTCCACTGCACTCGCTGAACCCCTAACATTTGAATGCGAAACGGGGAATTATCACACATTTTGTCCTATTAGCTGTGTTGCCTGGCTGTATCAAAAAATCGAGGACAGCTTCTTTTTGGTTGTCGGGACCAAGACCTGCGGGTATTTCTTGCAAAATGCCCTCGGGGTAATGATATTTGCTGAGCCTAGGTACGCCATGGCTGAATTAGAAGAAGGTGACATATCAGCTCAGCTCAATGACTACAAGGAGTTGAAGAGGCTTTGTTTACAAATCAAGCAAGATAGGAATCCAAGCGTGATTGTTTGGATTGGCACCTGCACCACTGAAATAATTAAAATGGACCTTGAGGGCATGGCCCCCCAATTGGAAGCTGAAATTGGCATCCCCATTGTGGTTGCTAGGGCAAACGGGTTAGATTATGCGTTTACTCAGGGGGAAGACACTGTTTTAGCCGCTATGGCACATCGTTGCCCAAGTTTAGAGAAGGCAGGCAAATTGGAGCCACGAGCAGAAAACAGCATTGTTGAGAACTTGCTTAGACTTACGAAGCCGAGCGCGCCCCCTCGATGGCCGGGGGTTGTGGGGTCCCTACCCCATCCCAACGAACCCCTGCCTCTTTCCCGGGAAGAAGTTCCTCAGTCGAACCAGTCACCACTCGTTCTCTTTGGGTCGCTTCCAAGTACAGTAGCTACTCAGCTAACTCTGGAACTAAAGAATCAGGGCATCTCCGTCGCTGGATGGCTTCCAGCACAGCGATACATAGATCTGCCAGCTTTAGGCGAGGGGGTCCATGTCTGTGGAGTAAATCCTTTCTTGAGCCGTACCGCAACCACGCTTATGCGGCGTCGACGGTGCAAGCTAATTGGAGCTCCCTTCCCTATTGGGCCAGATGGCACAAGAGCTTGGATTGAGAAGATTTGTTCAGTCTTTGATATTCAGCCACAAGGACTTGACGAGAGGGAGGCAGCTATTTGGGCAGGGCTAGAAGATTATCTGGAGCTTGTACGGGGCAAATCTGTCTTCTTTATGGGTGACAACCTTCTGGAAGTCTCCTTAGCACGGTTCTTGATTCGATGTGGGATGTTGGTCTACGAGATTGGTATCCCATACATGGACAAGCGTTTCCAAGCAGCTGAATTGGAGCTACTTGAGAAAACGTGCCATGAAATGAATGTTCCGCTGCCTCGAATTGTAGAAAAACCAGATAACTATCACCAGATCCAGCGTATTCGAGAGCTTCAGCCTGATTTAGCTATTACAGGGATGGCTCATGCAAATCCGTTGGAGGCTCGTGGCATCAGCACGAAGTGGTCAGTAGAGTTCACATTTGCGCAGATTCATGGATTTACTAATTCTAGAGATATCTTAGAATTGGTAACACGCCCTTTACGGAGGAATCAATCACTCCAGAGCTTGGGATGGACCTCTCTCGTGAAATCTAATGTGAGTTAACGGGTTGCAGGATCTTGGCCTCACAGGGGGTTACATTGCTTGCAATGCAAGCAATGCACGCCCCCTCGTTGGCCTGGCCTCACAGGTGTTCGGCGTTCCGTCGGACGGGTGGCCTTCGAACCCCATCCCCAGCCCCCCCCGGGAACACCTGTGAGGCCAGGCCATCGAGGGGGGGCCTAATACAACCTCTGGGTTGGGGGGGTTGGGGGGGTTGCTTCGCATGGGGGCCCCTACCCCCACGCAGAGCCCCCCCCTCGATGGCCGGGGGTGGCCCACGAACCCCACGCCCCTCCCCCATCTCCGCGCCTTTTAAACGTCTTCGTCGTCAGACTCGTTGTAGTCAGACTTATCGTCCTCAAACTCGCCGCCGTCAACTCCAAATGGAATTTCATAAAGTGGACGAAATGCACTGTACACACAGTGAAAAAGCAAGACGATGGTGTTGGGGTGTGGGTCCGGTCCTAAGGTCACTACCTTATGATAAAGGGAGTGTATACTCCTAGTCACCAGATCAAGTTCCTCTCCAGAAGGAGTAAATATATCGGTCACGATGAACCCTACCAGTGTTGTGATATGATGCACCTGGCGGGGATAAAATTTCCTAATCCTTAGCTCTTCCAGTTCTCTACAGCAGCGAGAAAGCCGTGGATCGAGTGTGCTAAGCTCGATGTCATTGTAGTAGTATTCGTTAGCAGTTAAATGCTCGGGGTACAGCCATTTAGTCATACGGCGTTTGTTTATTGAAAATAGACAAGAGGTAGTCCTCCATCTAGTCAACATTTCGGTCGGGAGGGCCGAAGATGTCGTTGAGGTACTGCTCTCGATAATGGGCGGAGCGATGATCCCAACGGGAGAAGCCCGATGGGTCGGTTGTCGTCCTCATCACCCTACGCTCGGGCCTTAGGGTTTGTTGAAAAAGACCGCCAAAACACACGCCACAGCTAAGAAGCCCCTTGAGATCGGGCGAGATTTGATCGGTTTCGGGAGGTGTGGGATCGTTGAGGGATCTGCAATCAGTTGCTGCTGATTTCTCTCCCTTGCGAGCTTTGGGTGGTAAGGAACTCGCCAATTCTCCACCCTCCTCTCCGCTTCTCGGCTGGTAAGTCGCTACTTTTGTCTTTTTTTAACTTCTGTTTCTGGTCGAATGAGCGTAAGGGTCTCTCGTTTTAGGTCATCAGGCCTCACAGGCCTCACAGGGGTTCCCGGGGGGGGGGCCCAGCCCCCCCCAGGCGTTCCGTCGGACGGGTTCGGCTGTGGGGGCGTGCATTGCTTGATTGCAAGCAATGCAACCCCCCAACTCGCTGAACGGGAATTGCTTGTCTTCTTGTTAGGGGGCGGTAGGTTTAGTGGCGGAAAGGCTTCTGTTTTTATGTCAGAGGATTGACTGATGAACAAGTTGTTTTCTGTCGTTAACATCTCCTCACGTAAGGGTTAATGGTTGCAGGGCCTTGTCTCGTTAGCTCCCCCTCCCTTTGTGGGGGGGGCCAGAGACAAAGAAGACAGCCGGTAACCGATTTCCCCGACCCGTTCATCGAAACGCCGAACATTGGGGGCAGTTGCTTTGCATGGGGTGTGGGGTTCGTGGGCCACCCGTCCGACGGAACGCCGAACACCTGTGAGGCCAGGCCATCGAGGGGGGGGGCTTCGCCCCCCCAACTGCCCCCAGGGCCCTCACAACCGAACCCGTGTGAGGCCATCACATCATCACTCCATAGACTTGTGAGGCTTTACCGTTTCCAGCGCTAGATTACAAAGAAAAGGGGTTAAGAATTTTTGATTTGTGCTATAATTTAAGACAATAGAAAAAGAAAGAAAGTAAATCCATTCTGTTGTTAAAGAGATTTCTTTATGGGATTACCTTGGTATCGTGTCCACACAGTTGTTTTAAATGACCCGGGCCGATTGATCGCTGTCCACTTGATGCACACTTCACTTGTATCAGGATGGGCCGGATCAATGGCTTTCTACGAATTGGCAGTTTTTGACCCTTCTGACCCTGTGCTAAATCCTATGTGGCGTCAAGGGATGTTTGTTCTCCCATTTATGACCCGTTTAGGGATTACACAGTCGTGGGGCAACTGGACAATTAGTGGTGAAACGGCAACAAGTCCGGGCATCTGGACCTACGAAGGGGTAGCCACTGCCCACATCTTGCTATCAGGTGCACTGTTCATGGCATCGATTTGGCACTGGGTTTATTGGGACCTGGAGCTCTTCCGCGATCCGCGCACAGGTGACCCGGCCCTAGATCTTCCAAAGATTTTTGGAATCCACCTATTCCTTTCAGGTCTTCTCTGTTTTGGCTTTGGTGCTTTCCATGTAACAGGGCTCTTTGGGCCTGGCATCTGGGTTTCTGACCCATACGGCATCACTGGAAGTGTACAACCTGTTTCACCTGCTTGGGGAGCAGATGGGTTTGACCCATACAACCCTGGAGGTATCGCCAGCCACCACATGGCTGCAGGCATCCTTGGTGTTCTAGCGGGCCTTTTCCACCTTTGTGTGCGCCCTTCTCAGCGCCTTTATAACGGGTTGCGGATGGGTAACATTGAAACAGTTCTATCGAGCAGCATAGCAGCAGTTTTCTGGGCAGCCTTCGTGGTAGCTGGAACAATGTGGTATGGATCAGCTGCTACACCTATTGAATTGTACGGACCAACTCGTTATCAGTGGGACTTAGGGTTCTTCCAACAGGAGATCGAGCGGCGTGTTCAGGGAAGCTTGGCTGAGGGCAAGAGTGCTTCTCAAGCCTGGTCAGAAATACCCGAGAAATTGGCTTTCTATGATTATATTGGCAACAACCCAGCGAAAGGGGGCTTGTTCCGTGCTGGGGCAATGAATAGTGGTGATGGAATCGCTGTGGGCTGGTTAGGACACGCGGTGTTCAAAGACAAGGATAGTAATGAGCTGTTTGTTCGACGCATGCCTACTTTCTTTGAAACTTTCCCAGTTCTATTGATTGACAAAGATGGAGTTGTGCGGGCCGATGTACCATTCCGTCGAGCTGAATCGAAGTACAGCATTGAGCAGGTTGGTGTATCTGTGACATTCTATGGTGGGGAACTAAACGGTGTTACCTTTACCGATCCGGCAACTGTTAAGAAGTATGCACGCCGAGCTCAACTAGGTGAGGTCTTTGAATTTGACCGCGCAACCCTTCAATCGGATGGTGTATTCCGTAGTAGCCCTCGAGGTTGGTTCACCTTTGGTCACTTATGCTTTGCCCTTCTCTTCTTCTTCGGTCACATCTGGCATGGCGCAAGAACAATCTTCCGTGATGTATTTGCAGGGATTGACAGTGACATCGATGACCAAGTTGAATTTGGGGCATTCCAGAAACTTGGTGACCCTTCTACTCGGCGACAATCTGTGTAAAACCTCGCAACTGTCGTCCGACAGGTTGGTGGTTGCATTGCACAGCAATGCACGGGTTGTGGGGCTTTTGCCCCACACGAGGCAGGCCTTATAGGCCTTATAGGCCTAGGCCAGACAGGTCTAGGCTTATAAGGTGCTTGGCTGTGTTTGGCTGTGTGGGCAGTTGCAACGCAACTGCCCCCAAGCGGTAGACGGGTTTATCGTTTTGCTGAACGGGTAGCCTTCAAAACCCCAACCCCTTAGAGCCCCATTACTGGGAATTGTGGGGTTGACCTATTGAGATATAGACAATCTTTTATATGGAAGCTTTAGTTTACACATTTTTATTAGTTGGTACCCTGGGCATCATCTTCTTTGCGATATTCTTTAGAGAGCCACCACGCATTGTTAAATAAGGCAGTTGCTGAGCGCTGAGCTGGATCAGAGAAGTTTGAAAACAGGATAAGCGCAACCTGTCAAGGCAAAGCATTTGCAGTTGCTTCGCATGCGCCCCTCCACGAAGTGAGAGGGATTGGGGGAGGGGGCCCTACCCTGCCCCAAGGCCATAAAAGCCTGCCCCTTGTTGGTCGGAGGCTCAATTGCCCCTGGCCTCACAGGCCTCACAGGCCTCACAGGCCTCACAGGGGTTCCCGGGGGGGGGCCCAGCCCCCCCAGGCGTTCCGTCGGACGGGTTCGGCTGTGGGGGCGTGGGGGGGGCTCTGCCCCCCCAACTGCCCCCAACTCGCTGAACGGGTTGCTTTGCATGGGGGTTTTTACCCCCACGGCCCAGCCCCCCCCTCGCTGGCCTGGCCTCACAGGTGTTCGGCGTTCCGTCAGACGGGTTGTGGGGCGTGGGGGTTGCTTCGCATGGGGGCCCCTACCCCCACGCAGAGCCCCCCCAACTGCCCCATCCCATCGAACCCCTTCGGCGTTTCGCTGAACGGGTTGTGGGGCTCTTGCCCCATCCCAACAAAACCCTAACCCAGTCAGACGGATTCGGTGTTTCGCTGAGCGATTGGCCAACAAACCCCAGTGGGTAAAACAGGGAATTGAAGGGAAAGAAAACTGTAAGCGTTGTTTGATAGCTCTTTAATCCTCATGCTCTTCGAAGGGGTCGCGTAGTTGTTTAGAAGGTGGGCCGAACCCTACGTAAATTGAGTACCCAGTAATACTTAAAAGAAGACACCATAGAAAAATGGTGTAAAAAAAAGCAGGACTTTCCATAATCAGGTTGGAATGATAAATTTGGCCTTTGTGTGAGCAGTCTCACTAAGAGGCACGATCAGAATGGTTGATAAGAAATCACAATAATTGTGTCTCTTAATTATAATGCTTCAGTATTATTATAAGAGATATGCGGCTTATAGGCTACAGGGCTACTGCCCCTTCGATGGCCACGTCTGAGAGGCCTACGCCCCAACTCACTGGATGGGAGGTAGCTCGAGTTTCCACTGAGCTGTCCGTGGCTAAACCAGATATTGGTTAGAGCTCTATCGGACAATCTGGCAACGGCACAGCCCTGTAACAACTCGCCCGTTTTGGCATGTATGCCAAAGTAGTAAAGGTGTTCCATAAGGAAGTACGGTAAGCTAAAGTCACCCACTCAGGCCTCCTAATTAGAATGACAGAAAGTAAAGAGATAGACGCATAGGAAACATTATGGCAACAGGAACGACTTCAAAAACCAGCAAAGATCTAACTAGCAGCAAAGTTACAGCATTAGGCAGTTTGCTTAAGCCACTCAATTCGGAATACGGTAAGGTAGCTCCGGGTTGGGGGACAACCGTGATTATGGGAGTGTTTATGGCTCTTTTTGCGGTTTTTCTAGTGATCATTCTAGAAATCTACAATAGCTCTGTTCTATTGGATGAGATCAATCCAATTTTCTAAGCCAAGGAGGCAAGTGGCGGGTAGCAGGTGCGCAGGGTTTTTTCCTAAGCTTGTCCCCTTTCCTCTTGTTGGCCAGGCGCTATGGGCCCCTTCCCCATGCCATCGAGCCCGTGCATTGCTTGCAATGCAAGGCCAACGGGAGGAAAGGGGCTTTAGAGGTAAAAGCTCCCGTGCAAAGCAAACTACCCGTTCGAAGAACCCCGACCATCTGTAAGGCCAGGCCAAGGCGGCGGTACTCCCGGCATAAAATGCCTTCTATACCTGACTTGGGTCACTTCCCTTTTGTTGGCCTACTGGGCCGGGCCTCTCAGGCCTCACAGGGGGTTGCATTGCTTGCAATGCAAGCAATGCACTGTGGGGGTTGCATTGCTTGCAATGCAAGCAATGCACGCCCCCTCGTTGGCCTGGCCTCACAGGTGTTCGGCGTTCCGTCGGACACCTGTGAGGCCAGGCCAACGAGGGGGCAGGGTAGGGGGAGGGGCTCCTCCCCCAACTCGCTGAACGGGTGGCACGGGCTGTGGGTGTGGGGGCCCCTGCCCCCATCCCCCTGCCCCCATCCCAACGAACCCCCAAGGCCTCACAGCACCCTCAATGGCCTGTAAGGCCAGGGCGTTTTGATAGATAAACAGATGGCTGTCGAGCCTTAGGGCGTTTCATCGGACGGGCAAAGGCCCCTTTCGTTCTGTCGAAGAGTTCCAAAGTTGTCTCATGCCTTTACAAGGTAAAGCCGATGAGGGGCCCTGTCATACAGGGTTTCCTTAAATGGGTTGCCAAATAAGTGGTTTTGTGGTACCATCTTGAATGGGAAGGTGGCAGAGTGGTTTAATGCATCGGTCTTGAAAACCGACGTAGCTGCAAGGCTACCGAGGGTTCGACTCCCTCTCTTTCCGATCGATAAGCTTGATGTGACGTAGCTATCCGGGCAATCTTCTTGCTCTTAGAGCCCATTCATTCCTTCATTCCTTCCTCGTTCACCCGGCTTTACAGATGTTCGGTTGTAGGGACTTTCGAGACCTCAACCCGGTCATCAAAGCCCTCACAGGTGTTCGGTTAGAGAGACTCCTCCCCCTAACTCGCTGACCGTGTGACTTTTCTGCTTCTGCTTTCTTTTGTGGTGCTAGAAACTACGGCAACTTAGCACTGTTGCCGTTATTGTCTTTGGTTCTAGAGCTAATTAAAATAGATATTACTCCAATGTAATTTTTAGGGCCTGATGTTACAATGACAATCAAAACTCTCGCCTCCCTGTCTTTATTTCTGAGGGAAACATAGGATAAGATTTCGTCGATCTAATTAGACGGATTTTGCAATTAGTCTTTGTTTGTTTTTGGATAGACCTGTTGGAGTTTTTGCGGAAAGCTTATTTTACGTAGGGGCATTTAACCGAAAAAAGCGGGTAACGCGATTCGAACGCGCGACATTCTCGTTGGCAACGAGATGCTCTACCACTGAGCTATACCCGCGTGGAAGATGAGTTGTTTTGTAATACTTTTCTTAATCTTATCATGTCTATGATTAGTTTGCAACACTTTCCTCAAGCAACACAAGTAATCTTCAATCAGGTGGCCAATAGCTGCCTATATGTGAGTATTTTGCTCCTTTACCAATGGTCTCATCAAAGAGACTTCGCAGGGTAGTGGAAATGATTCCGGTTGGTGAGTTACACTGCCGAGGAAAGATGGCCTTGACCAGAGTGCCAAGGGGTTCTCGACGGTCACCTAGTTAGGGAGTTAGGGGGCAGTCGGACGGGTAGCCAACCAACCCGTTCAGCGAGTTGGGGGGTTGCATTGCAAGCAATGCAACCCCCACAGTGCATTGCTTGCATTGCAAGCAATGCAACCCCCTGTGAGGCCTGTGAGGCCTCGCCCTGGGATGAGGCTTTTGCAGTGTAAGGCCTGTGAGATCTGCCCTGTTAAGGCCTATAAAGCCTATGAGTGTGATGCAAAATCAGTAATGGCAATGCGGCAATGCCTAGAAGCCGCGCAATGCGGCTACTGAGGGGAGGCGCGCAGAATGCACCAGTAGAAGTCTTTCGCATGGGGCGTAGCTATTGTCTAAAAGCTGTAGCGGGCAACCTTACGTCCCCTTGTTACTGGACTTTTCACCGAAAACCTTCAGCTGAGAATGGCCAGGCCAAACAAAGCCTCCTCGTGTCCATGACATCGCCCCGGAGCGCTCATCTATCAGCCGAAGATTAGCAGGCCAACGAGACATGTCCCAGGTGCTACCACCTACCGCTCCTTGGTCTTGCATCTCCGAAAAGCTTTGAAGTGCTTCAGCAAGCCCCTGCTTCTGAGGGCCACCTGAAGTGGCAAAGGCAACGTGGTATGGCACATCCGACTGGCTGTTAGGTTTCGCCAGAAGCTGCTCTGGAATAGGCCAAGCTGTAAACGAGACACCGCTTGCGAACATGTTGCTGAAGCGGCCATAAGCATCCTCTCCAAGGCCTTGATTGACCTGTGCATCGGTTTGATGCATTGCTTCGCTACGTGGCATTGTCCGATTCGTAAGAACAAGTTTTCGCAATTCCTCGTCCCATCCGGCATAGAGGGGCCTTGGGTTCACCCCTTCAAGAAATGGAGATCTTTTGCTGTTTCTTCTTGCAAATGGGAAGAGCTCTTCATGAAGATTGAGGGCTTGACCCTGACTCCCTCGTTGGTCTTGCATTGCACGAGTGGCCAACGAAATCCCACGCTCTTGTTGAAACAGGGGCTGATCAAACTTAAGTATCCTTCTATCACCTTCGCTTTGGTCTCTATCCAACGTAATCGAGAAGAGGCGACGTACAACTTTAAGGGTCCCCTTAAACTGTTGATTGTACACACGGTTAGCAAAGCTCTTTGATCCATTGTAAATCGTTTGGAACTCATCCCAGTTCTGGAGCTGATTGTATTGTCGCAAGGTGTCATAGTAATGCCCGAGTATCTGCCGCTTCTGGAAGAGCGTTCTTTCTTCAAGTGGGGACAATAAATGGGAAGCCGGTTGACGGGCTAGAAAGGAGTCTATGTCAACGCGGAGAAGCAGGGAGTAGAGTGGGTTCTCCGCGTACTTTTTCTTAAGGTTCTTCTCAATGACCGATGGCTCTGGCATGTCTGCAATAAAGAGTGGAGAAAGCCCCGTGTCAAAAAGAGACAAGAATTGTTTCTCTGTCTCCCCCTCCTCCGAAACTGTCTCCGCCATGTAGGAGATGTCATCCTCGACTCCATTTTGGCCCAATGGTGCATTGCCTAGCTTTGCTACAATGTCATTCTCTAAGGCAACAAGGTCAGAAATCATGCCACTCTCTTCGCCCCCTTCGGTGGTCAGGGGTTGTGGGGCGTGGGGTTCGTGGGCCACCCCCGGCCATCGAGGGGGGGGCTCTGCCCCCCCAACTGCCCCATCCCAACGAACCCCAAGTTCGCGCCGAGCCTCCGCACTGAGAGGTTTGCCTTTTAAATCCTCCGACCTGTCTTTGAGCTGCGGCTGCCCATCCCCTTTCGAGGAGACTTCAAACCCACGTGAGGCCTGGCCTAGCCCATCAGCTTTGCTCGAGCTTGATGGTTTATCCTCGGCCGGGCCTTGACCATCGTTCCCTAATAGCTTGTACCAGGCCGAAGGGGTATTGGTTCTCGTAAGGTGCTTAACGAACTTGCTTGCTCGTTTGGTCCATGCATACTCACCCTGGTAGTTTAAGTCTTCAAAAGATTGTGGAAGTGGTTTGTCCTCTTGCAAATAGACGCCTCGGTCAAAGGTTGACACGTCTGTGTCAAAGGACTTGGAATCTGACATACGACCCAAGATCTGGCTGATGTCTCCCGTTGTAGATGGATAAACGATTGTACGATCCAATGCCTTGTCTTGTGGAAGGAAACCCAATCCATTGGTGAGCAGGTAATCGACACCATAGTACGGTACCGAGGCAAAGCTAAAGGCAACGAGGAGGACAAGGAACAAGCTGTTTAGCTGATTTGTCAAACGAGAGGCGGTCGTTGACCATGACTGTAGCCAAAGCTTGCGCAACAAGAGCGACAGACATCCAAAGACCACGGTAAACACACAACTTCCTAATAAGAAGCCAAGCACATAACTGCCATCAATCAGGAAGGAGCCCCCCCCATTACTTGAGGAGAAGGTGTCCAAAGCTGTAGGCTCAGGACCTACAGTCAAGTTCCCTAGATATTGAAAGATGCTACTCTGTTCACACCACGTCAATAGAAAACTTAAAACAAAATATTGAGCCAACTCCCCCCTGTCCGCCCATTTGATAACGCGAATCCTTCGCTCATGTGTAATCTTGTAAACAACGTGAACAAGAAGGCCGAGGCCGACGATATAACTGACGGGTTCTAACGAGAACCAGGGGATGAGGAAACCCCGCAAGCCGAAAATAACACAGGCAACGAACCAGCACTGCCCCACGACAATACCACTACCAGCGGCAACTCCGGCCGGGATTCCTTGAACGAGCAGTCTCCTTCCGCTAAGGATGTGAGCAGCCGAAATTGGCAAACAGGCAAAGAAGCTATTTAAAAAACCCAGAAACAGCTTGCTGTGTTTGTATGCTGGCTCTTCCAGAAAAGCAAAAAAGTTTAGAGCTGGGTTGTCTAGGGGGTAGGAATGCTCCTTTAAAAAAGAGACCGTAAGTTGCGGCACTAAAAGTGGCAAATAAGCCAAATCCCGAAGCCATTGAAAACTCAACAGATAAACTATTCCGTACTTCAAGCTGGCCAAAATGTAGCCTAAAGTAGGCAAAATCAAAGCGGACAAAGGCGCACCCGCCGGAATAGAGTCATAATTAGAATTGACAAAATCGATGTAATCCCGAATAGCTGTAACTAGTGACATAGGAAGAAGTCTTTTTGAAACCAAAAACTAAGGGTTTTGTTGCAACTTAGGTGTATCCCCTCGCTGAACGGGTTCAGCGAGTTGGGGGGCAGGGGCCCCCCACAGCCGAACCCGTTCAGCGAGTTGGGGGCAGTTGGGGGTTGCTTCCCATGCGCCCCTCCACGAAGTGAGAGGGGTTGGGGGAGTTGGGGGTTGCTTCACATGCGCCCCTCCACGAAGTGAGAGGGGTTGGGGGAGTTGGGGGGGCAACGCCCCCCCACGCCCCTACCCGTTCAGCGATACGCCGAAGGAGGGGCAGGGCCCGTGCATTGCTTGCATTGCAAGCAATGCAACCCCCTGTGAGGCCTACCCCCACGCAGAGCCCCCCAACTGCCCCATCCCCACGAACCCCACGCCCCCACAGCCGAACCCGTCCGACGGAACGCCGAACCCCTGTGAGGCCTGTGAGGCCTGGGAGGCCTGGGAGGCCAGGCCTACGAAGGGAGAGATTGTTCGACCCGTCCGACGTAAGGCCGAACATCGGTGAAATCTCATCGATTGCGATGCATAGACTGTATTGCATTGACACCAAAAAGCAAAACTAAGGATATAAGCAACACCACCGTCCCTATTACTGTTGCCCCGGTGTATTCATATTGTTCCAAATTTTGAAATATTAATACTGAAGCAATCAAGTCCTTGAGTGGCATGTTTGACGAAACAATAACGATTGAACCGTATTCCCCGATTGCTCTTGAAAATGCCAATGTGACGCCTGTGATCAAGGCGGGAAGAAGTGAGGGAAACAAGACTCGATGGAAAGTTTTCCATGGTGAGGCACCAAGAGACCATGCAACTTCTTCTAATTCAACTTCCATGTCTTGTAAGACTGGTTGCAATGTTCGCACAACAAAGGGGAAGGAGACAAAAACCATTGCCACTGCCACTCCTAGCCGTGTAAAGAGGACCTGAACGCCAACTTTAGTCAACGCTTGCCCAATCCATCCCTGTGGGCTATAAACGGTTGCCAATGTCAGGCCGGCTACTGACGTGGGAAGGGCAAAAGGCAAATCTACCGCCGCATCTAAAAGCTTCTTCCCAGGAAAGTTATATCGCACAAGAACCCAAGCTAACACAAATCCGAAAACACCATTGAACAACGCCGCTAACGAGGCCATTGTTAGGGTCACGAGATATGCTGAGACCGCCACGGGTTCGGTGGCTAGCTGCCAAAAGTCAGCAAATAAGGCCTTGCTTGCTGTACTCAGAAGTGACCAGATAGGGAGGATCAACATGAAGAGGAGATAGAAAGAGGTGATAACCCAACTCCACGATATCTTTGTAGCTTGCACTTTGTTGCGAAAGGTTAAGAGGAGTTTCTTCATAGATCAAGGATTTTTCAGGAACAGAATCACAGGCATGACAAATCCGGTAAGCAGTGAGAAGGCTCACGCTGGCTTACTCAGCATAGATTGTCGAAACACCGATCCCTCGAACAGGGAGGTAAACCTTATAGAGGGAGACCACTGGTAGACTTTGTCTACCATTGGTTGGAGGGCTGCCAGATTGAGGCAGGCAATCCCACCGACCCAGAGCTCCTACGGGATGTCGGAAACATAGCAGCTCTCTACCCCCCTCTGGTCACGCGTTCAACTTCTTAGGAGACACGTGTTATGTCTCAGTAGGGCTTGGTTCTATCCGTTCCTTCTGTTTAAGGCGCTTCTTTAAGATTGATGCCGCTAATGAGAATGATCTCTTTGTTTGAGCGGAAGCTTTTTTCTTCCAAAGAGTTCTTCGAGTATTTCGTCTTGATTTCGAGGTTCGTTTCTTAGGAACAGCCATAATGTTTTCTTTATTCTTATTTTGATAAGGGCGCTTTAAGCATTCACAAGCCTCATACGCCTCACAAGCTTTACAGTTGTTCGGCGTTCTATCGGACGGGTTCGGTGTTTTGCTGAACGGATTTAGAAGGCCCCCGACACATCTCTAGGGTGGGCGCTCTGTTGAGCAGTTGGGGGTTGCTTCGCATGGGGGCCCCTACCCCCACGAACCCCACGCCCCTCGAGTTTTAAACACGAGGCAGTCCATATGAGGCGACGAGGAAGCAACTCACCGGTTGAGAAGCTTTTTTAGCACATTTTGCCACCTAAGGTGGCTCAGCTGCGAGCGTTACATTTTGTGAAATCCCTTCTGTTATGATATAACAAGACGTTATTATATTACAAACACAATTCCCAATCCTTTCGCAGATGCTTCTCAATCAACTCTCTGTAGCCCTGCAAAACAATCTAGAACGAGCGGAAGCAACTTCTTTAGCAAAAAGGGCAATGATCCAGAGCGCGAAGGGCAGGGTAAGGGCTACGACTAGACGAGACGGCCATCAATGCCCCCTTGCAGGCCGTGGGCTCGTTGGGATGGGGTTCGTTGGGATGGGGGCAGGGGCCCCCACAACCCTCCGACGGATTCGGCGTTCCGTTAATCGGTTTGGCTCTCCATTAGACAGCTCAACTTTGCTAGACGATTTCGCTTGCCATCGTTAGGAGCACGCCTTACCAGTTTATCGCATATTGATAAAGATGAATAGGTAGTTTGGTTATTGTACTGATAATATAGGGCATTCCAGTGTGAGAGATCAAGGACCGAACTGAAAATTAGACGTGTTTCTTGTTGTGGATGGAGCACTTCTCTTCACCACTCTCAAATTATCTTCCCCCTCGATGGCCTTGCATTGCTTGCAATGCACGGGTTCGATGGGATGGGGGCAGGGGGATGGGGGCAGGGGCCCCCACACCCACAACCCGTTCAGCGAAACGCCGAACACCTGTGAGGCCTGGCCAAGGTCGGGGTTGTGGGGCCTGGGGTTCGTGGGCCACCCGTCCGACGGAACGCCGAACACCTGTGAGGCCAGGCCATCGAGGGGGGGGCTCTGCGTGGGGGTAGGCCTCACAGGGGTTCGGCGTATCGCTGAACGGGTAGGGGCGTGGGGGGGCTTTGCCCCCCCAACTCCCCCAACCCCTCTCACTTCGTGGAGGGGCGCATGCGAAGCAACCCCCAACTGCCCCATCCCAACGAACCCCAGTTTAATTCTATGGATTGTGTCACTCCACTTTTATAGTTATTCACCCGTTAAGCATTAATATTTTATCTTAATCTTTGATTAAGGGTCTATTTATTGCTTACAAGCAACGCACAGACACCCTCCCACTCCCTGATCTGCATGCAGATCGTTAATCTCAAGCAGGGTTGCTTGAGAAGTAGCCTGATATACTATTGTTCTGCTATCGACGGTCTTCAGGCTGAAGGAATTTGCCAATAGCGGGTGGCTACAGGGTCAAACCATAGCAACGAGATCCAGGGGCTGGGAGCAATAGTAGTAACAGGTTTTAAGGGGTTTTAGCATGAAATTAGCCTATTGGATGTACGCAGGCCCAGCACACATTGGAACGCTTCGTGTTGCCAGCTCTTTTAAAAATGTGCATGCGATTATGCATGCACCATTGGGAGATGATTACTTCAATGTGATGCGCTCTATGTTAGAACGGGAAAGAGATTTTACACCTGTAACCGCAAGCATTGTAGACCGACATGTTCTTGCTCGGGGCTCCCAAGAGAAGGTAGTTGAAAACATTACCAGGAAGGACAAAGAGGAACGCCCAGATCTCATCATCTTGACACCAACCTGTACTTCCAGCATCCTTCAGGAAGATTTACAAAATTTTGTAGACAGGGCAGCATTAGAGTCCGAGTCAGACGTGCTTTTAGCCGATGTCAATCACTATCGAGTGAACGAGCTGCAAGCTGCGGACCGAACCTTGGAACAAGTAGTTCGGTTCTACATTGAGAAAGCAAGAAAACAGAACAACTTAGCAACGGAGCGTACGTTTCGTCCCTCGGCGAACATCATAGGTGTGTTTACTTTAGGATTTCATAATCAGCATGACTCGCGGGAGTTGAAGAGACTGCTTCAAGACCTGGGCATTGACGTCAACGAGGTTATCCCGGAGGGCGGCTCGGTAACGAGACTCAAGAATTTGTCAAAAGCTTGGTTTAACGTTGTTCCATATCGTGAAGTTGGATTAATGACTGCCCATTATTTAGAGAGGGAGCTTGGAATGCCCTTCGTCTCGACAACCCCTATGGGGGTAGTCGACACCGCGGCCTTCGTGAGGGAGATACAGGCTATTTTGACTCAGAAAGGGTTGCCAATTTCACCGGTACAGGGGCCCCGCCCCCCGCGCATGTCAGGGGTGGCTGTTCACCCCCTTGATCGAAACACCGACCCCTTGGGAGGCCAAGGCAGTCCAGTGGACGAGCCCGAGATTTTTGTGAACAACACCGTCGTTAATTTTGAGGATTACATTGAGCAACAAACCCGTTTTGTTTCCCAGGCAGCCTGGTTTTCACGATCCATTGATTGCCAGAACTTAACAGGGAAGAAGGCAGTTGTTTTTGGGGATGCAACGCACGCCGCATCAATGACAAAGATCTTGGCACGAGAAATGGGAATCCGGGTCTCTTGCGCAGGAACATATTGCAAGCATGATGCCGATTGGTTTAGAGAGCAAGTCCAGGGGTTTTGCGATGAAGTTTTGATTACCGATGATCACACCCATGTTGGGGACATGATAGCTCGCATTGAGCCAGCAGCCATCTTTGGGACCCAAATGGAGCGACATATAGGCAAGCGATTGGACATCCCTTGTGGGGTTATTTCAGCCCCCGTCCATATACAGAATTTCCCATTGGGGTATCGACCTTTCTTGGGGTATGAGGGAACAAATCAGATTGCTGACTTGGTATACAATTCCTTTACTTTAGGGATGGAAGACCACTTGTTAGAGATCTTTGGTGGGCATGACACTAAAGAAGTTATCACGAAATCGCTTTCAACAGAAGGAGGCCTTGTTTGGGCACCTGACGGGTTAGCTGAATTAACAAAGATACCAGGATTTGTCCGGGGCAAAATAAAGCGAAACACCGAGAAGTTTGCCAGTGACAATAACATTACTACTATTACACTAGAAGTTATGTATGCGGCCAAGGAGGCTGCTGGTGCATAGTAGGTAGATGGGGGATAACACACCCATGCGTGCCGATTGGGCAGTCCTGTGAATGGTTAGTTCTTCTAGGGGTTCGATGGGATGGGGCAGTTGGGGGGGCTGGGCCGTGGGGGTAAAAACCCCCATGCAAAGCAACCCGTTCAGCGAGTTGGGGGCAGTTGGGGGGGCAGAGCCCCCCCACGCCCCCACAGCCGAACCCGTCCGACGGAACGCCGAACCCCTGTGAGGCCTGTGAGGCCAGGGGCACCTGTGAGGGGCAGGCCATCGAGGGGGCTGTGGGACCCCTTCCCCCTCGATGGCCAACGAACCCCATCCCAACGAGCCCCTGTCCATCAAGGAATTGCATGGGAGCCGAGGCGGGTAAACGGTAGCTTGTCGATAAAGGGAGATCTCACTAATATGGTTACATGGGCATGTAGCTCAGTGGACTAGAGCACGCGTCTCCGAAGCGCGGGGTCGAGGGTTCAATTCTCTCCTTGCCCTAACGAGAAAATGAATTAGCCCACAAGAATGTGTTAATATGGGGGTTCGTTGGGATGGAGCAGTTGGGGGGGCATATCTGTGAGTGTTGAAAGTTTTTCTCTTCTGGAAAATCCATTTCTTAGCAAGAGGGACAAAAGAGGCAAAGACGTTTCATGATGTGGGCAGGTGTCTGAGCGGTTTAAAGTGTAGACTTGGAAAGTCTATGTGGTATCAAGCCACCGAGGGTTCGACTCCCTCTCTGCCCGATAATCAATGGCCAAATCTACTTTCATCTACCTTCCAAGGGATGATGCGTGCTGACCAGTAACAATCTACATATTCTAGGCTCGCACAATTCTGCGACAAAGAATGCCTTAATGTTTTTAGTCTATAAGTACCTTGTATAAGGGTGCGGACTAGCTTGTTATTGAGGGACCTCGCCTCTTTAGACTAAGTTTTTGAGACTTGTTCTTAAAGCGCATTTGGGCTAAGCTTTACAGGGATCGAGTATTATATAGATAGAACGCACAACTCTTTAAGCTTCACCTCTATACATTAACATCTTGAACATTTTGTCACTGTTTTCCTATTCATCTTATGGTTGAGCCTCTTTTGTCCGGAATTGTATTAGGACTAGTTCCAGTAACACTCGCAGGATTGTTTGTCACTGCTTATCTACAATATCGCCGTGGGGATAGAGTTACTAGCTCTTTTTAAGAACTCCGGCTAGCCTGGCATGGCACGGAACCGGTTGAGTAAACAATCACCAAGCCGCCGGGGCGCGCTGGCCAGGGGGGGCAGGGGATGGGGCGTGCATTGCTTGCATGGCAAGCAATGCAACCCCCACAGTGCATTGCTTGCATTGCAAGCAATGCAACTCCCCTCGATGGCCTAGCCTCACAGGTGTTTTGCGAAACACTGAACGGATGGCCAACTAACCCGTTCAGCGGAACGGGTGGATATAGTCAACCGACTAACACGTCTCCTCGTTGACCTGGCCTCACAGGTGGTCGGCGTTTCGACGGGGTATCGACCACCTGTGAGGCCTGTGCCCCAACTCGCTGAAAGACCTTTGCTCATCTGATACAGCGCCAACCTTTGTGAGGCCGAGATTTTCGCAACAACAACACCCACAAGATCCCGTTGGCTCTCTCATTTCTCATCGAGAAATTGAACGGTACAACAAGTATAGATTTTCTTATGATTACTATTATTAGCTACATTGGTATCCTTACCGCCTTCCTCATATCTGCTACAGTGATGTATTTGGGATTAGTGAAAATTAAATTAATCTAATTATTTATCAATCGCCCCCCGACTTCCCGGTAATTCTTTCGCCGAAGGGGGGGGCTGGGCCCCCCCAAGGGCACTGCTCCCGACCCCGCTAGGCGCCGCGGGGTCACCATGCCTTACATCGTTTATTTGGGCCGAGCTGGATTTGAACCAGCGTTGACTTTCATCAGCGGATTTACAATCCGCCCCCATAAACCACTCGGGCATCGACCCAATAACTACAACATTGAGAAATTTTAGAACCGAAGGATGACACTTGCTTTGAGAGCCGTGCTAAACAGGCTCGTAAAAACTAAAGCCTTATCTTAGGTGATCTGAAGCAGCAATCTGTTTGTCTTCAAATCCTCTCTTTGTCTTAAGGATAACACATACCACCTGAAAAGACAACTGGCAAAAACGCCTTTCTTATGGTATTATCTGTAGTGAATTGGGAGTGTGGCGGAATTGGTAGACGCTACGGACTTAAAATCCGTTGACCCTAAACGGTCGTGAGGGTTCAATTCCCTCCATTCCCATAGAACCGGAGTAATACTTCTCTTACCGTCCAAAGATGCGAAATTTTAGAAAAGTAAGAGGAAGATGGGCTTATCCTCCTTAGTCCGCGTATTGTCGAGCGACTTAACCTCCTCAACAGCGCAGAGAGTGGCTATAAAAAGACGACACCAGCTAGGTACCAGGAGTTCTAAGGCATTGAGATTGCACGCCTCTTTTTATGAAGCCCACGAGGTATGGCCAGCAAGGAGCGAAACCCAAACTGCGCAGACAATTTAAGCCCTACGTCGTGCATTGCTTGCAATGCAAGGCCAGCCATGCCCCACTTACCGTTTTTATGTCGATTCCCATAATCTATCGCCTCACGCTTCCCAGGCCGTGCATTGCTTGCATTGCAAGCAATGCAACCCGTTCAGCGAAACGCCGAAAGAGGGGCAGGCCCCGTGCATTGCTTGCATTGCAAGCAATGCAACCCCCTGTGAGGCCAGGGATAGAATTTAGAAATGTAAGCTTAACCGCAACGGATTCTTCTAATCGTTATCGTCTATGCTATGTTCCAAAAACTATGTCTTGAAATTTTTGGAAGAGACCTTTGTATGGCGAATTTAAATCAATGAAGTAGTCTTGCTTCCCTATCAGCCGTCGAGCAGCGTTTTCAAACGCTATGCCTGAAAGGGTGAGCTTCTTCTTCAAGACGAGGGGCTCACCACGATTCGTAGAGATGATAACGTGGGTGTCTTCTGGAATTGCCCCTAGAAGCGGAATGCCAAGCATTTCCTGGACGTCACGAACTGACATCATATCATTCCTTTGAATCATATCCGTTCGAACACGGTTTACCAGCAGTTTCGTGTTGTAAATGCTGTTTGCCTCCAGTAACCCTGCTACCCTATCGGCATCGCGTATGGCGGTGATTTCTGGTGTTGTCACTATTAGAGCTTCTTGAGCTGGAGAGATCGCGTTCACAAACCCTACATCGATGCCCGCAGGACAATCAATCAACACAAAATCATATCCAAGGGCACTAATTGAGGCCACTAGGTTTTCCATGTTTTTGCGTGTGACATTGTACCGCTGCCTGTTTTTAGAAATTGAAAGCAATGAAAGGTTTTTCCATCGTTTATCGCGGATAAGTGCTTGGTCTAATCGACACTGACCTTCTAAAATGTCCATCGCTGTATAGAGGATTCGGTTCTCCAGCCCTAATAATAAATCAAGGTTCCTTAGTCCTATGTCTGCATCGATTAATGCCACCCTGTGCCCCAATCGTGCTATTGACATCCCTAAATTCGCAGTGGCAGTTGTCTTTCCAACCCCCCCCTTACCTGAAGTTACAACAATGGTCCGTGTCATAGACTTGGGTTGAGCAGATAAATTCATAATGTTGGTTTGATTCGATAAAAAATAAGCCGCCCTCCTCGCCAACCGAAGGCGAGTGGACAACCTGACCAGTTCGTTTTGAGACACAGCTATAGAGTGGTGCGTCTTTCCCTACAATGCTGATTCCCCTCGATGGCCGAGGGTTCGTGGGGATGGGGGGGCTCTGCGTGGGGGTAGGCCTCACAGGGGGTTGCATTGCTTGCAATGCAAGCAATGCACGGGCCCTGCCCCTCCTTCGGCGTATCGCTGAACGGGTAGGGGCGTGGGGTTCGTGGGCCACCCGTCCGACGGAACGCCTTGGGGGGGCTAGGCCCCCCCCGGGAACACCTGTGAGGCCAGGCCATCGAGGGGGGGGCTCTGCGTGGGGGTAGGCCTCACAGGGGTTCGGCGTATCGCTGAACGGGTAGGGGCCCCTCCCCCAACCCATGCGAAGCAACCCCCAACTCCCCCAACCCCTCTCACTTCGTGGAGGGGCGCATGCGAAGCAATCCCCAACTGCCCCATCCCCACGAACCCCTTTCGCCAGCCTACCAAGCCAGGCCTTTTAAGTTGCTGTAGCGAAGAAGAAACTAGCATATGGCCGAGCAGAAACTCGTTTAAACGCCGGTTGGCCTTAAATAAAGCCTAAATGAGAGCGAACACAACCCGGGCAAGCTTTTGCTAGTTGTTGATGACAACGGGCTAGGAGGGATTTGAACCCCCGACTCCGTGGTTCGTAGCCACGTGCTCTAGTCCACTGAGCTACAAGCCCTTGTCTCAAGTATGACATTGATTATACTGGTTTTTAAATTAAAAGCAATGGGTAAAATGGCACCTCTTCCGCTAAAAAAAAGGATAAAGGGCATAGCGTGAGCACAGAGCTTCCATAGCAGCCGACTCACGCGGCAAGCTCCCTCGATGGCTTGGCCTCACAGGTGTTTGGCTGTGAAGCCCCTACCCAGTCGGATGGCTAGCCAACGAACCCGTTCAGCGAAACGCCGAAGGGGTTCGATGGGATGGGGCAGTTGGGGGGGCGGAGCCCCCCCACGCCCCACAACCCCCGGCCATCGAGGGGGGGCTGGGCCGTGGGGACAGAGCCCCCATGCAAAGCACCCCGTTCAGCGAGTTGGGGGCAGTTGCTTTGCATGGGGGCTCTGCCCCCAAGGCCCCCACAGCCGAACCCCTGTGAGGCCAGGGGTACCTGTGAGGCCAGGCCAACGAGAGGCTAGGGGCTTCACAGCCGAACCTACGTAAGGCCGGTTGAACGAAGAAGAAGTGGGAAATGCAAAGTGCAGCCGCGGGCTCTTTACTCTGTGCATATTATGGCTGTCAATTGCTAAGGCTGAGTGGTCCCAAAAAGAGAAATTTAGCTTGACTAAAAGCTAGAAGGTGCGCTAAACTTGTATCTGCCAAGGAAAAAACTTTAAATTAACTAAAGCAGAAAGGAAAAAAGGCCTATAACTCAGTTGGTAGAGTTCCTGTCTTACAAACAGGCTGTCATCGGTTCGAGTCCGGTTGGGCCTATGTGCTACACAAATATGAGCAATGCTAACAATTGGCTTCACAGGTCTTAGGGGACTCACATAAGTGAGTCAATTTATCAAACGGGCAGTGTGGGGGGACTCTACCTCCAACCCTTCTTCCTTGATGCGCCCACTGTTATATATAATATTGATAACATTGGGATGGCCTCACAGGCCTCACAGGGGGTTGCATTGCTTGCAATGCAAGCAATGCACGGGCCCTGCCCCTCCTTCGGCGTTCCGTCGGACGGGTTCGGCTGTGGGGGCCTTGGGGGCAGAGCCCCCATGCAAAGCAACTGCCCCCAACTCGCTGAACGGGTTCGTTGGGATGGGGGCAGGGGCCCCCACACCCACAGCCCGTCTGACTGGGTTATAGGGGCAGGGGTCCCTACAGCCGAACACCAGTGAGGCCTCATTGACTGCTCCTCCCAGGCGTCTCAACGGTTGGGTGCTCTAGGCAAACATTTAAAAATGATGAGCAACAATTTGTGAAGTAGAGAAATTGCTCTCAATAAGTTGCGAAATCCTCAAAATTGAGCAAAATACTACCATACATCGGTCAATCTGTCATACATAAAACTGATTAAACTTAAAGGAATGGTCTTATCTAATCTCGAAATTCTTTTCTCGGCCTCTTCAGACATCAACCATGCTGCTCCCGATCTGATCGGGAACTGCCTATTTGATGTCGCGGAGGTCTCTGTAGGTCAACATTTTTATTGGCAACTTGGTGATTACCAGGTTCATGGGCAAGTTCTGCTAACCTCGTGGGTTGTTTTCGGAATTATAGCAACTTTGTCAATATTAGCGAACTCAAAACTCAAGGTTGAAACGCCGGAAGGATTACAAAATCTTACCGAATACATCACTGAATTCATTCGTGATTTGGCAAAGACCCAGATTGGAGAAGAAGAATATCTTACATGGGTTCCCTTCCTTGGAACTATTTTCCTCTTCATCTTTGTTTCTAATTGGTCCGGCGCGCTCTTTCCTTGGCGGCTAATTGAGCTGCCAAACGGCGAATTGGCAGCCCCAACAAATGACATTAACACTACCGTTGCGCTGGCGCTGTTGACCTCGATTGCATATTTCTACGCAGGCCTGCGGAAGAAAGGAATCGCCTATTTTAAACGGTACGTACAACCAGCTGCCTTCTTGTTGCCTATTAACATATTAGAGGATTTTACAAAGCCACTCTCCCTAAGCTTCCGTCTCTTCGGTAACATCTTGGCCGATGAGTTGGTAGTAGGTGTTTTAATTGCCTTAGTGCCGTTGGTTGTACCAATCCCATTGATGCTGTTAGGGCTCTTTACAAGTGCGATTCAAGCACTAGTGTTTGCGACCTTGGCCGGTGCTTACATTGGTGAATCTCTTGAAGGGCATTAACGGAAAAGGCTTTAACCTTTTGGTTACCTAGCTTACAGATTTAGATGTGGTTATGTTGTAGCCTTTTTTTTCTCTCCTAAGTGATAACTGGCCGCTAGCAGGGGAGTTGGGGGGGGCTTTGCCCCCCCCCTCGATGGCCCGGCCTCACAGGTGTTCGGCGTTCCGTCGGACGGGTGGCCACGAACCCCACGCACAGGTTTAAGGCTGGCATGCACCTAAATCAGATGAGCAGATAACCCACTCTTAGTATTTTTCCCACTACCCTGCTCACGTCTGATACAGTTTTTAGAACTATCTTTATTCGGTTAGCTTCTAGGCCTCACAGGAGGTTGGCTGTGGGGGCGTGCATTGCTTGATTACAAGCAATGCAACCCCCCAACTCGCTGAAGGCGTTGGTTGCCCACTCTTCAGTGAAATGCCGAACCTTTTCGACTAGGTTAGGGGCAGTTGCGTTACATGCGCCCCTCCACGAAGTGAGAGGGGTTGGGGTTCGTGGGGATGGGCGTGCATTGCTTGCCATGCAAGCAATGCAACCCCACAACCCGTGGATTGCAAGCAATGCAAGGCCGTGCATCCCGAAGGGCTCCGCCCTTGTATCCCGAAGGGATGCACGGGATGCAAGAGGGGGGAGTTGCTTTGCATGGGGTCCCTACCCCCAAGGCCCCTCCCCCTGCCCTACCCCCACGGCCCCAACAGCCGAACACCTATAAAGCTAGATCATCGAGCGGGCTGTAGGGCTCCGTCTCCATCCCAACGAACCACCGATCCACGGAAGGCATAGGTTCAGCGAAAATGTGATGCCAATTCCGAGAATCATGTTGTTGCTTATCTTAAGATCTCAGCCCTTCTTGTCGTATTGGAAGCCTGGTACGAGCTATTCAAAGCTTGTTGGTTTGGTTCGTTAACTCCTCAGTTGTAATTGACACATTCGCATATGTGAAGAGGGCCCCCTCGATGGCCTGGACTCACAGGTATTTAGCTATAAGAGCCCCATCCCCACGAATCCCCTTATCTGCATCGAGTATTTATCGATCAATTTAAGGATAAGTATAAATTGAGGTGGTCTAAGTGCTGTGGATAGAACCAGGCAAGAAATGGTCGTGTCCTGTCGACCCTGCGAAAGAAGCAAACGAAGGCCACCAAAAGCAATCTTAGCAAGCGTTGAGAAAGCCTGGTTGATCCACAATGAAAAATCTGTTTACTAGGAAGCCGATCCTCGTGCTCTATAGAGCATCGATATAACAGAGTTCCAACTTAAGTGTTGGTAATTGCTTATGTATGCAGACGAGCAGCTGGGCCACAGATTGGTTTTTTAGGCGAAGTGGGTAAAGTGGACGTTAGCGGCCCGTAACACACAGGGGGCTATGCAACTACTCATCGGCAGCTAAAGCTAATTTCAGTTGAGGCCCGTTGGACGAGCTGACACACAACCGAGCTGCATAAAATGGGTTCGATGGGATGGGGGCAGGGGGATGGGGGCAGGGGGATGGGGGCAGGGGCCCCCACACCCACACCCACAACCCGTTCAGCGAGTTAGGGGAAGGGCCCCTTATAGCCGAACACCTGTGAGACCTCAGATGAGATATCCTGGCGTCATAGGTGCAGAGGCCCACTTATAGGCTGGGCCTTACAGGCCTGGGGGGGCCAGGGCGTTTTGTCGGTCGAATCGGGGCCCCATCTCCAAAGTATTCCGTTGAACCTGCTCGGCATTTCGCTAAATGGCTCATAGGTCCTTAGATGCCCAAGCCCCACTAAGACGCTGATTAGTAATCGCCTCCATTTTTTGCCTGGACATAATGGGGGTTGCTTTATGGAGGAAGTTGCGCACGAAAGGTTCTTTCCACTCTTGAAAGATTAGGGTGTTTGGCAGGTTTTTGTTTCCAACCTATTTTTTGGTATTATATTCTTGATAACTAATTTAAAGAAAACTATTATGAACCCACTTGTTGCTGCTGCATCTGTTATTGCTGCTGGATTAGCTGTAGGTCTTGCTGCTATTGGCCCTGGAATGGGACAAGGCACAGCCGCTGGATATGCTGTAGAAGGAATTGCGCGCCAACCGGAAGCAGAAGGTAAGATTCGTGGTGCTCTATTGTTGAGCTTTGCTTTTATGGAATCGTTGACTATTTATGGCTTAGTTGTTGCATTGGCTTTGCTTTTTGCGAACCCTTTTGCGTCGTAACGGACAGGGAAATCAACTAAGGTTGCACAAGCTCTTGCCCCCATCTTAGGGTGGCACAATAGGTGGCGGACAGCACCTTCTCAAGCACCGGCTGTTGAGTGGGGGCTTGAGGACCATTGCGCCCACTGTTATATGGAATATAACATTGATGTAGCGGAAAGCCGAAACATCCAATCAACCCCATTGGTCCCTTCACTGGTCTTGCATCCCGAAGGGATGCACGACCAGGCCTCAAAGGTGTTCAACGAAACAGCAAACAGGTTGCAGGTGGAGTTAATAATCTGGTGATATTCCGTTTTACACCAATGTTGGGCCATCTACACTGGGCATGCATTGCTCGGCAATGCAAAGCGCCCACTGTTATATGGACTATAACATTGGGTTCCAGGTATTGCCCGGCAATGCGAAGGTTTTCTAGGTATTGCCCGGCAATGCAAGGGCTTTCTTATCAATGTTATATTCCATATAACAGGGGGCGCCATGTTGTTGAGTAGGCGGCTGAATCAATTCGTAATTGGTAGATCTCTAGGCATCGGAGGCTTTTATGCAAGTGCAAGATCTTGTTTTCTTGATGGCATTACCTGAGCAACCAGAGGTTGTGCATGAAGGGTTTGGCTTCAATGGAAACATATTAGAAACAAATATTGTAAATTTATCGGTGGTAATAGGCATCGTCGTCTCTTTTGGGGGCGATGCTCTCCGCTCTCTGTTAGAGAATCGTCGACAGACAGTTTTAGCAACTCTCGAGCAGGCAAACGAGAGAGCCCGAGAGGCAAAACAGCGATTGGAAGAAGCTGCGTCGCAACTAGAGTTTGCTGAGAAAAAGGCAGCGGAAATCCGTCAACAAGGGAGTGCGGCGGCCGAGAAGGAGAAGAGCGACTTGTTGGCCCAAGCTGAGCAAGACATAGCCCGGTTAGAAAGCACAAAGGAAGAGACACTGGCTCTTCAGCAGCAAAAAGCTGTTGCGCAGGTGTCCCAGCAAGTAGTAGCCTTGGCCTTGAATCGGGTACGGGACAAACTAACGAGTCGATTGGACGCTACTTTCCACCAATCTGTAAACAGTTTCAACATCGTTCTCTTTACAAATTACAAACCGGTCTAATCGTTTAGCGAGTTGGGGGCAGTTGCTTTGCATGCGCCCCTCCACGAAGTGAGAGGGGTGTGGGGGGGTTTCGCCCCCCCAACTACCCCCAAGGCCCCCATAGCCAAACCTGTTCAACGAGTTGGGGGGCGTTCATTGCTTGCATGCAAGCAATGCACGCCCCCCACAGCTGAACCCGTTTAGCGAAACGGCGAAGGAGGGGCAGGGGATGGGGCGTGCATTGCTTGCATGGCAAGCAATGCAACCCCCACAGTGCATTGCTTGCATGGCAAGCAATGCAACCCCCACAGTGCATTGCTTGCATGGCAAGCAATGCAACCCGTCCGACGGAACGCCTTGGGGGGGCTGGGCGTGCATTGCTTTGCAATGCAACCCCGGGAACACCTGTGAGGCCTGGGAGGCCTAAAAAGCCAATTCCAGTAGCGATTTAAAAGATTTGGAGTCTGCGAATGGTTAAAATAAGACCGGACGAAATAAGTAGTATTATTCGTCAACAAATTGAGCAATACAATTTAGAAGTTAAGGTAGTAAACGTTGGTACGGTTTTTCAAGTAGGAGACGGGATTGCACGAATCTACGGTCTAGAAAAGGTGATGGCTGGTGAGCTCCTCGAATTTGAGGATGGAACTGTTGGCATCGCGCTCAACCTCGAGTCGAAAAACGTTGGGGCCGTGCTTATGGGTGAGGGCCTAACCGTGCAGGAAGGGACTTCTGTACGAGGAACCGGCAAGATTGCACAGATTCCCGTAGGTGAAGGATACCTGGGCCGAGTTGTTAACGCGTTAGCCCGCCCAATCGACGGAAAAGGGGAGATCCCATCTTCTGAAACCCGGTTGATTGAATCTGGTGCACCAGGCATTATCTCTCGTCGCTCCGTTTATGAGCCATTGCAAACTGGTCTTCTAGCAATTGATGCTATGATCCCAATTGGCCGTGGGCAGCGCGAGCTTATCATTGGAGACCGCCAAACCGGTAAAACTGCTGTAGCTGTAGACACCATTCTAAACCAAAAAGGGAAGGGAGTTGTATGTGTCTATGTAGCCATTGGTCAAAGAGCTTCCTCTATTGCTCAAGTATTGAACACCCTTCAAGAGCGTGGAGCGATGGAATACACGGTTATTGTAGCCGCGCCAGCTGACTCACCAGCGACTCTGCAGTATCTTGCTCCGTACACCGGTGCAGCTATTGCTGAATACTTTATGTATAATGGGCGCCACACCCTTGCCATCTACGATGACTTGTCCAAACAGGCCCAAGCTTATCGTGAGATGTCACTATTGTTACGCCGTCCTCCCGGTCGTGAGGCATACCCGGGTGATGTATTCTACTTACACTCCCGTCTTTTGGAACGAGCTGCAAAACTTAGTGACAAATTAGGTGGTGGAAGCATGACGGCATTGCCGATCGTAGAAACACAAGAAGGAGACGTTTCTGCTTACATCCCAACAAATGTTATCTCGATTACCGATGGACAGATCTTTTTGTCAGGTGATATCTTCAATGCTGGTGTGCGCCCAGCAATCAACGTAGGTATCTCAGTTTCTCGAGTTGGATCTGCAGCTCAACCGAAGGCAATGAAGAAGGTAGCCGGTAAACTAAAGCTAGAACTGGCCCAATTTGCAGAGTTGGAGGCATTTTCGCAGTTTGCCTCTGATTTGGACCAAGCTACACAGAATCAGCTTGCTAGGGGTCAGCGCTTGCGTGAACTTTTGAAACAAGCGCAAGCTTCCCCACTTTCAGTGGAAGATCAGGTCGCTAGCATCTATGCTGGAACAAATGGCTATCTCGACAAGTTTCAAGTGGAGCAGGTGCGACCTTTCCTTATAGGGTTGCGCCAATTCTTAGCAGCCAGAAAGGCGGAGTATGGGGAGATTATCCGCTCAACTAACACCTTTGATGACAAAGCTGAGAAATTGCTCGTAGAAGCCATTAAGGAGTATTCAGAAGAGTTCTTGGCGAGTGCCAAGTAGCTCCACACAAGCTCGGTGGTCTCACAAAGTCGCTAAGGCCTATAGGGCCAAGGCCGTCTGCGCGGATTGCACAGTTTCATCCTTCAAGGAATGTATTGTAAAGAAATCCACGCCTTTCGAGACCCCAACCCGTCCCACTCAGGGCCATCCCATCGATGGCCCTGCTGTCTTTAAGCGCTATCATACCACGGTGGGCAGCAAGCGAAGCGCTGCCCCCCAGATAGGCGGACCTGACAGAGGTCTCCCAAGCCTCCGAGGGTTCGGCCGTGGGGCCTTGGGGTTCGTTGGCCACCCGTCCGATGGAACGCCTTGGGGGGGGCTAGGCGTGCATTGCGAAGCAATGCAACCCCGGGAACACCTGTGAGGCCAGGCCATCGAGGGGGGCAGGCCTCACAGGGGTTCGGCGTATCGCTGAACGGTAGGGGGAGGAGCCCCTCCCCCCCTCTTGCATTGCTTGCAATGCAAGGTTCGATGGGATGGGCCCCGCAGGGGCCCACAGCCCGTCCGAAGGAACGCCTTGAGGGGGCTGGGCGTGCATTGCTTTGCAATGCAACCCCGGGAACACCTGTGAGGCCTGGCCAAGGTCGGGGTTGTGGGGGGTTGCATTGCTTGCCGTGCAAGCAATGCACGGCAGTTGGGGGGCGAAGCTCACCCACACCCCATGCAAAGCAACTGCCCCCAATTCGCTGAACGGGTGACCAACGAACCCACGTGCCAAGGTACTCGTTGGCGATGGGCAAATCGGTGACACTTGTTTGAAAGCTTTCTCTCGACGTTAGCTACGTGGTGCCATTAATGAAGGCAGCAAGCTGGTGTGATCCCTTTGATCCAAACGTCGTGTAATCTATTTGTCGCTACTGGGGAATAGGCAGGACACGAAGCCGCTCATCTTTAGCCCTTGTGACGGAATGGTAGACGTGCCGCGTTGAGGTCGCGGTGTTTAGCGACGTATCGGTTCAAGTCCGATCAAGGGCAAAATTGTATTCGTTAGTTAAGACATGCCTGCAGGCAGTGCAGAGCCAGGAAACCAAGCACATTTGTGTAACTCTGCCCCAATTCGATGAACGAACGGGCTGTGATGTGGGGCCTCTTCCCCATCCCGACGAATCCCCTCGATGGCTTGGTGTTCGACTGAAGGGGCCTTGAGGGAAGGGGAGGGCCCTCGATGGCCTTGCATTGCTTGCAATGCACGGGTTCGATGGGATGGGGGCAGGGGGATGGGGGCAGGGGCCCCCACACCCACAACCCGTCCAACGGAACGCCTTGGGGTTCGATGGGATGGGGCAGTTGGGGTTCGTGGGCCACCCCCGGCCATCGAGGGGGGGGCTCTGCGTGGGGGTAGGGGCCCCCATGCGAAGCAACCCCCATGCCCCACAACCCCCGGCCATCGAGGGGGAGGCTAGGCGTGCATTGCTTTGCAATGCAACCCCGGGAACACTTGTGAGGCCTGGCCCAGGTCGGGGTTGTGGGGGGTTGCATTGCTTGCCGTGCAAGCAATGCACGGCAGTTGGGGGGGGCGAAGCCCACCCACACCCCATGCAAAGCAACTGCCCCCATCCCCTCTCACTTCGTGGAGGGGCGCAATGTTATATTCCATATAACAGTGGGCGCAACGAACCCCAAGGGGGCAACACCTCTTTAGCTTGATGTAATGCGCAATTTAACAATTAATCAAGCCAATTCAGAGAAGCGCCAAATCCGTCCAGTGGAACGCCTCGGGGGGGGCTGGGCCCCCCCCCAAGGGCACCTTGTGAAGCCTGCGATAAGACTGCGAGAAGGCTGTAAAGCCTTGTAAAGCCAATGAGGCTTGTCAGAGGGCTTAAACGGCTAGCGGCTCAGTCTGTTGTGTGTTGTGATTATGTAGGGAGTCCACTGCGTAATTTGCTTATGGGGCAAATCCCTTAGGCATTAGCTAGGTTGATTGCCCATGCAATGTCTAAGTTTATCAGAAGGGGCCTAGAGGCGACTTGCCAAATGCAATTGGTCTCCTTTTCCTAGTAATTGCTTTGGCATATTGTGTGCTGAAGGGTATAATATATGTTAAAAAGGATTCTAGCGTGAGATTAGCTTCCCAATTCCATCTTGGTCGGGTTATCCTGCTTCCTGTGTCGAATTAGCGGTGCCCAATAAGCAAAAACGGTAGAAGCTGGCTTTGCGAGAGTCTCCCTCACCTCACTTCAACAGTTGCTCTTCTTCATCCTGTGGTCAATCTGCTTTGGATGAAATCAGCAGCAAATTGAGAATTTACTCAATTGTTGAATACAATGCGGAATGGGGGGGCGAAGCCCCTCCATGACAGCTTTCTACCTACCACCTACAGTTGTTAGGTAGAAGAGCATTGCGTGAAGAGGCTTATCAAACTTCATAGAGAATAGATTTGTAATTTATGGCTTTCTTACTAGCAAAATTGCCTGAAGCGTACGCACCTTTTGATCCTATTGTAGACGTATTGCCAATCATCCCTGTACTCTTTTTGCTTTTAGCTTTTGTTTGGCAAGCATCTGTCAGCTTTAGATAACGGAGCAGTCTAACCCGTCCGACGAAACGCCTTGGGGGGGGCTGGGCCCCCCCCGGGAACATCTGTGCGAGCTCGTTACCCTGATCCTAGAGGCTTCATAGGAGTTCAACGGTTAGCTGAACGGGTTCGATGCTTCGCTGAATATTAGGTGCTTCATTGAAGCGAGTGGACGATGCCTCTGTGTTGTATAGATGTGCCAACCTCTTTCTCAACCGTCTTTCTAGCCGACCGAGAGGAGATATGCCTTGAGCCCCTGGGGGGGCGCAGCCCCCCCCCGGAAACAACAGGAACATGCATCGGCAATTGCTCGAATACCTTTCTTCCCAATAATCAGCAACACTGCCCTTCCATTTAGAAAAACCAGAAATTATGCCACTGTCTGACAGTCAAATATTTATAGCACTCTTTATTGCTTTGCTTACTGGCATCTTGGCAGTTCGCCTAGGCCTTGAGCTCTACAGCTAATCGCTCAAGTTCTAGCATCTCCAAAAATAGGCCTCACAGGGGGTTGCATTGCTTGCAATGCAACCCCCTGTGAGGCCTCGGGATAAAAACTCCGCCTATGGACCCCTCAGTTCAAAGGTGATGGGGCCCTTCCGTCAAACTCGCGTCTCTATTTTGCCCCTTCCGAAGTGTAGACACGTTGTTTGCTGTATCCCCTCCCCGCTACCAATGTTATATTCCATCTAACAGTGGGCGCATAGAGAGGGCTACCCTCTCGTTTAGTTGTTAACCAAGTAACACTATGAATCTTGAAATCGTTTTCCAATTAGCGGCAATCCTTTTTGTTTTTGCTGCAGGTCCGCTTGTTATTATCTTACTAGCTAGCCGCAGTGGCAATCTTTAAGTGCTGGTACCCCTACAGCGGGGTGCCCTCCCTTCTTTGAACAAGTCGAGGTTGAGGTAAACGCTCCATTACTTAGAGGTGATGGAGCGTTTACTTCAGTGCTACAGATCCTCAAGCAAACTTTGCAAGAGTCTCCCTCAGTACCTAGTGTTTGCCCGCATAGAGTTAAGTTTTTTAGAGGTAATAAGGAGACACTCAAAGAAAATTTGAGGAGACACTCAAAGAAAATTTGAGGAGACACTCAATGGTAGCTGCGCAGCTTATAAACTATTTAATCTAATACCAAAAAGAAAATTTGAAATGCAGGTGGCAGAGGGCTATATATTATAGCAGCAAGGTATTCAAAACAAATAGTCTTCTTTGTAATCCTTAAGGGGTTTGCTCGGGAGCGGGTCGATCTTGTGGAACTGGAAACAGCTAATCTTCTTACGGCATATCTCCTCTTAATATCTTAAGAGTCTACCTCTTAATATTTTAAGAGTCTAAATTGCCGAGCAAGAGTTTTCCAAGTTGTTCCAGCAAATTTGTTATGAAATCCTTATTATGACTGCTATCTTAGAAAGACGTGAAAGCGCTAGCCTATGGGCACGCTTCTGTGAATGGGTTACAAGCACTGAAAACCGCCTTTACATCGGTTGGTTTGGTGTTCTAATGATCCCTACTCTTTTGACTGCAACTTCTGTATTCATCATTGCTTTTGTTGCTGCTCCTCCTGTAGACATTAATTAAAATCGGTGTCCCTCATCCGCAAGGATGTTGACGAAACTGGGTGAATTGCTGGAACCCGAAAGGCGATCAGCAGCCAAGCCAAGAATGGGTGAGGCCCCTTTATCTTGTATCACTTTGTGCTCTATTAGAAATAGGATCGGTTCTCAAGTTCTTGGAAGGTTCAGAGACTAGAAAGTGAGTCCCAACAATAACCTTTCACAAGCGCCCAGCCCCTTCTTAAGGATGTCTTTAGCAAAGAGAAATCCTACAGCAGTCGAAGAAGGGTGAAGATATAGTCCACACATTTATAGGTTTTATGGAACTCTCCTTCACCGAGATTGAAATAGCTTGGCTTGCCGGCTTAATTGAAGGGGAAGGAAGCTTTGGCTTAGATGCTCGGTCAGCGAAACGATACAAGGTTTCTACGGCACCCCCGTCTCCTTACCTGAGAATTGCAATGACCGACCAAGACATCATCGAGCGCGTAAGCAAGCTTGTCAAGAAGACGTATTTCTCTCCTAAACGTCGTACTGTAACAGAGAAACAAGTCTACATTGTTCACGTTGGTGATCGGGCAACCCTCAGCAGGGTTCTACCTCAGCTCTTTCCACACTTTGGGAAACGTCGTCAACAAGCTGTTCAGAAGTGTCTTGATGCATTAGATGACTGGGAGGTGTGGTACGCTGCTGGAAACCGTGGCGAGATGGCAAAGCAAGGCGTGTTGTCAAAAAAACCTATGGCATCTAAGTCGTTTGATATGATGCCACCTGATGTCCTTAAAGACATTTTGTAAATGTTCCGCGACGGTATCCGTGAGCCAGTATCTGGTTCTCTACTTTACGGCAACAACATCATCTCTGGTGCAGTTGTTCCTACTTCAAACGCGATCGGTTTGCATTTTTACCCTATTTGGGAAGCTGCTTCACTAGACGAATGGCTTTACAACGGTGGTCCTTACCAACTAATCGTTTGCCACTTCTTCCTAGGCATCTGCTGCTACATGGGTCGTGAGTGGGAACTTTCTTTCCGCTTAGGTATGCGTCCTTGGATCGCTGTAGCTTACTCTGCACCAGTTGCAGCTGCTACTGCTGTATTCATCATCTACCCAATCGGTCAAGGTTCATTCTCAGACGGTATGCCTTTGGGTGAATAGAAACGCCCCGTCTTGGCGCAAGTCAAGAATGAAAACTCGCTTAAACGGAAAATCTCCAAAAAAAGTGGACAATTCCGTGCTAAATGAATCAACTACTTGGGAGAGGAAACAAACCCTCTCAAATGAAGCTAGAGGCTGGTAAATTGCCTGGTCTTTATATGATCCATTGCAAAATAAATGATTATCGTTATTATGGCGAATCTGACAATGTATCCGGTAGAATAGCTTCTCACAAGTCTATGCTTCGCAGAAAAATTCACCCAAACACGGCCCTTCAATCTGACTGGAATCTTTTAACCGAAGACTCCTTTCAGTTTGTTGTACTTTATATGGGAGAAGATTGGACCGCAAGAAAGGCTCGATTGGACATGGAATCTAGTTTGATCGTAAAAGATATTGAAAGAGTTTATAACTGTTTTGATAGCTTTGAGAAGAGAACTGGAGAACAAAATCCATTTTATAAGAGAAGACATTCTGAAAAGACTAGACGACTTCAGAGCAAGGCGAAAAAGGGAATTCCAAACGACCTCCTCGGCACAAAGATATCTATTAACGGACAGGAATTTCCTAGTATAGCACAGGCCTCACGGGCTTTGGGACATGCAAGGAAAACAATTAGAATGAGGGTGAATTCCCTTGATTATTCAGATTGGTTCATCATCATTGATGACCACTCTCCTTCCGCTGAGAAATGATTGAGCTGTAGTGGAATGATCCCCCAGAGGGGGACCCTAAATCACACCGAGCTAGTAGTTGATTTTTAAATGCCTAACGACTATCCCAATGGGAGTAGGGGAAATGCGTTCCCCGAAATGGTGAGTGGCCACACTGCTGTGTGGTTAATGATATAGTCTGATCCCACTAGTAATAATGGGCTGGGTAATAGTCCCGGGCAAGGTGTCGCGATCCTTGTCGAACATAAATGATTTCTGGTACTTTCAACTTCATAAACTAAATTGTGACTTCATGCAGTGATGCATGTCGAAAATCGGGTGAACTGATGGAAACCTAACCTGCTCAATCTTTTGCTGCTTTACTCAATAAAAGCAACAAAGTCCTTAAAGCTATCTAAAATGTGAGAAATGTCACGTAGATTAACCAAAAGAGAGAGAGCTTTAAAAGCCGCAGATCGTGAACACTTGCTGTTGGTATTTCCCGAGAATTACAAATCCGTTGACAATAAAATCAAACTCAAATGTTTGGGATGTCAGTACGATTGGGAAACGACCGTCCGGTCTTATCTTAACAGCAAGAATGGATGTAAATCTTGCAAAGCAAAGATTATATCTTATACACAAACCGGAAAAAAGGTAAGTGAAGCTACTCGATCTTTGATTGACGAAAAAGCTTCACAAAGACCAGGCTCCTTACTTGGAGTGACAGGTGCAAAACATCCTGCCTGGAAAGGTGGATATGGCCGTGACAAGATTCAACAATCTAACAAAGATTTTGAGTGGAAAAATGCGGTCAAGAAGCGATGTCACTACATGTGTATAGTCACAAGCAAGCAAAAGAACCTCGAATGCCATCACCTTGACGGTTGGAATCTTTTCCCAAGCAAGCGTTACGACCCTTCAAATGGTGTCTGTCTTCACAAGAGCATCAACAAGATGTTTCATGATGCAAACAAATATGGCAATAACACTGAGCGGCAGTTTGCGGCTTTTCTCTTTAATGGTTTTCAGTTAGATTGGCAAAAGATTAAAATAGATTTGCAGCAAGGTAATCATCAGCCAAGTCCTCCAAAGAGTTCTTTATTCCAAGCTTTAGATGAGGCGCAAGACCTACCTTCAAGTAGAGTCTTGTTCCCCGCATCAAAGCTTGTAGAAGAAGAGGTAGGAGGAAAGGTTCAGAGACTAGAAGGTGAGGAACTCAACCAATAACCCTTCCACGAGCGCCCGACATCTTTAGCGGTGGCCTTTAAAGAAGGCCCCCATGAAAACCTTCCGTAAGCGGTGCTAAAGATGATGATATAGTCCGACACTCCGTAGAAATGCGGAGAGCAAGGGATAAAGAGCCCTTCATCCACAGATGGATTGTTTTCCAAGCTGAGCACAACATCCTTATGCACCCTTTCCACATGTTAGGTGTTGCTGGTGTGTTTGGTGGTTCACTTTTCTCAGCAATGCACGGTTCATTGGTAACTTCATCTCTTATCCGTGAAACTACTGAGAACGAATCTGCTAACGCTGGTTACAAGTTCGGTCAAGAAGAAGAAACTTACAACATTGTTGCTGCACACGGTTACTTTGGTCGTCTAATCTTCCAATACGCTTCGTTCAACAACTCTCGTTCTCTTCACTTCTTCCTTGCTGCATGGCCTGTAGTTGGTATCTGGTTTACTGCTCTTGGTATCTCTACCATGGCATTCAACCTTAACGGGTTCAACTTCAACCAGTCAGTTGTAGACTCTCAAGGCCGTGTAATCAACACTTGGGGTGACATCATCAACCGTGCTAACCTAGGTATGGAAGTAATGCACGAGCGTAACGCTCACAACTTCCCACTAGACTTGGCATCAGTTGAAGCTCCAGCTGTAAACGGCTAGTCTCCAGCCTTGTCATGCATCTCTGATGCGTGACGGCCGGGAAGATACATAAAAGAATAGTGGAGGTTGGGGGAGGGGCATGGGGGGGCTCTGCCCCCCCCCTCAGCTCCCCCAACCTCCACTATTCTTTACCACTTAACCTAACCGCTAATACAACCTCCGTTTTCTATTTAAGAGTGATACGCTCTTTTAGTCAGCTTGGATTAATAATTCATCCGTAAGATAGGTATTTATGTTTTTCATCTTTTCGCTCACATCCGGTATCATTGAACAGCGTTAAGTAAGGATAGCGTCGTCTCCCTTCGCAAAGCCTTTACGGAAAAGATTGAGAAGTTCCATCTGTCAGTTAGGAACCTGATGGATAAGCCAGAAGTGGTGGAGAATTTGGGTGATGAGGTGGCTGCCCAGGAAGCAGACCAGATGAACCCCCCTAGCCAGCCCTCTGCCCCTGTCCTGGACCCTTCTGAGAAGGTAGAGGCCTCTAGCCAGCCCCCCATGATGACCCCTGACATGGTGATCCTGCCAAGAGAGAAGAAGGTCTGGTTGAGAAAGGTCGGGGAGGACTTAGAGGAATGGGCAGTCTGCGAGGCTGACCTGATGTCCTACAAGCCGATCCGAGAGGCATGGACGGAGGCGGTCAAGATCAAACGGAACATCGAGCAGGAGATCGCGGTGGCCTGCTCCCAAATAGCGGCGTCGCAAGAGACGATGCTAGAGAAGCAGGACATTACCACAGATAAGGTTCATCGGCTGACGGAGATTGTTGAGAACCTCAGGGCCAGTCTCGAAAAGAAAAAGAAGAAGCGTAAAGCGACGAGGCCGCTTCGAGATGGAATAAGTTTTGAAATGTACCAAGAGTTGATGAAGATCCCAGCTCCTCGATACACGCCTCATGCGCATGGAGAACGGGCAAGGCGGCGTATCGTTTAGACGTTTCTCTACTACACGGGGGCACGTATCAACGAGTTGCGTAGAATTACCCACGAGGACCTGCTAGGCGTGATCCGCAATGTCCGATTAAAGCTTGTGTTGCACAAGCAAAACGATGCGATAGTGAGGATTGTAGCCACGGCTGGACGCAAGGCGATGAAAAAGCTTATCCCGGAGATGGACTTCTTATTCGGGGAACACGGGTTCAAGATTTTAGGGCAGTCCACTAGAAAACCCGGGGAAAAAATGAATGAGAAATCCTGGATCACTTACGTAAACAAAGAGATTACGGAGAAGCAGAAAGCTATGAAGATAAACGGGGTGTTGTCGTCTCATTCCTTTAGGGTTGGCTTCATAACCCGGCATTTGAAACACGCGGAGAGCCACATGGTTTCGAAGCTAGTAGGGCACAAGGACCTGGGAACCACCCTCAAGTACAACCGGTACCCGGTTAATGAAGAGAAAGAACGTGAGGTCCTGGACAGGGGGTATAAAGATCAGCCATCGGTGGAATAAAATGGTTTCAGTGGAGAAGGATTTAACACATCCTGCCAAAGGCACATATTATGTTTATCTGTAAGATCTAAACAAACTTTTAGACGTATTAGTGGGGGTATTGGCGGATAAATCAAAAAAACCTTACAGGGGCTACTCTTTTTGAGGTTTTTGGCTCCTTTAAGCTTTTGGTGGCGTTGGCGGATGTAGCGGACAATGTGTTTAACTAATCAACGGTAGACAAAGTCTACCAGTCCTCTCCTGCCCCTGACGAAGTTTTTTTCGGTTAACGCAACGTTGGGGGTATTGGCGGATATGGGGGATAAACCTCATAAAATTGAGGTATCGACGCGCAAAAGGGGAGGCTAAGATTCCAATCCATCCGCCTAGGGGAACTGGGGGGGTTGGTGGCAATTCCCAAGGGCCCAAGGCAGGTGCTAGGGAGACGGTGTCAGGCCAGACAACCTCGCACTGTTAGTGAGGGGTGAGTGGGCCGAGGTAGCGGGAGAGGCTTATCTGCGATGGGCACGTTAGGCCTAGGGTGCGGAATAGGCAAGGCGTGGTAGGCCTAAAATCCGCTCTAAGCCCGATGGGCCTAAGGGACGAGAGAAGCGGGGGCTGGTAGGCCGAGGGTACGCGAAAAGCCTGATAGGCGTAAGGTAAATGCTAGGCAACACCTGGTAGGCCCAGGGTACGTCAGCGGCCTAAGGGACAAGGGCAAGCATCCATTTTCATAAAAACTGGGACCGGGGAGCCAGCCTAAGGTAAGCCCCTCGACCCCTAGGATCGATGAGAGGCAAGCCGGCACGAGCCTAGGCTCCGTGAAAAGCAATAGGGTATACCCCTAGGGTATTGGTGGGTAGGCCCAGGAGACGAGATAGGGAAGCCTAGGAGACGTGCAAAGCTTAAGGGGTACGGGCGCGCATCCATTTTCATAAAAAATGGGACTGTCGAGCCAGCCTAGGACCTGAAAGCGTGGGTTAGCTGGTAAGTGTAGGAGGGGCAATAGATGGCCCTGAGAGGTGCGACACGCCTAGACGTGTGGCTTAAGAGAGCGGGGGCCTTTAGTAGGCCTAGGAGACGCGATAGAGAAGGCCTAAGTGGCCTAGGGTAAGAGGGAAGCTTGGGCGTGGGAGATGTAAGCGTTGGCTGGTTGATAGGCCTAGGAGGCGTGCTAGGCGGATCAAGGGGGTTGACGGGTAGGCGCGGTAGGTCTAGGATAGGTTGTAGGGAGAAACGCATTTCCCTGTCACCCAGCCCGAGCATAAGGCCAGGCGTATCACGCCTGTCGGGCCCAAGGATAAGTGGTAAAGGTAATTGGCAAGGGCGTAAATCCATTTCTTCTGAAATGGTAGGCCCCTTGCGATGTAATTGTAATGGAGTTGTACATGGAATCAAAGACACTTAAAATCTAAAATAGACAACCGTTTCGCGTTAGCGCAAGAAAGGTTTTCCTGACGTATAGCCAAGTTCCTGTGGAACTGGCTGCTGATTCGGTTATGGAGCAACTTTTCCTGAAGATACCTGTATATCAGTATGTGATAGGGCGGGAAGACGATGAGGACGGTGGAAAGCATTTCCACGTCATTTTAATTTCAACGAGTAAACTAGACATTCGTTCTGCTTGGAAATTCGATATTGAATTCGAAGAAGCAACTTATAAATGCAATATTAGTGGGATAAAAAACCTGACTGCGGCTATCAAGTACGTGTGTAAACATGGGAATTACAAAACAAACATAAAAAATCTTTCCGACGGGGATGTCGTGCCTTTACCTCAATATCTGGGGGCTATGAACAGGGAAATAGGGGTGAAAAAAAACCCTCAAATTTTACAATGAGAATTACGGTGCCTTGGTGATGGGAGGGAGAAGTTTAGTAAATATAGAGAAATATCTGAACTGTCTCTTAAAGTTAAACGCCGAGGATTCATTAGAGGAGACAGTAGTTACTCCGTTTCAAACAACCGATTTTCAACAGCTACCAGCAATTGAAAAATGGAAAGAAAATGGCTTCAAATCCACGTTGATATTGGTAGGCCCCCCTGGCTGCGGCAAAACTCAATTCGTGAAGGCTTTAGCGTGTGAAAACAACTGACGCATGTTAAGAGTTAACCATCGAGAAGGCCTTAAACAGTTGACCTTTGAACATACCGCTATTTTCTTAGACGATCTATCTCTTGAAGACATAGATGAACAGGTACTTTTATCTCTTCTCGAAAGTAACGACGCGAGAACTATTCGGGTTCTGCACGGTTCTATGATTAAAAGTAAAGATCTTGTAAAGGAAAGATCTTGTAAAGGAAAGATCTTGTAAAGGAAAGATCTTGTAAAGGAAAGATCTTGTAAAGGAAAGATCTTGTAAAGGAAAGATCTTGTACAGATATTTGCCTTTAATAAGAAATTATTTCTAGAAATAAGCCCTAAGTTAGGGAGAGGGGAGTTTTTAAGAAGATGTATTATTGCGCAAATACCTTCTGATTTTATCGTTACTGTGAATGTGACAAATAACTATCAAATTAATGTTCATAACCACATTTACAACAATCCAGAAACGATGCGGAATGGGGGGGCGAAGCCCCTCCATGAAAGCAAACAAACAAACGATCATGGATATCGAAAATTCAAACGATTAAGCTGCCAGCAACGGTACAACCGTCAATCTTCAAATCCAACTGGCTCCAAAAAAGCGTTGTAAGACGTATTGATTCCGCTAGGCGGCGCAGGGTTGAAAAGAGTGCCCGGTGAAGGTTTCTATCCCAGGTGGCACTTCCGACCCCGCGAGGCACCAAGCTTAAATAAAATAGGACAACATCCTACTGTGTAGAGTACTGTTCGGTTTACCCCAAAGAAGCTGGATACAGCTGTTTTCTTTGTCTCTGCTTCCCCCCCCCCCCCTTTCCTAAAGAAAGGAGGGGGAAGCAGAGAGACAAGGCCCTGCAACGATTACCCCTTAAATTAGGAGATTTAAAGGATGGAAAACAACCTGTTCAACAGGAAGCTTTATAGCATTGAAACTGAGGTATTTCCGCCACGCACGCCACCACCCCCTAAGAAGAGGGTAAGCGGCTTGCCTGAAGAACCAAACCGAGAGAACTTTATGTTGATTCGGCCTGACACAGAAGTAAAAAAGTATTCGGAGGTGGAGACCTTGGAGCAGAGGTTGAAGAAGAGGAGAGTGGAAAATTGGCGAAGACCTTATCAACCGAAGCTTGCCAAGGAGAGGGATCAACAACAGTACATAGCAGTTCCCTCGATGCCTCTGCCCAAGCTAAAACCGATCAAATACCGGCTGACCTCAAACGTTTACTTAGCAGCGGCATTGTTTTTGGGCGCCTATTTTCACAGACTAGGATGGCTGATAGGCGGGTGATCAGGCCGACAATCGACCCATCGGGCTTCCCCCGGTGGGATCACCGTTCCGCCCACTATCGAGAGCAGTACCTCAACAACATCTTCGGCCCCCCCGACCGTAATGTTTGATACCTAACCATCATCGACGGCCCTCTTGACTAGACGGGGGGCCGCATCTTGTTATTTACAACAAAGAAACGCCGTATGAACGAACCACAGAAGCCCGACCCCTTAGATATGAACAGTTTCAACTACTGGGGCTGTGATATTAGCAAACTGGATCCAGAGACTGTTCGCAGCTGTGCACGATTGGAGGAGCTTACGAGAAGGGATAAGACTTGCATTGATCTGGAACAGATGAGTTGATCTGGAACAGATGAGTTGATCTGGAACAGATGAGTTGATCTGGAACAGATGAGTTGATCTGGAACAGATGAGTTGATCTGGAACAGATGAGTTGATCTGGAACAGATGAGTTGATCTGGAACAGATGAGTTGATCTGGAACAGATGAGTTGATCTGGAACAGATGAGAGACGTGTTTATGAATATCGCGCGGGGTAGGTTTTGTCCTTCTTCGAACAGCCTTGATCTCATGAATATGATAATAACCATCCTCTATCTTGATATGAGGGATCTGGAAAGGAGCAAGGACACCGATTTGATCCTCATTTATAATAACTAAAATTTGATACGTTCTTTAATTCCAGCCATTCCTTCTTAGGAGTTCACAACTTCCTTTCAATTTGGATGTGCTGATATAAATTAACACAGAACATGCACCAACCTGATCACTGAGAAGTTGAGCTGCCGTCTAAAGACAAATTCATGCGTAAAAACGAGAGTTTTCTGTTATAATACTAAGTATTGGTAGCCTACAATCATTTTGTTTTCTTCAGGCCTATGTTAACTTTAAAGATTTTCGTTTACACTGTTGTAACCTTCTTCGTTTCTCTCTTTCTTTTTGGCTTCCTTTCTAACGACCCTGCCCGCAACCCCAATGATCGATAGATCAAACACGATAGGAGGGTCGAAGGTAGCTGCGATCTTTCCATCAGCTTGAGGCTCATTGGCTACTCCGACCTTAGACAGGCGCTGTTGGGCCCCTTTCCCCTCGATGGGTTGGCCACATAGGCCTGGTCATCGAAGGGGCAGCTGCTTTGCATGCACCCCTCCACGAAGTGAGAGGGTTTGGGGTTCGTTGGGATGGGGGCAGTTGCTTTGCATGGGGTGTGGGTGGGCTTCGCCCCCCCAACTGCCGTGCATTGCTTGCACGGCAAGCAATGCAACTCCCCACAACCCCGACCTTGGCCAGGCCTCACAGGTGTTCCCGGGGTTGCATTGCAAAGCAATGCACGCCCAGCCCCCCCTCGATGGCCGGGGGTTGTGGGGCGTGGGGGTTGCTTCGCATGGGGGCCCCTACCCCCACGCAGAGCCCCCCCCCCCTCGATGGCCTGGCCTCACAGGTGTTCGGCGTTCCGTCGGACGGGTGGCCCACGAACCCCAACTGCCCCATCCCATCGAACCCCAAGGCGTTTCGCTGAACGGGTTGTGGGTGTGGGGGCCCCTGCCCCCATCCCCCTGCCCCCATCCCATCGAACCCGTGCATTGCAAGCAATGCAAGGCCGTGCATCCCGAAGGGCTCCGCCCTTGCATCCCGAAGGGATGCACGGGATGCAAGAGGGGGGAGTTGGGGGGGCGTAGCCTCCCCACGCCCCTCCCCCTACCCGCATAGGTCCCCCACAGCCGAACCGCTGTAAGGCCTGTTCGTACAACAGAGTGGCAAATTCCAAAGAGACCTGTGAGACCTTTTTCACAAGAGAATTCTACCTTCTACATGGGTGTTCGAATTCGTTTGTGAATCATGGGTGGGGCTTCGCCCCCCCCCATCCCCATGTTGCTCCCTGGGTATTTAACCAATTGTTAAAATAAACTTTTACAACACATATTATGCCTATCGGTGTTCCTAAAGTTCCATTTCGTTTGCCTGGCGAGCCAACAGCTCAATGGGTCGACCTTTACAATCGACTGTATCGCGAGAGAGTGCTCTTCCTCTGTCAAGAATTAGATGACGAGTTGGCAAATCAACTTATCGGCATCATGTTGTATCTAAATGCTGAAGAGAAGTCCAAAGGGCTTTACATTTATATAAACTCACCAGGAGGATCGGTAACCTGTGGAATTGCTGTTTATGACAGCATGAACTATGTCAAAGCCGATGTCACAACCATCTGTGTGGGAACAGCAGCCTCAATGGCATCCTTTGTCCTTGCAGGTGGGGATCGTGGTAAGCGCATTGCATTGCCACACTCCCGCATCATGATTCACCAACCAGAAGGGGGCAGCCAGGGCCAAGCATCAGAGGTTCTATCCGAATCCTCTGAGGTGATGCGAATTCGTCGCCAAGTAGGTAAAATATATGCAGAGAGGACTGGGCAGCCTCTCAGCCGCATTTCACGCGACATGGACCGAGACCAATTTATGTCGGCTCGTGAAGCGAAGGAGTATGGGCTGGTTGATCAGGTTGCTGTAGAATAACAACCCGCTCAGCGAGTTGGGGGCAGTTGCTTTGCATGCGCCCCTCCACGAAGTGAGAGGGGTTGGCCTCACAGGGGGTTGCATTGCTTGCAATGCAAGCAATGCACGACCCAGCCCCCCCTTCGGCTGTGGGGGCCCCTGCCCCCAACTCACTGAATGGGTTCGTTGGGATGGGCGTGCATTGCTTGCTATGCAAGCAATGCAACTCCACAGCGCGTGCATTGCAAGCAATGCAAGGCAATCGAGGGGGAAGACTGGTAGACTTTGTCTACCATTGATTTATTGCTGGAAATTGACCTTAAAAATGAAATCCCTTTTATAAATCCTACAAGGGAGTCAGAAAAGAGGCTAAATAAAGTTGCTAGAGGACTGGTAGACTTTGTCTACCGTTGAAATGTTAAACATAAAAAACCTGCCTTTTTTCTAGAGACATGAAAGGGAAGATTTTCGATGTCTTTAAAGTCCCCTTGGTTGCCGGACCTTGCATCCCGAAGGGATGCACGGACTGGAGTCAAATCTAATAGATATATCAAGTTACAAAGTTAGAAATCAATCTTGCTGAGATCACGTCTACTGTTAAGCTAAGAGCTACAGGACCTTAACAACTTATGCCGGCCCTTGCATCCCTTGCATCCCTTGCATCCCTTAGGGATGCGCCGGATGCAAGGGATGCACCGGATGCAAGGGATGCACCGGATGCATGGAGTGAGGCAATAAAAATATAAACCAGTCGTCGGTTTTTCTTCCGTAGTCACCTCTGACTAAACTAGTATTTCCCGTCCTTTATCTTGAGATAACCAAAACTAATTTTTATTACAAATCAACGGTAGACAAAGTCTACCAGTCCTCTCATTCTTTAAACAAGCTTATTGTGCCGAGAGAAGCTATGCGCCCACTGTTATATGGAATATAACATTGTTTTTAAACCGTAGCGTTGCTTCTCAGCTCTTGCGAAAAGCAACGGAGAAGGCAAAACACTTGCAAATTTTTAACAATCTGAAAGGGAACAGACAGGACTGTAACCACGCATGTCCATTTGAGAAATGGTGCTAAAATCCGACTAAGCTAGCCGAAAACGGTCTACCGATCGTTTATAATTTACCCGATGTCGATTTTAATTTCTGTAGTCTTCTACATCCTACAGCGTAATAATTGCTTCTATTATCTCATTTTCGTTCAATGTTTCGATGCTCCCACTGTTCTATATAATATAACATTGAACAATCAGCTAACGAATCCCCCCCCCTTTTTACCCCCAAAAACAAGAAAGGGGGTAAAAAAGAGAGATCAAACAGCAAACCAACCACTTAGACAGAGCTGAGAAGATGGAAAGACGTTGGAGGGCGGAAAGCGGCTAATCTAGACTAATCTAGAGGTCGCATAGAAAGAACCGGCTCATTGTCACGGTCAATACCTTTCTCGAAGCCTGCAGCAGCTGCACGAGCTCGACCAGCATGCCATAAATGGCCTACAAAGAAGAAGAACCCTAGGCAGAAATGCGAGGTAGCCAGCCAGCTACGTGGTGAAACAAAGTTCACCGCGTTGATTTCTGTTGCTACACCACCAACTGAGTTTAAAGAGCCCAATGGTGCGTGTGTCATGTACTCAGCCGCACGTCTCTCTTGCCAAGGTTGAATGTCATTCTTCAACTTGTTCAGATCTAGTCCGTTTGGACCGCGCAATGGCTCTAGCCACGGGCCACGGAAATCCCAGAATCGCATGGTTTCGCCACCAAAGATGATTTCACCTGTAGGTGATCTCATTAGGTATTTACCAAGACCTGTTGGTCCTTGAGCTGAAGCAACGTTAGCTCCAAGCCTTTGATCTCTAACCAAGAAGGTAAAGGCTTGTGATTGAGATGCTTCCGGGCCAGTTGGGCCATAGAATTCACTTGGGTATGCAGTGTTGTTAAACCACGACATACAGCATGAGACAAATGCCATTACTGACACAGCGGCGATGCTGTATGACAAGTATGCTTCACCAGACCATACAAATGCACGTCGTGCCCAGGCCCATGGCTTAGTCAAGATGTGCCAAACTCCACCGAGGATAAGAAGTGTTCCAATCCAGATGTGTCCGCCGATAATGTCTTCAAGATTGTCTACACTAACAATCCAGCCGTCACCACCAAACGGTGATTTGAGCAGATATCCAAAGATTACTGCTGGGCTTATCGTTGGATTGCTAATAATACGTACATCTCCCATATGTGTTCAGACGAGTCGCTACATCGTCCCGTCGAGAAGCCAGTTCTCGACTACTCTACATTTCTGTAGAGATCAGACTATATCTTAACCTTTTGCTTGAAATCCAAGCACGAAGGTTTCTGCCGTTTCGGGCACGCTTGTGCCCTACTCCCTTTCGGGATAGTCGTTAGACATTCATACAAAACTCTATGCTTTACGAGACTTTACCTAACCTTACCCAATTCCTCTACGAGACTTTTCCTCCACTTTGGTCCCGACGAGTTTAATCGCCGCGTTACAGTGCCGCGATTGTTAGCTAAGCCAGCCTTCACTACTGCCTCAATACTCTTAAACTCTTGACCCTCAATACAAACCTTTGTGTAACCGGACTTAATCCTGTCAAGCTCTCTCCAGGTAGGGTATTTCGAATCACGAAGACGTCGCTGAATAGTTGTTTCACTAACACCAACTCCTTTTTGAGCAGCAATAACACTAGCATAGACTTTACCGTCTATTTCAATTAACCGACGATAATTGTGAGTAAAAGTTGCAATTCGATCGGTATTGTATACAGAAAAGGACTCTTTCTGCTCTTCCTTTAAGATGAGCGCTTCTTCGTTACGCCGTTTCTCTCCGTCGGCCCAAGAAGGACCATGTCGAAGAATACGAAATGAGTGACCTTTTAAGCCAAATTGATTCCAATCTTGTTGAAGATCGGTGCAATCATGTTGCTTTTGTGCCAATGATGCTGCATGTTTTCCTAAACGGGCGAGGAGGTTTTCAGATTCTCCAATGTAGACTCTGTTTTTTGGAATGCAGCGAATCTCACATATACCTGGAACGGCATAGGCTGTCACATCGATCTCATTCTCTGGCTCATTTCCTTGCGTTCCTTGCACAGCTGTATTTATAGACAGTACCTTTTGGTGATTTGGATTCTTGTGTCTTGAGAAGGGGATGGCGAATGCCACCTTGCTCCAAAGACCAACTTAAGTCTCATGACATTGATCAGGTAAAAGGTCAGGTAAAGCTTTTTTGTATGGTTAGTACGGGATTGTCTTTCTACATTATTAGACGATGTAGGGTAAGAGGTTCCCCGTTTAGACAGATGTTGTAAATCATATTTCTATGAAAGGCAGCCGTGAATGTTAACCGCCGGGTGCCCATGTATCGTAAACCCCACCAAAGTAGAGGGCTTTCCAAACAAGCAGCCATGCACCAATGCCTAGCACAATCAAGTGAATGCCCAAGATGGTAGTCATCTTGTTCTTGTCTTTCCAAACATATCCAAAGAATGGGAATGACTCCTCTAAGGTCTCAGGGCCTACCAATGAGTGGTAAACGCCACCAAAGCCTAGCACAGCAGACGAGATCAAGTGGAGCACGCCTGATACAAAGTACGGGAATGTATCAATTACTTCCCCACCAGGGCCTACTCCATAGCCTAGGGTCGCAAGGTGTGGCAATAAGATTAGACCTTGCTCATACATAGGTTTTTCTGGAACAAAGTGAGCTACTTCGAACAGGTTCATAGCCCCTGCCCAGAAAACAATCAAGCCTGCGTGTGCTACGTGAGCACCAAGCAATTTGCCTGAAAGGTTGATAAGGCGGGCGTTCCCCGCCCACCATGCAAATCCAGTAGATTCCTGGTCACGGCCACCTACAAGCAATGTGCCATTAAAGAGCGTTTCCACGTGGCAAAACCTCCTCAGGGAATACAAGTTTTTCGTGTGGCTGGTCTTGAGCCGCCATCCATGCTCGGATACCTTCGTTCAACAAGATATTTTTTGTGTAGAAGGTTTCGAATTCAGGGTCTTCTGCTGCGCGAATCTCTTGAGAAACGAAGTCATAAGCACGCAAGTTTAGCGCTAGGCCTAAGACACCAATAGCACTCATCCACAGACCGGTTACCGGAACAAAAAGCATGAAGAAGTGCAACCAACGCTTGTTAGAGAATGCTACTCCAAAGATCTGTGACCAGAAGCGGTTTGCAGTTACCATAGAGTAGGTTTCTTCAGCCTGAGTAGGGTTGAACGCACGGAATGTGTTTGCACCATCCCCATCTTCAAACAATGTGTTCTCAACTGTTGCACCATGAATTGCACAAAGAAGTGCAGCTCCTAACACACCAGCCACACCCATCATGTGGAAAGGGTTAAGTGTCCAGTTGTGGAACCCTTGGAAGAATAGGATGAAACGGAAGATTGCAGCCACACCAAAGCTAGGTGCAAAGAACCAACCTGATTGCCCTAGAGGATAAATCAAGAACACAGAAACGAAGACTGCGATTGGTGCTGAGAATGCAATAGCGTTGTAAGGACGAAGCTTTACAGAGCGTGCAAGCTCAAACTGACGCAGCATGAACCCAATTAGGGCGAAAGCACCATGAAGAGCTACAAAGGTCCAAAGACCGCCCAATTGGCACCATCGGGTGAAGTCTCCTTGAGCCTCTGGGCCCCAGAGGAAAAGCAATGAATGCCCCATGCTGTTTGCTGGAGTTGACACTGCTGCTGTTAAGAAGTTGCAACCTTCTAGGTATGAACTTGCTAAGCCGTGTGTGTACCAAGACGTTACGAAGGTGGTTCCTGTAAACCAGCCACCCAAGGCAAGATAAGCGCAAGGGAAAAGCAGCAAGCCGGACCAACCAACGAACACAAATCGTTCACGGCGCAACCAGTCATCTACTTCATCAAACCAAGTTCGCTTCTCTTGGGGTTTACCAATGGCAATAGTCATATGTTGTAAATCTCCACATAAAAAAAACATTATCTTAAGGCAGTTGGGGGTTGCTTCGCATGCGCCCCTCCACGAAGTGAGAGGGGTTGGGGGAGTTGGGGGTGCAGAGCCCCCCACGCTCCTCCCCGTTCAGCGATACGCCGAAGGAGGGGCAGGGCCCGTGCATTGCTTGCATTGCAAGCAATGCAACCCCCTGTGAGGCCTACCCCCATACAGAGCCCCCCCACGCCTTTAGTTGTAAGAGCCCACTTGAGAGAGTGAGTCTAGCCGTAGTTGGGGGGGCAGAGCCCCCCCCCACGCCTCAAGATAATAGTGCAAGCATTCGTAGTATTGCAGATGCTATTGTGTGCTGGTTTAGTAGCTGCATCAAACAGCCAATGTCGCACACGTGCCTCTATGCAATAATTAGAGTGAGTTGTTGATCATATGATAGATCATATGCAGCGGTTTTCAACTTACTACTTTTGTTTTTATCTAACTTAATTGCAAATCTATTACACGCCGTAACTGAAACACTGGTAAGCTAGTTTTGCTCTGAGAAGATTTCTTTAGGCGTACGAAATAGAGGTGCATACCTGTGTTCCACTCTCCCCAATTCGGAGCTGTGTGCGGTAATGCGGCTTTGTTGCCCTTCATATTAGTTGATTTGCATGCAACAGGGTTTGAACCTGCGGCGCTCTTAATGAGAACAGATTATGAGTCTATCGCTTTCGACCACTCAGCCATGCATGCAGCAGCAATTCTATCAGCAATTGTCCCAATTTGCAACCGATTGAGGACCGTTGTCTGGACCCCCATTTCCCTCCCAATTTTAGAGGCGCCTTCAGAAAATCAGTAAAGCAAGGCCTAGTGGATCTTTTAAGCTAGAATAAGTCCTGGCCTCACAGGGGGTTGCATTGCTTGCATTGCAAGCAATGCAACCCCCTGTGAGGCCTGGGAGGCTTGTGAAGCCTGGGAAGCCAGGGCGTTTCGACAAAGGAGTGACGAAGGAGTGTTGAAGCTTGGAGATGGTCTTCTTTTATTCAATGGCTAGAAGCCGAGAGTTTATTTGGTGTTCTTCACTAATTGGTACCTAGCTCGGGCACGCTTCAACGCGAAGTTCGCCTCTACCTTTTGTTTTTGACCCGACGCTTCAAGCCATTTTGCTTGCGCTTCTTGATAACTTTTTTCTGCTTGGTCTGGATCAATAGACTCTGGCGATTCCGCCTCATTTACCAGCACAGTTACTTGGTTCTGCTTGACGAGTGCGAATCCTCCCATCAAAGCCACAGAAGTCCATTCGGTTTTAGTGCGGCTTAACATAACCCCCACATCTAGTGCCGTCATTAAGGGGGCATGGTTTGTAAGCACACCCATTTGGCCAGTGTTAGTGGGTAATATGATCTCTTCCACCTCTTGATTGAGGAAAATTCGATCCGGCGTCATAATGCAAACTTGTAATGTCATAGATCTTGCGTTCTCTGTGTTTTCAATGGGCAACACGCCTGAGCAAGAGTTGTCTCTTCCCCTACTTGCAGCCCGTCCGCTGTCAACCGGCTCTCAACAAGACAAAGAGACCAGTACTTCCACGTCGTCAATGTCCCATTGGGCGGGCAGATACCACTCTGAAAGGTCAAATCATCGGACTTAGTCCACAATAGGATTGCCTTGCAATGAATTCTGCGCCTCCTTCCGTTTACTGCGCTGGGGCTCTCTATCTGTCCCTCAGCGGTTAAAAGCTTGTTAGTTGGGGGTTGCTTCGCATGTGTTGGGGGAGTTGGGGGTTGCTTCGCATGGGTTGGGGGAGGGGCCCCTACCCGTTCAGCGATACGCCGAACCCCTGTGAGGCCTACCCCCACGCAGAGCCCCCCCCTCGATGGCCGGGGGTGGCCCGTGCATTGCTTGCATTGCAAGCAATGCAACCCCCTGTGAGGCCTACCCCCACGCAGAGCCCTTCCACGCCCTACAACCACCCCGATTGCCTAGCTATCGACGCCCAACGTTTGTCATTCACACCTGATCGCTAACGATAACAATTAACAAAAATAGGATAAATAAGTTTAAAATCAGCTAACTGGTGAGAAAATCACGGGGAGCGTGAACATTTCGAGGATCAAAACAACTACCCCCTTAAGGGTAAGGGTAATAAGGCTTTAGGGAGGTATCAAGAGGGCTGTTTACTCCTGACGCCGCTTGCCATTACATGCCCGATAGGTCCCAAACCTGTACGATACATGCACCGCCCGGGCTTTCCTTTCCTGGCCGATTTCTCGCCACGAGGAAACCTGTCCGACGGAACGCCTTGGGGTTCGTTGGGATGGGCGTGCATTGCTTGCTATGCAAGCAATGCAACCCCACAGCCCGTGCATTGCTTGCATTGCAAGCAATGCAATCACCTATGAGGCCAGGCCGTCGAGGAGGCAGTTGGGGGTTGCTTCGCATGCGCCCCCCCACGAAGTGAGAGGGGTTGGGGGAGTTGGGGGGGCAGAGCCCCCCCACGCCCCTACCCGTTCAGCGATACGCCGAAGGAGGGGCAGGGCCCGTGCATTGCTTGCATTGCAAGCAATGCAACCCCCTGTGAGGCCTACCCCCACGCAGAGCCCCCCCCCTCGATGGCCGGGGGCGGCCCACGAACCCCACGCCCCACAAGCCGTTCAGCGAAACGTCAAACCCACCTGCGAAGCCTGGCCAAGATTGGGATGGCCAAGATCGATCTTACAGGTGTTTCCGGGGTGGCTCAGCTCCCCCAAGTCGTTTCGGCGAACGGGTAACGGGTAGCCATCGAGCCCCCGCTAGGTCTACTTGCTTTGAAGTGAAGCAGCTTTAGAAACAGCTTCATTAATGTCCCCTACAAGATAGAAAGCCTGTTCTGGAAGATCATCAAGCTCACCTGACAAAATGAAGTTAAATCCTTGGATTGTTTCGGCTAGACTCACGTACTTTCCTGGAGAACCAGTAAACACCTCCGCTACAAAGAACGGCTGAGACAAGAAACGCTCTATCTTGCGAGCTCGTGCTACAATCAAACGGTCTTCCTCAGACAATTCGTCTAACCCTAAAATTGCAATGATGTCTTGCAACTCTTTGTACCGTTGCAGGGTCTCTTTAACATTTTGTGCACATTGATAATGCTCCTCCCCTACAATCCAAGGTTGCAGCATGGTAGATGTTGAATCGAGAGGGTCTACCGCAGGATAAATCCCCTTCGACGCTAAACCACGTGAAAGAACCGTTGTCGCGTCTAAATGAGCAAATGTAGTAGCTGGTGCTGGGTCGGTTAAGTCATCCGCAGGCACATACACAGCTTGAATAGACGTAATTGAGCCGTCTTTTGTCGACGTAATTCTTTCTTGTAATCCACCCATTTCAGTGGCAAGGGTAGGTTGGTAGCCTACTGCAGATGGCATACGTCCTAAAAGAGCAGACACCTCAGATCCAGCTTGAACAAAACGGAAAATGTTGTCAATAAAGAGCAATACGTCTTGCTTGTTAACATCCCGGAAGTACTCTGCCATGGTAAGGGCAGTCAAACCAACACGCATGCGTGCCCCTGGCGGCTCGTTCATTTGCCCATATACTAGAGCAACTTTTGATGCTGAGAGGTTGTCTTCATCAATAACCTTTGACTCTTTCATCTCGGCATACAGGTCGTTCCCTTCTCGGGTTCGCTCGCCTACGCCACCAAACACAGAAACGCCCCCGTGAGCCTTTGCAATGTTGTTGATCAACTCCATAATCAACACAGTTTTGCCTACTCCTGCTCCACCGAACAAACCAATCTTGCCACCCCGACGATAAGGTGCAAGAAGGTCTACCACCTTGATGCCCGTTTCAAAGATCGAAAGCTTGGTGTCCAGGTCGACAAAGGCCGGCGCGGATCTATGGATCGGTAGGCCTTCCTTGCTGTCTACAGGGCCAAGGTTGTCAACCGGTTCGCCAAGTACGTTAAAGATTCGGCCGAGTGTGCCTTGCCCCACAGGAACGGTAAGTGGCTTACCTGTATCAACTACATCCATGCCACGCATTAATCCATCAGTTGCGTTCATTGAAATTGCTCGAACGCAATGGTCGCCTAAAAGCTGCTGAACCTCGCATGTAAGAGAGATTTCATCACCCGCTTCGTTCTTGCCTCGGATCAGAAGCGCATTGTAGATGTTTGGCATCTTCCCTGGTGAGAAAGCCACATCAAGAACTGGGCCGATAATTTGAGTAATTCGGCCTACGTTTTTGGTTTTTACAGAGGTGTTCATAAGGGGAAAAAATAGAATTTGGTGCTGTCTAACTTGTCCAAAGAGATCTTGGAAGTTCATCCATCTCAGTAGGACAAGGCCTTATAAAGGTTACAGGCCTTCCAGGTCTCCCAGGTCTCCCAGAGGTTAGGCTGTGGGGGGCTTGGGGTTCGTTGGGATGGGGCAGTTGGGGTTCGTGGGCCACCCGTCCGACGGAACGCCGAACACCTGTGAGGCCAGGCCATCGAGGGGGGGGCTCTGCGGGGGGGTAGGCCTCACAGGGGGTTGCATTGCTTGCAATGCAAGCAATGCACGGGCCCTGCCCCTCCTTCGGCGTATCGCTGAACGGGTAGGGGCGTGGGGGGGCTCTGCCCCCCCAACTCCCCAACCCCTCTCACTTCGTGGAGGGGCGCATGCGAAGCAACCCCCACGCCCCACAACCCCCGGCCATCGAGGGGGGGCAGGGTAGGGGGAGGAGCCCCTCCCCCAACCCATGCAAAGCAACTGCCCCCAAACTCACTGAACGGATTCGGCGCTTCGCTGAACGGGTTTTGAAGGCCTCACAGGTGTTCGACGGATTGCCGAACGGTTAGGGTTTGCAGCCACACAAGGCTCTATGTTGAAATGGGCAAAAATCCTCATGCAACCAGAATGCCCGCGGCTGCTCCCCCCTAGATGGCCTGGCCTTACAGGCCTCACAGGGGCCCCTGGCCTCACAGGCCTCACAGGGGCCCCTGGCCTCACAGGCCTCAAGGGGTTCCCGGGGGGGGTCCAGCCCCCCCCAGGCGTTCCGTTGGACGAGTTCGGCGTTTCGCTGAACGGGCTGTGGGGGTTGCATTGCAAAGCAATGCACGCCCAGCCCCCCCTGATCAAGGTGTGGTCATTCAACCCGCACCCTTTTGTAATCCTTCGTGGATTTACCACTATTTACTATTCATACAAGTCGAACTTGGAGATTACTATCAGTTTGTGAGTCCACAAACCCGTATGCACCTCCGAAGTTTTTGGCATTTTAATAGGGTTGTATGAATTCTATTGTAACAAAAAAGGTGGTTCTACTCAATTGGTGTAGTAGCTTTCTGCTACTGAAGCCTTCCGTCAGCAGTGTATCACATCATGCCAACTCTAGCGATACCTGGATAAACCTAGCCAACTCAGCCGCCTCGGTTTCAATCTCATCAAGTGTCATAAGTTGCCCAATCCGAGTCAAAGGTATGTCTCGTTTCCCTTTGATTCGCATGTAAATGGTTCGGCGTGGGTTTATCCCTTCTTTTATTTCTACCCGAATGGCTTCAACGTCGTTTAGTGAATGAGAAAAATCGATTCGTCGGTTTTTGCCGGGGAAACCCCATCGAAAAATGCGCACTAACCCGTCTTTTTTATTGAATTCGTTGAAACCGCTTCCAACACCCCAAAGCAACGCAAACCAAAGGTAGCTGCTAAACAGCAATCCCAAGACACCATAAAAGCACATCACCAACCCTTGTGGGAAAAAGGCAATGGTTTTTGAAGAGAGAAACGGCAACACATCTACTTTGAAATAGCTTGAGACCCCAGTTGCCAAGAACCCTACGCCCCCGAGAAACACAATGCTTCCCCACCAATAATTGCTAAATTGTCGTGAGCCGGGAATGAGATATCGTCGAATCAGCACATTATTCATTGTCTTATAAAGATTCATCGTTTCCAGTTTTAATAGAACATTATCCTGTCAAAAGAATGCAAACCTATTCGTTAATCTGCGTGGGGGAAGGGGTAGTTGCTTTGAATGGGTTGGGGGAGGGGCCCCTACCCCTGCCCCCACGGCCCCTCCCCCCTCGATGGCCTTGCATTGCTTGCAATGCACGGGTTGTGGAGGTTCGATGGCCACCCGTTCAGCGAGTTGGGGGGCAGGGGCCCCCCACAGCCGAACACCTGTGAGGCCTGGCCATCGAAGGGGTTGCATTGCTTACAATGCAAGCAATGCACGCCCCCTCGTTGTTCGGGAGTTCGATGGGATGGGGGCAGGGGGATGGGGGCAGGGGCCCCCACACCCACAACCCGTTCAGCGAAACGCCTTGGGGTTCGATGGGATGGGGCAGTTGGGGTTCGTGGGCCACCCCCGGCCATCGAGGGGGGGGCTCTGCGTGGGGGTAGGGGCCCCCATGCGAAGCAACCCCCACGCCCCACAACCCCCGGCCATCGAGGGGGGGCCGGGGATGGGGTGTGCATTGCTTGCATTGCAAGCAATGCAACCCCCACAGTGCATTGCGAAGCAATGCAACCCCCACAGTGCATTGCGAAGCAATGCAACCCCGGGAACACCTGTGAGGCCTGGCCAAGGTCGGGGTGGCCGTCGAACCCCATCCCAAGGAACCCCCGCCTTCTTCTTTTCTGTTTTCTTTTTCCACTTCCAATGGAACTATACATAAAAAGCTAATTAAAAAGAAGGGGCTCTAGCCCTAGTCGCATATAAGAGAAGAAGCAGCAACACAAATATTGACTTCCGCCACTTCAAATGGTAAAAATACAACCTCAACGCTCATAGACGGGTAGTGCAGCAGGTGAATTAGGTCGCATCAAGAAGGCTCTGTTGTTTGTTCAGTCGTAAGTAATCCACTTGTCTTCTTTATCTGTAACGCAAACTCTCTAAAAGGGGTGGTTGTGATTAGTTATTAACCCCCAATGCACCTCCGAGATAACGAATATTAAGAGAAACAATTCTTGCCTTTATATTTTCATTTATACGGAATGGGAACTTTTTCAGCCTATTTTGTTTTCTGGTCAAGAACGGAGTCAAGCCTCCCAAGGGTTCGGCGTATCGCTGAACGGGTTGTGGGTGTGGGGGCCCCTGCCCCCATCCCCCTGCCCCCATCCCAATGAACCCGTCCGACGGAGCGCCGAACACCTGTGAGGCCTTGTTCAATTGCAAGGTTTGAGATAGGAGGGCTGAGTCTCTTTTATAGTATTTGTTTTTAGGAGAAATTCGATGACAATTAGTCCACCAGAGCGAGAAGCAAAAAAGGTGAAGATTGTAGTCGACGCGAACCCCGTAGAGACTAGTTTTGAAAGATGGGCCAAACCTGGCCACTTCTCACGAACTCTATCTAAAGGTCCGTCAACAACAACTTGGATTTGGAATTTGCATGCAGATGCGCACGATTTCGATAGCCACACCAGCGATCTAGAGGAGATCTCTCGGAAAGTATTTAGTGCTCACTTTGGGCAATTAGGCATCATCCTTATTTGGCTTAGTGGGATGTATTTCCACGGGGCACGATTCTCGAATTACGAGGCGTGGTTAAGTGATCCAATACACATCAAGCCAAGTGCACAGGTTGTTTGGCCTATTGTGGGTCAAGAGATACTAAATGGAGATGTGGGTGGAGGCTTCCAAGGGGTACAGATTACCTCAGGGTTCTTCCAACTTTGGCGCGCGAGTGGTATTACTAGTGAGCTTCAACTGTACAGCACAGCGATAGGTGGGTTGGTGCTCGCAGCTGCAATGTTCTTTGCGGGTTGGTTCCATTATCACAAGGCGGCACCAAAATTGGAATGGTTCCAGAATGTGGAGTCGATGCTAAATCACCATTTAGCAGGTCTGCTCGGATTGGGTAGCTTAGCGTGGGCTGGACATCAGATCCACGTATCTCTTCCAATCAACAAACTGCTCGATGCTGGAGTAGACCCGAAAGAGATCCCATTGCCGCATGAGTTCATCCTCAACCGTGACCTAATGGCTCAGCTTTACCCAAGCTTCTCTAAAGGCCTCGCACCATTCTTTACCATTAATTGGAACGAATACAGTGACTTCCTAACCTTCCAAGGCGGCTTAAACCCAGTTACTGGGGGTCTTTGGCTCAGCGACCAAGCCCATCACCATTTGGCTATCGCAGTTCTCTTCTTGGTAGCGGGTCACCAATACCGAACCAATTGGGGTATTGGCCACAGCATTAAAGAGATCCTAGAGGCCCACAAGGGCCCATTTACTGGGGAAGGACACAAGGGGTTGTATGAGATACTAACTACCTCATGGCATGCGCAACTAGCAATCAACTTAGCCTTGTTCGGGTCTTTGTCGATTATTGTGGCTTAGTTATATGGGTCACATTAAACTTCGCTATATGCTGGAACAACTCGACCGGGAGATAGAACAAGATTGCTTGACACACCTCGTTAATTTATTACATGAGGTAGAGTCTTTTTATTGTCTATCTCTTTTACTACAAAGTATGGAACCTGCAGTCCTAAATGCGGTCAATGGGCAAACACCAAAGAGTACTGTGCTCAACGCTGTGTTTCCTATTGTTTTTATATGCCGACATTTATGGGAAAATCTGACAGGTAGAGTCAATCAGCAGGAAACTATCTCGTGAACTCATTTTTTTTAGATGAACAAGCAAAACAAAGCAAAGATAGGATCCTCAGAGACTACACGCGAAGCATTCGTTTTCAATCTTGATCAAGTTCTACCTAGTTTCACTCCGCTTAACGGGGAGGAGATGGAAAAGAAACGCATCTTTCTCGAGTGGTTTATTGGATTTGTAGAAGGTGACGGCAGTTTCGCGCTGCGAAAGTTTGCCACTCTCAAGAATCCAAAAAATCAACGACCGTCTCTTGAAATAAATCAAAAGCAGCCCAAAGCCCTTTACGAGATTAAGAAAGCGTTAGGGTTTGGTAGAGTAATATCTGTGAGCGAAAGAAAAACTGGGCGGAACTATTATCGCTACTCGGTGTACAAATTGTCTCACATCAAACAGCTCATTGCCTTGTTAAATGGCAACCTGCTGCTTGACAAGACAGAGAAACGGTTTGCTAATTGGGTTACGGTTTACAACCGTCTTTGCGACCAGCGAGCAGAACTCTCCCTCCAAAGAGCCGTAGAAAGCCGCACGGAGCACTATCTACTTCAACAAGATCTTGGTGAAAAGATTACACTCAAGCAATCAGCTAGAGAGCTTGATCTCAATTCGGCTTGGTTAGCAGGGTTTACGGACGCTGAAGGAGGGTTTTATGCCTCTTTATCAGCCAACAAACGAAATGCTACAAGATTTCGAGAACGCCTCAAGTTCTATATCGCTCAAAAGGGTGAGCAGCAGCTCTTACAAAAGATTGACGCACTAGTGCAAGCAGCAAGTGTTGAGAAGCTTGCAGCAAAGTTCTCTCCAGCTGATCTTGAGAAAACCTGCGTTTGCGCCGCATCTCTCGATGCCGAGGCAGGCGATGCAAAGCCTAGATATTGTGAGAAATGCGTACATGCCGTTTTGTGCGAATCATCACACATTGGTGTGAGAAAGGACGAGATCTATAGGCTTGAGTTGACTCGGCGTGAAAACTTGGAAGCTCTTGTTGATTATTTTGATAGATATCCTTTGTTGACTAAGAAGAGGTTAATGTTTATACGCTGGAAACGCCTTGTTCTGCGCACGCATGCGATTAGAAAGACCGCTCTTGAGAGTCAAAAGGGAATGAGGCGTTACAAAAAATTGTATGCCTCTGTTGGTAGAATTCGAGAGGCGTACAATATGGATCAAGATTGAAAAAGCGGCCTGAGTTGCATCGCTTACATCCTGTGCTTCGCACGTGCATTCCGAAATGATGCAAGCGGCAAGGCGGAATGGGGGGGCGAAGCCCCTCCATGGATGCACGCGATGCAACTACCCGCGCAAACGACGAATTGAAGATATAGTCCACGCAAGTTCATTTTGTACATATCTCCTCCTGGAGGGGGCTGAGCCCCCCCCCCTTTGCCGATGGCACCACAAAGTGGTGCCAGGTAAGGAGTTTGATATGGATTGTACTTGCTTGCATCACATGTATTCGATGCCACCTTACCCATACCTAGCAACTGACTATGGTACTCAGCTTTCTCTCTTCACTCACCACACTTGGATTGGAGGCTTTTGTATCGTTGGGGCGGGCGCCCATGCAGCCATCTTTATGGTTCGCGATTACGACCCAACCAACAACTACAACAACCTGCTCGATCGTGTCATTCGGCACCGCGATGCGATTATCTCTCACCTGAACTGGGTTTGCATCTTCTTGGGATTCCACAGCTTCGGTCTCTACATTCACAACGACACGATGAGTGCTTTGGGTCGTCCTCAGGACATGTTCTCTGACACCGCGATTCAGCTGCAGCCCGTGTTTGCACAATGGATACAAAACACACATGTATCAGCCCCTCAGTTCACAGCGCCTAATGCATTAGCACCTACAAGCCCGATTTGGGGTGGCGATGTGGTAGCGGTTGGTGGCAAGGTGGCGGCAATGCCTATGACCTTGGGAACTGCAGACTTTATGGTTCACCATATTCATGCATTCACTATCCATGTCACAGTTTTGATCCTGCTTAAGGGTGTACTTTATGCTCGCAGCTCTCGCCTTATCCCAGACAAGGCAAATCTAGGTTTCCGGTTCCCATGTGACGGACCGGGACGCGGGGGCACATGCCAAGTTTCCGCATGGGACCACGTCTTCTTGGGACTATTCTGGATGTACAATGCGTTATCAATAGCGATCTTCCACTTCAGCTGGAAAATGCAATCTGATATTTGGGGAACGGTTAATAGCACTGGCGTGTCTCACATTACTGGGGGCAACTTTGCACAGAGCGCAAACACGATCAATGGGTGGCTACGAGATTTCTTGTGGGCACAATCTTCACAGGTAATCCAGTCATATGGGTCTGCCTTGTCAGCATATGGGTTGATCTTTTTGGGAGCACACTTCGTTTGGGCATTCAGCCTTATGTTCCTTTTCAGCGGCCGAGGCTACTGGCAAGAACTTATTGAATCCATTGTATGGGCTCACAACAAACTGAAGGTTGCTCCTTCTATCCAGCCGCGTGCGCTTAGCATTACCCAAGGCCGCGCAGTTGGAGTAGCTCATTACCTTCTTGGTGGGATTGCGACTACTTGGTCGTTCTTCTTAGCGAGAATTATTGCTGTCGGGTAGGCTTTACAGCATCTCAAGCTCGCTGATGTGAAAAGAGGCAGGTTGGCCACGCTGGCTAACGGTGGCCTCACAGCTGTTCGATCAATAGGCCTTGCAGGTCAACCCATGGGGGGGCTTCGCCCCCCCATCCCGCATCGAACACGTGCGGCGGTTGGGGGGCAGTTGCTTTGCATGGTTTGGCCTCACAGGGGGTTGCATTGCTTGCAATGCAAGCAATGCACGCCCCCTCGTTGGCCTGGCCTCACAGGTGTTCGGCGTTCCGTCGGACGGGTGGCCTTCGAACCCCATCCCCAGCCCCCCCTTCGGGGTTTCGCTGAACAGGGGAGTTGCTTTGCATGCCCCCCTCCACGAAGTGAGAGGGGTTGGGGGAGTTGGGGGTTGCTTCACATGCGCCCCTCCACGAAGTGAGAGGGGTTGGGGGAGTTGGGGGTTGCTTCGCATGGGGGCCCCTACCCCCACGCAGAGCCCCCCCACGCCCCTACCCGTTCAGCGATACGCCGAAGGAGGGGCAGGGCCCCCCCCAAGGGCCCCTGTGAGGCCTGTGAGGCTAAGGCTTCTATAGCCGCACACCTGTGAAGCCTACCGGTTGACTGCCTCTTTTTAGCGTTGCTTATGGGCCATTTACATCTACAGACGGAGAATTTACAAACTGTTATGGCAACAAAGTTCCCAAAATTTAGCCAGGGTCTGGCAAAAGACCCGACTACACGTCGAATTTGGTATGGGATTGCCACTGCTCATGACTTTGAAAGTCATGACAACATCACCGAAGAGAGTCTGTATCAAAAGATCTTTGCCTCTCACTTCGGCCAGTTGGCAATCATTTTCCTCTGGACTTCGGGCAACCTGTTCCACGTAGCGTGGCAGGGCAATTTTCCGCAATGGGTTCAAGACCCTCTGCATGTTAGACCGATCGCGCACGCAATCTGGGATCCTCACTTCGGCCAACCGGCAGTGGAGGCATTTACGCGTGGTGGTGCCCAGGGGCCAGTTAACATTGCGACCTCAGGGGTGTACCAGTGGTGGTACACGATAGGGATGCGCACTAATCAAGACCTGTTCCAAGGATCAGTTTTCCTTACTATTCTGTCAGGATTGTTCCTTTTTGCCGGATGGCTTCACCTTCAACCAAGGTTTCAGCCCGCATTGGCCTGGTTTAAGAACGCAGAATCGCGGCTAAACCATCATCTTTCAGGATTGTTTGGTGTGAGCTCATTGGCTTGGACTGGGCATTTGGTGCACGTTGCCATCCCGGAAGCACGAGGACAGCACGTTCGATGGGACAACTTCCTTACCACATTGCCACATCCTCAAGGGCTTGCTCCATTCTTCTCAGGTAACTGGGCTGTATATGCCCAAAATCCAGACTCCTCAGCTCATCTCTTTGGAACGTCAGAAGGGGCCGGCACTGCAATACTAACCTTCTTGGGTGGATTTCATCCACAAACACAGAGCCTTTGGTTAACCGACATTGCTCATCACCACTTAGCTATTGCAGTAGTCTTTATCCTTGCTGGTCACATGTACCGAACCAATTTCGGGATTGGTCACACAATGCAAGAGATTTTAGATGCCCACACTCCACCAGGCGGTGGCCTTGGTGCTGGTCACAAGGGTCTGTTTGATACCGTTAACAACTCGCTCCATTTCCAATTGGGGTTGGCATTGGCTAGTGTTGGAACAATCACCTCACTGGTAGCACAGCACATGTATTCGCTCCCTCCGTATGCATTCTTAGCGCAAGATTTCACCACTCAGGCTTCTCTCTACACACACCATCAATACATTGCTGGTTTCATATTGTGTGGGGCGTTTGCTCATGGTGCGATCTTCTTTGTTCGGGATTATGATCCAGAGCAAAACAAGGGCAACGTGTTAGCACGGATTTTAGACCACAAAGAGGCAGTGATTTCCCACCTAAGTTGGGTCAGCTTGTTCTTGGGCTTCCACACGCTTGGACTTTACGTCCACAATGACGTTATGCAAGCCTTCGGAACTCCTGAGAAACAGATATTGATTGAGCCTGTTTTTGCTCAATGGATCCAGGCTGCACAAGGGAAAACTCTCTATGGATTTGATCTGTTGCTTTCGCAGTCTAACAGCCCAGCTTTTTCTGCAGGTCAAACATTGTGGCTGCCAGGTTGGCTTGACGCAATTAACAGCAACAACAACTCCTTGTTCCTAACCATTGGGCCAGGAGACTTCCTTGTTCACCATGCTATCGCGCTTGGTTTGCACACCACTACCCTTATTCTTGTTAAAGGCGCTTTAGATGCCCGAGGATCTAAGCTTATGCCGGATAAGAAGGACTTCGGTTACAGCTTCCCTTGTGATGGACCAGGGCGAGGTGGTACATGTGACATCTCCGCATGGGACGCATTCTATTTGGCAGTTTTCTGGATGCTAAACACTATTGGATGGGTGACCTTCTATTTCCATTGGAAACATTTGGGAATTTGGCAGGGCAACGTCAACCAATTCAACGAGTCTTCTACATATCTAATGGGATGGCTTAGAGACTACCTGTGGCTTAACTCGTCACAGCTCATCAACGGCTACAACCCGTTCGGTATGAACAGCTTGTCAGTTTGGGCATGGATGTTCTTGTTTGGACACTTAATCTACGCTACTGGTTTCATGTTCTTGATTTCGTGGCGTGGTTACTGGCAAGAATTGATCGAAACACTTGCCTGGGCTCATGAGAGAACGCCGTTGGCCAATCTAGTACGCTGGAGAGACAAACCGGTTGCACTATCAATTGTTCAAGCACGGTTGGTTGGATTAGCCCATTTCTCAGCCGGGTACATCTTAACCTATGCCGCGTTCCTTATTGCTTCAACGTCCGGCAAGTTTGGATAAGGACCTCTTAATCCGATATCGCGGGTGGTAAAACGGGAGTTCGTTGGGATGGGGCAGTTGGGGTTGCTTCGCATGCGCCCCTCCACGAAGTGAGAGGGATTGGGGGAGTTGGGGGTTGCTTCACATGCGCCCCTCCACGAAGTGAGAGGGGTTGGGGGAGGGGCCCCTACCCCCACGCAGAGCCCCCCCACGCCCCTACCCCCACGCAGAGCCCCCCCCTCGATGGCCTGGCCTCACAGGTGTTCCCGGGGTTGCATTGCTTCGCAATGCACGCCCAGCCCCCCCCTCGATGGCCTGGCCTCACAGGTGTTCCCGGGGGGGCCTAGCCCCCCCAAGGCGTTCCGTCGGACGGGCTGTGGGGGCGTGCATTGCTTGATTGCAAGCAATGCAACCCCCCATCCCCACGAACCCCACGCCCCACAACCCCCAGCCATTGAGGGGGCGGACTCAGCAGTCGAGCTATATGGCGGCTGCCCCCTCATGGCCCTAGCCTCACAGTTGTCCGACGGACAACTATGAGGCTTTACAGGCCTGCACCCTACGAAGCCAAACCTGCTCGGGGCTCGGGGTAACGCAATTTAAAGTGCTGGGGTTGCTTCTCATGGGGGCACCTACCCCCACGGCCCAGCCCCCCCTTCGCAACGACAAATTTCAGGATATGTTTTTCAAAGTTGAGCACTGGGGTTGCTTCGCATGGGGGCCCCTACCCCCACGGCCCAGCCCCCTCCCCTCGATGGCCTGGCCTCACAGGTGTTCGGCGTTCCGTCGGACGGGTTGTGGGGCGTGGGGGGGCGGAGCCCCCCCAACTACCCCATCCCATCGAACCCCTTCGCAGTTAGTTCATCCAAAACATGCTGAGTACCAATAAAGGCTACGAAAGAAATCGGCATTAGAAGCTGTTACTTGGAAAGCACAGCGAAATAGTGCACCGTTTAAAATACCTTTCTTGTGCTTAAAAAGAAGCGTCACTAAGAAACATGGTGACCATCTAGTAGACTAGTAGATGTCCCTTCTTTCGGTGTTAAAGTCAATGTTCAATTATCTGGGTTCCAGACTAGTCGCCAATCAAGCTTTTAAGCCATTCAAAGCAGAATATTTGACAAGACTGCCGGGATTTGGTTATAGTACGTGTTGTTAAGAATCGAAGAGGTTGTAGTTCAATGGTCAGAGCACCGGCCTGTCACGCTGGAAGTTGCGGGTTCAAGTCCCGTCAATCTCGAATTGGTTATATTAAACTTGCATCAATGGAATAGTTGGGGACAAAGCCGCCGGAGCCAGTTAAATTAGACCCCCCCTAGACCCTACCTATCACGTTTCCTAGGCCCACTACCCAACGCCTAGGCCTATCACGTATCTCTCCACCCACGCCCAGGCGTATCCCGCTTCTCAGGGCTACCCAACGCTTACCCATTCTAGGCTTATCCCGGAATACCTTTTTTTATGAAAATGATTCTCTGCCCTTGTCTAGCGCACGTAAACCCTCCAGCCAATCGGTCAGACCAATCAACCCTTCCACACAGCTTCTATGCTCCCTTGGCGAGCCTTGGTCAGGGGTTTGTAACCCCGCCATCGCATTTGAGCGAATCCCGGAGCCATTGATCCGTGAAAGGCAAGTCGGGATAAACCTAGGACACGTCAGCGGTGGTTCGGTGGTAGGCCTAGAAGACGTTAGAGGTAGGCCTGAGAGACGTGATAAGTCTAGGCTTGGGGCTGGGATAGGTGAGAGGAAGGGGCATTCGGTGGGAGGCCTAGGAGACGTGCTAGGCGAGTCGCGTAAGGTTAAGCCACTGATCAAAGTTGGCCAAGAGAGCATGAACTAAGTGTTTGGCTGTAGGAGTCTGGGGAATGGATTAGGGGCCTTGGCCTTCCAGGGGCCCCTGTGAGTCCAGGCCATGCCATCGAGGGGGGCAGAAGGTCAGGAGGTGGGGGAGCTGGGGGTTGCTTCGCATGGGGGCCCCTACCCCCACGCAGAGCCCCCCATGCCCCACACCACAGGTTTGAAACTTGCTCTCCCCTTTAGTTGCTGGAAAAAGTTGATCTTTCGTTGATAAGTTGATATCATATTTTACAAGCTCATAACCCTGTAACTTTTGCTTCAGAACCATGTCAGAACTGTAAAGTAGCAGCATCACAGAAGCCTTAAGTAGCCAGGATTGTGAGCCCCACAAGCTTTAAACGAGCAAAAAATATGTGGGAAAAATTTTGTAGCAAAAACAGTCTTCACAGGCACAAGCTTCACAGGTGTTCGGCTGAAGGGGCCCCTGCCTCCAATGCGTTGGACGGATTGCCCAATTTTTTCAATGAACAACAACAAAGCCTGATCTCCGTGGCTTTCCAGCTAACTTAAACATCAATAAAATAACATCAAACTGTGGCCATAAGGAGAGGGCGCAAGAGATGGATATTAGTCATAAAACCTTTATACGAAACAAACTTTTTTGCTAGGAATCCCTTCTAAAGGGGGCTCGTTGGGATGGGGCTCGTTGGGATGGGCCCCGCAGGGGCCCACAGCCCGTGCATTGCAAGCAATGCAACCCCCCAACTCGATGAACGGGTTCGGCTGTGGGGGCGTGCATTGCTTGATTGCAAGCAATGCAACCCCCCAACTCGCTGAACGGGTTGCTTTGCATGGGGGTTTTTACCCCCACGGCCCAGCCTCCCCCCTTCGGCGTTTCACTGAACGGGGCAGGAGCCCCACAGTCCGTGCATTGCAAGCAATGCAAGGCCATCGAGAGGGCTGAGAATGTAGCAATCATTAAAACCAAGTAGTCACTCCTCATTAGCTGGGCTTTATAGGCGTCACACGACCTCGCAAGTGTTCGGCTGTAAGAGCCTTAGGGTTCGTTAGCCATCGAGGGGGGTAAGAACCTCTACTCTATAAAGCAACTGCGCCCCAACTCACTGAACGGGTTGTGGAACCGCTCCGCCCCCCTCAATGGCTTAGCCGACCACCTGTAATAACGCCTTCAAAAACCTTTACCGCTATGACTGAAGTTGCGCGGGGCCACATAGAAGCTGCCAAAGAAATTGCTTAGCAAAGCTATTAACCTTGTCTCTGCTTCTTTCCTGTTGTAATAGAATTGTGATTGACGATGCATTTGCTATGTCCCATAACTCAGCCCTAGGCCAGCAATATAGCAAAATGACCTACCCGAATCATAGCAGGAGTGGGCATTTCTCATTGCCAACAATTGATTTCATCAAGGATCCCCTGTCAGAATTGGGATTCTAGAGCGATTTGTTCAATGAAAATACGAGACTTAACGCCTACAGCAAATGACTTATCAAGGGAGTGTACCCTCTTAAGAGTTAATAATAATGACAGGTGGCACCCAGATTCGAACTGGGGAGTGGAGGATTTGCAATCCTCTGCCTTACCACTTGGCTATGCCACCCAAAACGTACAATTATAGCCAGAAATTATTGGTATCCCTTTCATTTAATACTACCACAATTGCCATCTACTTGACAACCTTTGTCTGAAAAAAAAAATATTAACGAGAAACAAATGGCCTCTCCTGCCCAAAGAACGGGAGGCAGTCAACCTAATACATTGTGGTAAACCCACCCTTGAGGATCAAAAAAAGGGGGGGGAGAGTTGGCAACACCCCTTGGAGCAAACTGGACACAAAACGTCCCATTTCCATAATGGGCCATTAGCGAAATATTTAAATAAACAGAAATTGTAGATCTTTCATATGGGCTGCTTCGATGTGGAACTGCGCAATGCTGCGTTAGCTACCGGTTCAATGAAAGGGGAACTCATGCGACAGAGTTGGGAGAGGTGCTTTGCATCGGTTAGGGGGAGGGCCGTGGGGGTAGGGTAGGGGTAGGGGCGTGGGGTTCGTGGGGATGGGGCAGTTGGGGGAGCGGAGCCCCCCCACGCCCCACAACCCGTCCGACGGAACGCCGAACACCTGTGAGGCCAGGCTATCGAGGGGGGGGCTCTGCGTGGGGGTAGGCCTCACAGGGGTTCGGCGTATCGCTGAACGGGTAGGGGCCCCTCCCCCAACCCATGTGAAGCAACCCCCAACTACCCCAACCCCTCTCACTTCGTGGAGGGGCGCATGCAAAGCAACCCCAGGGGCCCCTGTGAGGCCTATGAGGCCTGGGAGGCCAAGGTCCCTAGCCGACCCTATCCCTTCGATGGCCAGACCTCACCGTTGAGAAGGAGGCCGGAATATCAGAGGTTTGAAAATCACCATGACTGCAATAAATTATAAAGCATCCTTTCTTGTTCCTGATTTTGTTGAGATTCAACGACGAAGTTTCTCGCGATTTTTGGAGAAAGGCATCGTAGAAGAATTCTCCAAAATAAATCCGATTCGAAGCGAGATATCGAAATTCGAATTGACCTTCTATCCAGGGAGCTACCTAATAATCGCGCCTGAATACACTGTCACGGAAGCGGTTTTGCAAGGCAAAACCTATAGCTGCAAATTATATTTGCCGGCGAAGCTTTTTTCTGAGGATCGGGCCGGAAGAATAAATCGAAACAAAGCTAATGTGAAATCCCAACCTTTGGGCTCATATAAAGCACTTGGAGAACAGCCTCTAACAACAGCTAGCACCCCAGTTGGGCCTTTGTGGAAAAGCTCGCAATACAATGCAAACAATACCCAGCCACATAGTGGCGTGAGCTTGAAGGACAGTGACGAATTAATCAAACTCGAAAAAGTGGACGAGTATCTTACCCCTAGCTTAACAGAACGGATAAACCTGGCTAAGAATTCAAGAATAGGGAAGGCAGCCACTTTAGGGGAAATAAGCCAGCTCATTAAACCGTCAACCCGTCAGCCCGGGCAACCAGCCACTACGGTGCCTCGGGTGAGGCAATTCGCCCGTCGTAATCTCGACCTTGCGGTGGGAGGCCTCACAGAGGGGAATTCGCTATTAAATCGAGGAGAGACAACTCTGTCTTGGGTCTTAGTTGGCAATCTTCCACTAATGACAAAGCGTGGACACTTCATTATCAATGGTTCACCGCGTGTAGTGATAAATCAACTACTTCGCTCTCCAGGCGTCTACTTTCACGAACGGGCATGGGGTTTTGGGAAGAGGAAAAGACGGATTGTGTATGCCGATTTTGTTTCGCGCCGCGGTGCATGGCTAAGGATTCAAGCGGACAAGGAGGGAGATATCTGGGCTCGATTAAAAAAGACACCTAAAGTGCCGTTTGCTCTCTTCTATGAGGGAATGGCAATCTGTGAACAAGATCCAAAAGAGTGGACCATAGCCGATAGAGAAGCTCTGCTAGAGCTTCATGAGGAGGTCAATCCTACAAAGAAAGACCTTTCGCCGGAGAATGGGCAGCAATTCATTGTTCAAAAATTCAAGAACCCGAGGACATATGACCTTGGTCGGGTTGGCCGAAAACGGCTCAACCAACGATTTGGCTTAGCAGTTGCCAGCCAACAGCTTACAAGCCAAGATCTCTATGCCGCATTTGAACAGATTCAAGAATTACAAAATGATCGCATTCTTGTCGATGACATCGATCATCTAAAAAACCGACGAGTTCGGCCGTCGGGGGAACTGGTGCAGAGCCAATTTGAAACGGGACTTTATAGATTGGAGAAAGCTATACTGAGCAAGATGCGGAAGCCACCTAAGGAGGTATCCGTAAGAACGCTGCTGAATACGAAACCGTTGAATGCAGCACTACGAGAATTTTTTGGGTCAAGCCCACTCTCTCAATACATGGACCAAACCAATCCATTGGCAGAGATTACCCAGAAACGTCGAATTAGTTCACTCGGCCCAGGTGGGATAAGCCGCGAAACGGCAGGAATGGCTGTCCGAGGTATCCATCCTACCCATTACGGGCGGATTTGCCCCATTGAAACACCAGAGGGGAAAAACGCGGGCCTTGTCAATTCCTTAACCACATACACACGAGTTGGGGATGATGGAATCTTAGAAACGCCCTATTATCATGTTTTACAGGGCCAAGTTCAGACAGGAATGGGGTTCCAATACTTTTCAGCCGGCGGGGAAGAGAATGGGGAATTTAGAGTGGCCCCAGGTGACATTCATCTTTCAACCTGTAAACTCCTCCCTCCAACGCCATTTCCCGTGCGTGAAACTGGCAATCGACAAGAGGACTTTAGGCACTCGGATCGCGGGGCCGTGAATTACATGGCAATATCGCCGATTCAAATGATTTCTGTGGCAACAGCCCTGATCCCTTTTCTAGAGCACGACGACGCAAACCGTGCCCTCATGGGCTCAAACATGCAGCGGCAAGCAGTTCCACTTATTCAACCAGAACGTCCTTTCGTGGGGACAGGGCTAGAAGCACTGGTTGTTGCCGAATCAGGGCATGCCCTGCAAGCTGACTTGAGTGGATATATCTCCGCGGTAACTGGCGAAGGGGTGATCATTCACAGCTATCTGCCAAGCACGCAAACCGATACAGCGTTGACAAACGATTATCTGGCTGTTGCCGGAGCGCGTGACCACGTTGTGTCGTCTAATGACAAATTTGTCGACGCAAAGCATGAACAAGCCATGCCAGCCGTCCGGCTATTAGCTTCAGCAGTGGCCTCTAATCGACTTCGAGCAAGGAAGATGTCTTATCTTAAGCATGGCTCGAATGCGAGGGTATCAACTCAATACGCAAATCTCGCTGCATGGGAGTTCGTTGGCCTTGCATTGCCAGCAATGCACAAACTGGTGTGTGGGGCCCCATCCCCATTTCCTTTGTCCATCCCGGAGGAGAAGAAATGGGCCGAGGGGAGTCTTCCTCGAGCAGAGATAAACAAGATAGAGAGCGGTTTGGAGGCCAGACTATCTTGGTTTACGCCGGTTGCAAAGCAGGACTGGTTGAATACGTCCGGCCGACCCATAAGACAACAAGTTCCACATTTAGCAAGTGGTTGGCAACCAGGTGTGTTCTCCCTCAACTACGACTTGCAAAGCTATGAGCGTTCTAACCAAGAAACATGTTTAACCCAAACTTCTGCAGTTTCGGAAGGCGATTGGGTGCAGAAGGGAGATCTTTTAGCAGATTGTTCGGCTAGCAAGTTTGGTGAGCTTGCCCTTGGTAAAAACATTCTCATTGCGTATTTGCCCTGGGAAGGCTACAACTTTGAGGATGCTGTGGTAATAAGTGAGCGGTTGGTTTCGGACGATGTCTATACATCAATTCATGTACAAAAATATGACATTGAAGTACGAGAGACACGGTTTGGTGTTGAAAAGATAACGCCTCAACTCCCAGGCATATCAGACGGAGAGAAGGAACACCTGGATTGGCGAGGGATTGCCAAAATTGGAAGTTGGGTAAAAGAGGGAGACATCCTCGTTGGGAAGGTGAGCCCAAAAAGCTCTCAACCCCTCTCACCATATGAGCGTCTTGCTTACGATATTGCTAATGTTGAAGCAGCAACAACAGAAGACACATCCCTTCGGGTGCCAAAAGGAGTTGAAGGGAGAGTTATAAACTGTCAGTCTTTCGAGATGCCAAACAGCACCATTGCACGGGGTTCGTTGGGATGGGGCAGTTGGGGGGGCGGAGCCCCCCCACGCCCCACAACCCGTCCGACGGAACGCCGAACACCTGTGAGGCCAGGCCATCGAGGGGGCCCCCTACTCCCAACTCAAAGCCCTGGGCGGGTTCGCATCTATTTAGCAGAGAAGAGGAAGCTCCAGGTTGGAGACAAAGTGGCTGGGCGGCATGGTAACAAGGGAATTGTTTCTACGGTGTTGCCACGTCAGGACATGCCTTATCTCCCAGATGGGTCGATAGTTGATATGGTGCTCAACCCTTTAGGGATCCCATCCCGAATGAACGTGGGGCAAGTGTTTGAATGCCTTCTTGGTTTGGCCGGCGCTCAACTCGGTCAGCAATTCAAAATAACACCATTCGATGAGATTTATGGAGCCGAAGCTTCCCGAAGTCTGGTTTACTTGAAGCTCTATCAAGCTAGATTACGAACAAATCAGGATTGGTTGTTTAATCCCCGATTTCCTGGCAAGACGGCTCTTCTGGATGGTCGAACTGGGCGCCTGTTTGACCAATGGGTGACAGTGGGATATGCATACATGCTTAAACTTGTCCATCTGGTAGACGAAAAGATACATGCCCGATCTACTGGTCCATACTCATTAGTAACCAAGCAGCCATTGGGCGGGCGGTCGAAGCATGGCGGTCAACGGCTCGGTGAAATGGAGGTCTGGGCACTAGAAGGATTTGGCGCGGCTTACATCCTTCAGGAGATGCTTACAAGCAAATCTGACGATGTTGTCGGCCGGGAGCAGGTGGTAGAGGCTATCTTGTTTAAGGGGAAGATGTCCCTTGGGAATCCGGAAGCGTTCAAGGTATTAGTTCGTGAATTGCAATCTCTTTGTCTTGATGTAGGAGTCTATGCTATATCACCAGGGCGATTGCGGCGCGAAGCTGTTGACATTGGACGGATACCATAACACTTCTCTGCCCGTTTTACGGGCTGGGTTACCGAGCGGTGGACAATGTCTAACAGACTTCAGACGTCTCAGGCCTCACAAGTGCAGGTCTGATGGGGGCAAGTCTACTAGGCCTCACAGGTGTCCGACGGAACGCCTTGGGGTTCGATGGCCACCCGTCCGACGGAACGCTTTGGGGGGGCTAGGCGTGCATTGCGAAGCAATGCAACCCCGGGAACACCTGTGAGGCCAGGCCATCGAGGGGGGGGGCTCCGCCCCCCCAACTGCCCCATCCCCACGAACCCCAGGGGCCCCACAGTGCATTGCTTGCATTGCAAGCAATGCAACCACCTGTGAGGACTGGCCAAGGTCGGGATGGCTAACCAATCCGTTCAGCGAGTTGGGGGGTTGCATTGCTTGCAATCAAGCAATGCACGCCCCCATAGCCGAACCCGTTCAGTGAAACGCCGAAGGAGGGGCAGGGCCCGTGCATTGCTTGCATTGCAACCCCCTGTGAGGCCTGTGAGGCCTGTGAGGCCTGGGAGGCCAAGGCCCCTACAGTCGAACCCATGAGAGGCCTGGGAGGCTTAATCACCGAAAAGGCTAGTTCAATTCCGGGGCCGTGCATTGCTTGCAATGCAACCCCTGGGGAGAAAAAAACAGCAAAAAGGTTACATGTTGATAGAGGAGGGGAAAGGTGCTTACGTTTAGAAAGAAGAGGGAGTTGAAGCTGGCCCAACGTCGAATTTTAGTTGATTCTATTCAAATTGGATTGGCGTCCCCCGACCAGATTCGTAAATGGGCTGAACGGGAACTGCCAAACGGGAAGAAAGTAGGGCGGGTTGCTAACCCCAAAACAGTTGATTACAAGACACTCAAGCCGGTCCGGGATGGATTGTTTTGTGAACGTATTTTTGGTCCTGTAAAAGATTATTTTTGCTCTTGTGGCAAGAGACAGGGAAGCAGCCGCGCACAGTTTTGTCCTGAGTGTGAAGTTGAATGGACAAAATCTAGAGTCCGCCGATATAGGCTTGGCTATATTGAGTTAGCTTCTCCAGTAACACATGTTTGGTACATCAAAGGGCGCCCCAATTACGTGGCGACACTGTTGGGGGAGAAGCAGCGATCTGTGGAAGCGATAGCGTATTGCACACGATTTGTAATTGGTGGGATAGAAGATGTAGCATCTTCTTCTCCAATTCCCTTTAACCAGACTTCTGCAAGCACGTCGAGTGAAATAGCGCTCGATGTAGACGGCGTGCAAGCCTATAAAACCAATGGGGTAGAGGCTCAAAATCTGGTTGCTGGCCGTGATGCGTTCCCGCGCTTTCATCAACCGGCTCGATGGCCATGGAGTTCAAAGCCCATCCCCAACCAGGGAAAAACCACAGTAGACGGAGTATCTTACAAGTCAAAGTCAATAGAATTGGGGGCCTCAGATAAGGATTTGGTACAAACCACTGAACACGGCCCACAAGAGAGTCCGCGTCTTAACGTCGCTCATGAGGCGGAGTGGTCACCGGAGCTCGATGGGATGGGGAAGGGGCCCCACAGCCATTGGCCAAGGTCGGGGCGGCATCAGTTCCCTGATGAGAACGCCTTAAGGAGGGCTCAACCGTTCAACGCAGGACAGAGTAAGCGTCCACCAGGCCCCCGGTCAGATCTGGCCCCACTAAACCAGAAGACTAGCTTAGAGTTCGATAGCCACTCGTCTGACGGAACACCAAACAACTATGAGACCAGGTCATCAAAGGGAAGCCTCTATCCTGTTCACATCTCTCGACCGTATCCAACTTGGTATGCACCATCCCAAGTGATCCCAATCCCAGCAGCATTTGCTCGTGAGCCGGATGAGCGCCAACAGCTGTTAGAATTTGTTGAATCGGCAGTGGAAACAGGAGACTTCGCAATCCCACTCTACTTGCCGAGCAGAGGCGTTAGCCAGACACGCAATTCCAAACCTGACATGGAGAAAGAAGCCGCGACTCACGGAGCTTCCCTATTGAATGGACGGGTTGCCCGCGCGATGGCCGGGAGTAGCCAACGAATCCCAGGCCTTCCAGATGTTTCTTGGCCTGGGGCTGTGGGCCCTTATCCCCCTCGATGGCCTGGCCTCACAGGTACCCCTGGGGTTGCATTGCAAAGCAATGCACGCCCAGCCCCCCCAAGGCGTTCCGTCGGACGGGTTGTGGGGCGTGGGGGGGCTCCGCCCCCCCAACTGCCCCATCCCAACGAACCCCCTCGTTGGCCGGGGGTTGTGGGGCCCCTGCCCCATCCCTTCGAACCCCATCCCATCGAAGGGGCGGATGGCAATGAAAAAGCCTTACAGGTTTTTCCATCCTCACACAAGAAGGGACCACTGCCGCCGGTAAGCCAGGGCGCTCCGTCGGACAAATCAATTGACATTGACAATATTGTCACTAAAAGCCTCACGAGCCTCTCAGAGATTCAGCCTTCCGTTGGACGGGTGGAACCAACTGCAGTCTTTGATTCAAAGGAGTTTCCCCCTCTTCAAGACGTCGCACGTGTCAATGAAATTAGGCAAAAACTTCAGTACACCGGGGGGGAAGTGCTTCGCAATCTCCTAAACCGACTTGATATGCAAGCGTTAGCGGGATTCATTGCACATGAAATGAAGGAATTAGAACCAGAAATAAATGAATTGGTTCGCCTTCCTTTTCCGCGCCGCTCAGAACTAGTTAGATTGAGAAGACTTTTGCGAAGACGATCTAGACAAGTTCGGCGCTTCAAATTAGCCAAGCTGTTCGCACAGAGCAAAAAACGCCCGGAATGGATGGTTCTTTCAACCCTCCCTGTCCTCCCACCGGAATTGCGCCCTATCGTACGATTAGATGGGGGTGTAGTTGTTGTAGCCGATCTCAACAAGTTGTACCAAAAAGTGCTATTTCGAAACAATAGGCTTGAGGCACTTCGGATGGTTGATCTTAACAGCGTGGGTCAAGCCAAACGATTGTTGCAGGAAGCTGTGGACGGATTGCTAGACAATGGCAAGGGAGGTGCGATGCCCATTTCTGGACCAAATGACCGACCCTTGAAGTCCCTCTCGGATGGCTTAAAGGGGAAAAGGGGTCGGTTTCGACAGAATCTTCTGGGCAAACGAGTTGATTATTCAGGCCGATCAGTTATCGTCGTGGGGCCACAGCTCAAGTTGCATGAGTGTGGGCTGCCAAAAGAGATGGCACTTGAGCTCTTTCAACCATTTCTCAGCCGCCAATTGAAAGAAAGAGGAATAGTGGAAAACATCAATGCTGCAAAAAGATTTATGCGGCAAGACCATCCAGTTCTTTGGGAAATCCTCCAGCAACTTATGCAGCAACACCCAGTGTTGTTAAACCGGGCTCCTACACTCCACCGCCTTGGTATTCAAGCTTTTCAACCCAAATTGGTACATGGCCGGGCTATCTTGCTACATCCACTTGTGTGTACAGCGTTCAATGCAGACTTTGACGGAGATCAAATGGCAGTTCACCTCCCACTTTCCTTTCAGGCCCAAGGCGAAGCTTGGAAGTTGCTTTGGTCCCGAAATAATCTCCTTTCCCCAGCAACTGGCCAGCCTATTCTAGTCCCGAGTCAGGACATGGTCTTGGGTTGCTATTATTTAACGACAAGCAACCCTACAGTTACACGAACTGCACAAGGTCTCACACGAGGGTGGCACATTGCTGAAAAGCAGATTGAGGGGTTTCGAAGGGATGGGGTTCAACAAAAGGCTGAACCCGTTCAGCGAAAGGCCGAACCCCTGGGAGGCCTCAGAGATCTACGGTGGCCAACAAACCGGTCCCAAGGAACGCTGAATATCCGTGAGGCCGAGACAGCGAAGGGGTTCGATGAGATGGGGCAGTTGGGGGGGCTCTGCCCCCCCACGCCCCACAACCCGTCCGACGGAACGCCGAACACCTGTAAGGCCTGGCCATCGAAGGGGTGGTACTTTCACAGCTTCGGCGAAGCTGCCAATGCCTATCAGCAACGTCTTTTTACCATTCATAAGCCTCTTTGGGTTCGATTCGATGGGCCTGTGGAAACAGATACATCGCAGGAGGAGCCACTCGAAGTGCGGGTGGATTTTTACGGACGGTTTCAATGGGTATCGCCAAATTTACAGGAAATACGGGATTTACAAGGTAATGCTTCTAGCCGATTTGTGCGTACGACAGCCGGTCGAATATTAGTAAATCTGTCTCTTCCCTTTCTACTTCGTTCGTAGCTTTTTTGGTTCCGGGACTGAGTTTCCTTACGGATAGCCCGTCTCTGACCTTAGCTGCTAAATTAGGAAGTAGTCTGTTTAGCTTTTGGCAAAGTCCCATCTCATTGGCAAGCACCTTTCGGGCTTCACAAGGTGGCTGTGGGGCCTTGGCCTCCCAGGCCTCACCGGCCTGGGAGGGGAAGGGGTTGCTTTGCATGGGGGTTTTTACCCCCACGGTCCAGCCCCCCCTCGATGGCCTGGCCTCACAGGTGTTCCCGGGGGGGGCCTAGCCCCCCCAAGGCGTTCCGTCGGACGGGTTGTGGGGCGTGGGGGGGCAGAGCCCCCCCAACTACCCCATCCCATCGAACCCCTTCGGCGTTTCGCTGAACGGGTTTGGCGTTTCGATGAACAGGTTCGGTGTTTCTATGAACGGGCTGTGACGTAGGACCCCTTCCCTATCCCATCGCGGGGGGAGAAGGGAGGGTAGGGGCGTGGGGTTCGTGGGGATGGGGGGTTGCATTGCTTGCAATCAAGCAATGCACGCCCCCACAGCCCGTCCGACGGAACGCCTTGGGGGGGCTAGGCCCCCCCCGGGAACACCTGTGAGGCCAGGCCATCGAGGGGGGGCTCTGCGTGGGGGTAGGCCTCACAGGGGGTTGCATTGCTTGCAATGCAAGCAATGCACGGGCCCTGCCCCTCCTTCGGCGTATCGCTGAACGGGTAGGGGCGTGGGGTTCGTGGGGATGGGGGGTTGCATTGCTTGCAATCAAGCAATGCACGCCCCCACAGCCCGTCCGACGGAACGCCTTGGGGGGGCTAGGCCCCCCCCGGGAACACCTGTGAGGCCAGGCCATCGAGGGGGGGCTCTGCGTGGGGGTAGGCCTCACAGGGGGTTGCATTGCTTGCAATGCAAGCAATGCACGGGCCCTGCCCCTCCTTCGGCGTATCGCTGAACGGGTAGGGGCGTGGGGTTCGTGGGGATGGGGGGTTGCATTGCTTGCAATCAAGCAATGCACGCCCCCACAGCCCGTCCGACGGAACGCCTTGGGGGGGCTAGGCCCCCCCCGGGAACACCTGTGAGGCCAGGCCATCGAGGGGGGGGCTCTGCGTGGGGGTAGGCCTCACAGGGGTTCGGCGTATCGCTGAACGGGTAGGGGCCCCTCCCCCAACCCATGCGAAGCAACCCCCAACTCCCCCAACCCCTCTCACTTCGTGGAGGGGCGCATGCGAAGCACTACCCCAACCCCTCTCACTTCGTGGAGGGGCGCATGCAAAGCAACGTCCCCATCGCAACGAACTCCATTATACAACATACAACGATAGGGAAGAACACGGGACATACAACAAATTAGATTATGGCTTTAAACCCTTTGTTTCTGAATCAATGTTTCGATAAAAATCGATTAAAGAACCTGATCACTTGGTCATTGCTTACGGTTGGCGAGAAACGAACGATTGAGACAGTTGAAAACCTAAAGGCATTAGGGTTTCAGTTTGCCACGCAAGCGGGTGTTTCACTCGGTGTAGACGACCTAAAAATACCTCATGAGAAGCTCTCACTTGTTTCGCAAGCAAGCCAACAGGTAGAGGCAACGCAGCAAGCATACCGCCGTGGCGACCTCACTGCAATAGAAAAACTACAACAGCTGGTCGACACTTGGCACCGGACAAGTGAAACCCTTAAACAAACCGTGGTGAATCATTTCCAATCAACGGACAAGCTTAGCCCTGTTTACATGATGGCTTTTTCTGGGGCACGCGGTAACATCTCCCAAGTTCGGCAATTGGCAGGTATGCGGGGATTAATGGCTGATCCTCAAGGCCAGATCATTGGCTTCCCAATACGTAGCAATTTCCGTGAGGGCTTAACATTAACTGAGTACATGATTTCATGTTACGGGGCACGGAAGGGGTTAGTTGACACAGCGCTTCGAACAGCTGATGCCGGATATTTAACACGCCGCTTAATTGATGTGTCTCAACATATGATCGTAAAAGCGGCCACATGTGCCACGCCTAAAGGGATAGTGCTTAAAGACCTTCAGTCCGCCACAAAGGTTATCCTTCCACTCCGGGAGCGCTTGATTGGACGTGTGTTGGCAGAAGATGTGGTAGAGCTTTCTTCAACTACAGATCGAAAGGGGCCCCACAGCCCGTCCGACGGAACGCCTTGGGGTTCGATGGGATGGGGTAGTTGGGGGGGCTCCGCCCCCCCACGCCCCACAACCCCCGGCCATCGAGGGGGGGGCTGGGCCCCCCCCGAGAACACCTATGAGGCCAGACCATCGAGGGGGCAGCTACCCCTCATTGGCAACCAAGACATCCTGTCTGAGACTTCCTCATACCTAAGGGAATCACGTTTAGTCGCTTCCCGCAATCAAGAGATATCTGGCCCACTTGCTTCACGCATTGCTTCTTGCCGCGACAGTGTTGCCGTGCGTTCGCCACTTACCTGCTCGATTCGGCATGGAGTCTGTCAACTCTGTTACGGCTGGAGCTTGTCTGAAGGGCGCCTTGTCACATTAGGAGAGGCAGTTGGGATTATTGCCGCGCAGTCCATTGGTGAACCAGGCACACAGCTAACGATGCGGACCTTCCACACTGGTGGTGTGTTTTCAGGGGATGTCATGGCTGAGATACGTGCACCACACGATGGAGTTGTAGACTTCCCTCAGCCTCTGCAAGGGTTGCTTATACGCACCTCACATGGCAGGATCGCTTTTCTTACCAAAGCTCCTGGGGTACTCCTGCTAGGGAACGATCGTAGCTTGGCGGGAGCAGGCCTCACAGGGGTTCAGCGTTTCGATGAACGGGTTCGGCTGTGGGGGCGTGCATTGCTTGATTCCAAGCAATGCAACCCCCCAATTGCTGAACGGGCTGTGGGGCGTGGGGTTGCTTCGCATGGGGGCCCCTACCCCCACGCAGAGCCCCCCCAACTGCCCCATCCCATCGAACCCCGAGCGATCGAGGGGGAGGGAACCCGCTTCTCTCTGGAATCATTGACTGTTCTTTTTGTTCGACAACATGAAAAGGTTGCCCGGACTCAGCTTCTTGCTGAATTTTCATCAATGGGGACAGATGTGAATGAAACTATTGAGGCAAAACGAACCTTGTTTTCCGAAATGGTGGGTCAAGTCTCCTTTGCGAATGTTTCTGTAGGTACCCGCCTGAGAGAAAGTGGGGATATTCTTCAAGTTTCAAGGAATTTAGGCTTTATTTGGATCTTATCTGGGCGAAGATCACCTATTGCCCCGCTTCTTATCGTCTACGGCAAGGGTTCTCATCTCGTCAACCAAGAGTCTCTCGTAGCACGTGTGGCTAGCAAAGAGGAATGGGACGGGAACACACCACCCAGCATGTACAATGCAAGCAGCATACACTCCCGCTCTAAGAGGATAATCTTTGATCGAGACCGAGATCGTCGTGTTGTCGCAAAAAGCGAGAGTTGTCAGACTGACTTGACCAAAAGAGGCCACAACATAACTGATCAGCATCGTGGGTTGCTGGATGCATTTTCTACAGCAGCCCCCTCGATGGCCGGGGGTTGTGGGGCGTGGGGGGGCTCCGCCCCCCCAACTGCCCCATCCCTTCGAACCTCAACTTCTATGGGAGATCACTCAGACGATCTGGCTACCACACAATTTAAATTCCTTCCAAACCTTCGCTGTTGGGCGATCCTTTCTCCGCCCGGGCGCAAAAACAGAATAGAGGTTCCAAGTCATCAACCCAATGTAAGCTTATCTCCGGATTGCCTCCTCTTTAGGTCATTCTCTGCAGGGAGAGCGTTACAGAATTATCAACAACAAGAACGATTCCTATCTGCTGCGGTGCTTGTCCAAAACTCCTCACTTCTCTCGTTTAAGGGAGACCCAAGATTTGAGGAAGGAGAGCCTAAAACCACCCGTTCAGCGATCCGGCGAACCCGTTTAGCAGTTGGGGGCAGGGGTTCGTTGGGATGGGCCCCGCAGGGGCCCACAACCCGTGCATTGCAAGCAATGCAAGGCCATCGAGGGGGTCCCCACAGCCGAACCGGCGTGAGGCCCGGTCAGCAAAGTCGCAAACGCCCCACATGGACAGGGGCCCCCTCATCTTCTAAAACTTCCCTAGGACGTGAGGATCAAGGCGAGATATGGGCAAGCAACCCAGATTTCTATTGGTTCCCAGGTGAACAGAGAAGTGGGGAAAGTGGTCTCGCATGGGTTGACAGTCGATACATTGCCAAAGGATTTACGCATGGTGAGATCATATGGATTAATGAACAGAACCAGGGATACCATGGAACCCGTACCTCCCAAGTTTCACCGAAGCAAAAGCTTCCTCAGAGATCGAACCTTGCAGGCCTGTCCACTCGTTGGCCGGGCCTCATAGGGCTCACAGGTGTTCCCCGTTCCGCTGGACGGGTTCGACGATTTGCTGAACGGGTGACGACCGAACCATCAACTACCGGCCTCCATTCCCGGGGTACGATATCAACCGAGCTGTGGAACCCCTTCCCCTCTGAGGCCGCCCCCTCGAAGCCAGCTGTTCTTCAAAAACAACATGATTCTCTACCATCAAAGCGGAGTTGTTATAACACTGCAGAGTTTAGAAAAGAGGAGCTTGTTGGGAACCAGAGACAGTATTTTATTAGCATTGGCACTGGATGGAGAGAGCGACCAAAGAAAGATACCACAATTCTAGGAAAGTTAGATGACCAGGTACCAGGAGTAGCAACGAGGCCAATAATTAATTTCCAACATTCCTCCGTAACGCAATCTACAAATCCATTAGCAAGTCTATATGCATTAGGTAATCAACCAGACACTCGACTTGGACGCAAATTCCAACGCCGAGGAAGGAGTTTGGAGAAAACGGATAAAAAGGAGGCTGCTCAATTCGGTATCACCAATTCCACACCACCGTTTAGCCTTGCTCTAGAAGCCTCACATCAGTTTAGCGTTCCGACGAACGGATTGAACAAGGGTCGAAATCAGCGATGGGAAGGAGGAGGAAAAGTTAAGGAAGAGCGCCTCCATGCGCTACACCTTAAGACAAGGCCAGGGTGGGTTTATTGGGCACATGACCAGGCAAATTTCATAACTTTTCACGAATCGACACAATTCTGTAGTGAAAATAGGGTTGACAACTTGTTTTTTGAGCCTTCACTGGCATATTTTGAAGCGTTTAAGAATAGGCAGTTCTCCTATTCAATCGCCGACAACTTGTTCATTACTAGTCTAAGAATCGAGCTTTTAGAATTGGGCTTGATCGAGGAGGACATAAATGGACCCCGCCCTTTCGAAGGCTTAGCCTTACAGGCCTCACAGGGGTTCGGCGTTCCGTCGGACGGGTTCGGCGTTTCGCTGAACGGGTGGCCAACGAACCCCGGTAAAGAGACAACTACACTAATTACAACACGGGGTTCACTCTTTTCCCAACTTGCCACTCAACCCGCACCGGAACCAAGAGAAGGGGGAAGTTTCTTCTCTACTAATAAGTGGACCTCTCATGAATTTGTTTCTAAATCCAACCAAATTAGTGGGCAGTATCTTCGACCCCGCCTAAAAGCCAAGCCAAGAATTTGGCCATTGGGCCAACAAGTTTTGCTTCTCTTGCGCAAGATGCTATGGTTGTCACAGAACTTCACTCCTCCCTTGGCGAACGTGGATGCGGCTGTGGGGGCCTTGGCCTCCCAGGCCTCACAGGCCTCACAGGGGTTCGGCGTTCCGTCGGACGGGTTCGGCGTTCCGTCGGACAGTTTTGACACATCACTAAATCCGTCTATTTTAGCGGCATTGTCACGGATACGAACAGTATGGCGTGGTCAAACGCCGTGTTATCGATTTAACTCACGAGCTAACGCATATCAACTTCGATTTTTAAAGAACCTAGTCAATCGGAAACCATTTCTATGGCTCCGAGGTTTCCCCGTCCAAATTCAAGTAGTTACCAACCAAAAAACCCGTCATCTGGTCATCAACCCGTTGTCTAACAATGAGGACGATCAGGCGAGGAAAGCCTCCCAGAGGTTTGGCGTTTCCCTAAACGGGGAAGCCAATACCCGATCTATCAGGACACTTCTCGAAGGTACGCCGTCCATCGAGAGGGGATTGACATCGCCTTCGCCCATTCGATCTGAGTTCTTGCTCCCATACGGCTTCAGCTTCGGACTAGCTGGACGTTGTCTCCCCGCCTCACTGCAACTCCGACAAAAATACATAGGCACCGAGACAGCTCTCCTTGGGCAAAACGCCGAACCCGCTCAGCGAAACGGCAAACCCCTGGGAGGCCGGTATAAACCCTGGGCAACTACATGGCTCCGTGCTAGGCGAATTGTTCAGGCAACAGAATCGAGCACATCCTGTGGGAAAGTTTTACCACCACAGGATAGCTCGTCGTGTGTGTCTCAATCCCGCAGGAGATGGTTCTTTGGGCCGGCACTGGAAAAGCCATCTCTTTTGCTACTTGTTCAAAAGGGTTCTCCCTATCCCTTATCAATATTAGAGAAGAGCAAGGCAATCTTTTTGCGACGCTACAAGTTCGCAAAGATCTCAATAAACAAGAGATCGAATGGGTTGCCGCTCCACTTATTATCAGGCAACTCATTTACCTTTTCTACCAAGCAAGCATCAACCCGGTTAATCTCGGATACGCCCAGCATTGGTTGCAACGTAGCGCCAGTGGTCCCATTCAAGAGTTTTCAGACAGCATTCTTGCCAAATCCACTTTATTGGATACGGTTTGCAGGATATCTTTCTCTTCCCCCTCGTTGGTCGGGGGTTCGATGGGATGGGGCAGTTGGGGGGGCGGAGCCCCCCCACGCCCCACAACCCCTGGCCAAGGTCGGGGTAGCTATCGAACCCGTTCAGCGAAACGCCGAACCCTTGGGAGGCAAGGGCATTCCGTCGGACGGGTTCGAGATTTCATTGAACGGATCGTCGCTTCATGGGGCGGGTTCGGCATTCCGATGGACGGATTGGCCGCAGGGTTCTAAAGCCGGTAAAAGGGGTTGGTTGTCACCGCTAAGAGAGAGAATTGTGCCTCTCCTCAGCCCCTCAGTGGGTGAACTGGTTAGCCAGGGGAATTCACACCCAAAGGGGAAGAAGCCTGCTGAAAGCGATAATGGCGAAAATTTACACGGACAAGCCAATTGGCAACCCGGAGCAAGCCGAACAGGTAGAAACATCCTGTTTACTCAAGCTGACTATGCAAGCTTCGTGAGCGAAGGGGGCAACCCCGAAACATACGTAGGCGAATTTGTGAGCATTGGGGACGAGATCGTCGCAGGGTATGCCACACCAACATCTGGTCAAATTGTGGCCTTGGAGGGAAACAAAATTACACTTCGCCGAACTCAAGCTCTCCTCTTTTATGCGCAAGGCATCATGCATGTGAACCATGATGAATGGGTTGAAAAGAATGCCCCAATCTTAACTTTAACGTACCAAAAGTTGGTAACGGGTGATATTGTCCAAGGCATCCCTAAGATCGAGCAGTTCTTTGAGGCCCCCGCCACTAAAGAGGGAGAACCGCTATCTAACAGCTTGCAATCAAGATTGCGGCGGAGCTTCCAGAAATTGAAGCAATTCTATCCGATTCCATTAGCAGTGAAGAAGAGTCTCGAAGAGATTCAACAGATCTTAGTGGAAGGCATCCTGAAGGTTTATCTTTCACAGGGTGTTCGCATTGCCGACAAACATCTTGAAATTGTTATTCGACAGATGATCTCAAAGGGCCAAGTTCTTGATGTGGGGAACACAGGCTTGTTCCAAGGCGAACATGTGAGATTAGACCGGATTGAGCGCATAAACTTGGCGACCTATGGTGAAAAGGCGGACTATGAGCCAGCTGTGTTAGGTATTACACAAGCCTCTTTAGATTCTGAGAGCTTTATCTCGGCGGCTAGTTTCCAAGAAACGACACGAGTCTTAAGCCGCGACACCATTAGAGGGAAAACTGATTTTTTGCGGGGATTGAAGGAACGTGTAGTGTTAGGCGATCTTATCCAAGCTGGAACTGGCGTAGACGATAACATCAATTATGGCCTTCTTTTTGGAATTGCTCCAACTTATCAGGGCACTGTAAGCAGCCTATTTTAACTTAATGTTGTGCCAGACAGCACATGGACAAAGTTCAGAAGATTTGATTTCGACACGGTTCGCCAATATACTAATGAATATTGATGTAAACCTTGTCTGTTTTCACTGAGGGGGGGCTAAATGACCTCGATTCGTGGCTTGCTGGACCGCTTAATGCAGTGTTGCTGTAAGCTTTGACCCCCCTTGGCTGGACTTTGTACGGGCCACGTCTTCGGCCCCTACGGGCTACATAGGTGTGGGCCTCACAGCTGTTCGGCGTTTCGCTAAGCGGGTGATCATCGAACCCAGTCAGCAATTCGTTAGAGGGGTTAAACCCCCTTGATGGCCTGGCCTCACAGGCCTCACAGGGGTTGGCGTTCCGTCGGACGGGTTCGGCTTTTCGGCTGTGGGGGCGTGCATTGCTTGATTGCAAGCAATGCAACCCCCCAACTCGCTGAACGGGTGACCAACAAATCCCAGTGCTTATGGGCTCTTCTTGATTCAACGGAGTCTGGTTGGGAACAGGAACCAAGACATTGCATTGCTTTGCAATGCAATCCCCAATCTTAGGTTGCACTGTAAGGATCCCAGAATTGGTGAAACAGCAAATTAGTTATAGAAAGGAGTTTTAAATGTCTGGTGCTACGGGAGAACGTCCTTTTTCTGATATCTTGACCAGTATTCGTTACTGGGTAATTCACAGCATTACTATCCCATCTCTGTTTATTGCAGGATGGCTTTTTGTTAGTACAGGTCTTGCTTACGACGTGTTTGGAAGCCCTCGCCCTAACGAATACTTTACTGAAGATCGGCAGGAAACTCCGCTTATTACTGACCGCTTTAATGCGCTCGAGCAAGTTAAGCAATTGTCACAAGTGGATTAACCATCAATCTAGCAAAACATTTCGTCCGACGGAAGGCCAAACCTACATAAGGCCTCGCTAAAGACAAGCTATCCGGCAAATGCGCAAGTGCTGGCAATGTGCACACAGATCTTTGCAAATCTGTAGGAGACTACTTAATGCAAGGTAGTGTTTAACCCAGACTTGCGCCAACCCGTATTTGAAGAGGCCTTCTTGTCCCTCGTTGACCTAGGTTGTGGAGATCCTCCGCCCTATCTATCTGACGGGATGACGTCGGATATCTTCATTTTCTAAGAACTGTTTCAAGTATTATGGCTGCAAAGAAATCATCAACCTATCCTATTTTTACTGTGCGCTGGCTTGCTGTCCATGCGCTAGCTGTGCCTACTGTGTTCTTTTTAGGCGCAATCACAGCTATGCAGTTTATTCAACGTTAGAAAGTTTTTAAAGGGAGTAACTATGGCTAAACCCAATCCAAACAAACAATCAGTTGAATTAAATCGTACCAGCCTCTATTGGGGCCTTTTGTTAATCTTTGTGCTTGCTGTGCTTTTCTCGAGTTACATTTTCAATTAGATATTTCCCCTCCCGTTCGGCGTTTCGCCAAAGGGGGGGTTGGGCTGTGGGGGTAAAAACCCCCATGCAAAGTAACCCGTTCAGCGAGTTGTGGGGTTGCATTGCTTGCAATCAAGCAATACACGCCCCCACAGCCGAACCCGTCCGACGGAACGCCGAGCCCCTGTGAGGCCTGTGAGGCCTGTGAGGCCAGGGGCCCCTGTGAAGCCTGTGAGGCCTGGGAGGCCTCTTCAACGAGCGGGGAATAATAAGGTTTATCTGATTGAATTTCATCAGAAGCTCTGTTGGTACAGGCGTTTAAAATAGTCATTCAAGGAAGAAGGAACAAATGTCTAACACTGGAACTACTGGACGTATCCCATTGTGGCTTGTTGGCACAGTTGTGGGTACTGCAGCCATTGGCTTGCTAGCTATATTTTTTTATGGGTCCTATGTTGGTCTAGGGTCCTCGCTTTAATCTGTATTGTTTTAAATCATTTTTGCCACCGTTAAAGGTTGCCTGACCGCTTCACCGATTGTTTGGCTAAACAAGGTTTCAAACCCGTTCAGCGAGTTGGGGGGTTGCATTGCTTGCAATCAAGCAATGCACGCCCCCACAGCCGAACCCCTGTGAGGCCAAGAGGTCAAACTGGTTCAGCGTGACGGCCTTCCACCTCAGGTATCGCACTACGATGCATGTAATTAAGTCCCCCTTTTCCGGACCGGACGAGAGGGCTCGTGGGGTAGGGGCATTTGCTATGGGTAGGGATCCCCTACCCATAGCAAATGCCCCCTCGATGGCCTTGCATTGCTTGCAATGCACGGGTGGCCAACAAACCCGTTCAGCGATACGCCGAACCCCTGTGAGGCTTAACCCAGTCAGACGAGTGAACAAACTAATATAAAGACGAGTGAACAAACTAATATAAAACAGGCTTCAACCTACCAGAAGATAGCGTCTGGTATTTTTCAGATACGTCGACAAGAGGAGAAAGAGAAAGCATGAACAAGTTATCTACAGAAAGAGGGGTATGAGCTCCAAGCCATTAGCAAAAGCGAGGCCTCACAGGGGGTTGCATTGCTTGCAAGGCAAGCAATGCACTGTGGGGGTTGCATTGCTTGCAATGCAAGCAATGCACGCCCCCTCGTTGGCCGGGGGTGGCCTTCGAACCCCATCCCCAGCCCCCCCTTCGGCTGTGGGGCCTTGGGGGCAGTTGGGGGGGCGAAGCCCCCCCCTCGATGGCCTGGCCTCACAGGTGTTCGGCGTTCCGTCGGACGGGTGGCCCACGAACCCCACACCCCATGCAAAGCAACTGCCCCCAACTCGATGAACGGGTGAAGGATTCCTTGACTTCCTCTTAAAGTGGGACTGGTGTTGCGCCTATGGTCGAATGACGAAATAAGCATGGCACCGCAGAGCTGATACGCACTTTCATTGCAAACAAATTGTCACAAATGTCAATAATTTATATTCATTTATTGTTATAAACCTCACTTATTTATTATCGTCAACCTCATTAATTTCATGATTTCAGCCTGGTGGGGGCAACTCTTTTAGGGGTGCTTATAGCATAGGTATAAAGGAGTGTTTGAAGGAGTTTATTAATTAATATAGAATAAATTCTCCCCGGTTGAGGGGAGACCAACGGTAACAAGGGTAACTAGTATTGCCATGATAACTAGAAGGGCAGAAACCATATTACAAATACCATATAGGAGCCTCAAATTCTATGCTCCCTCCTCACATCCTTGCAATCCAACTAAAGGTCTGGAGACATGTTGTCACAGCGATAATGATTGTTGCCGCGATAAAGCATGTTCGAGTATCAATGCCTAGTCCAACGGTGTCAATGTGATAAGCTCACACAATAAAGCCCAACATGCCAATAAACAGCATGGCATATACAATGCCCAGATATCCAAAGATCAACTTCTTGGAGAAAATCGATACGACATGGGTATAATATCAAACCCAGGTCAAATGAAAATGTAAATTTCTGGATGTTCAAAGCACTTAAAAGATACTA